ATGAACAGATGGCTCTTTTCTACTAATGCCAAAGATATAGGAACACTTTATTTAATCTTTGCTGTTTTTGCTGGTATGATTGGAACAGCTTTTTCTGTTTTAATTAGATTAGAATTATCAGCACCAGGAGTACAGTTTTTACAAGGGGATCACCAATTATTTAACGTAATCGTAACCGCTCACGCATTTATTATGATTTTCTTTATGGTCAATTTAATTTGCACTATAGGTATAAAATTTATAAATAATTTAGATTATCTAATTTCTTACAATATTCACTTTTTAGAATTTGCTTTTTGTACTTCTTTTTATTGGTTTAGTACTTTCTCAAATAAAAATAATGTAGATCATTATAGTGTTAGCTCTGAAAAAGAAAAAGAGCTTATAATTAGTAATAATAGTTCAGAGGATCCTGAACATTCGTATTATGAAAAAATAGTAATATTAGATCCATTTAATAATCGTTCTAAAATATCAGAGGTGGCTAAAGGGGCTAAAGGTGTTTACATATTTGAAGAGCTCGAGAGTAATAATATATACGTGGGAAGTTCTATTAATTTATATAATAGAGTTTGTTCTTATTTTTTGCCATCGATATTATCTAAGTCTGATCGAAGAGTGCTTCGATATTTTAATAAATATGGGTTTAAAAAGGTAAGACTAACCCTTTTAATTCTTAAATCTACTTCTTCTTGGGATCAAGTTATAGCATTAGAACAAAAATATCTCGATTTAATCTCTCCAAATCTTAATGTAGACTTAGTTGCTGGAGGTTATAATGGTTATCATTCTCCGATGTCACCAGAGGCTTGTGAGATTCTTCGCAAATTACGTGGTACACCTATTTATATTTATGACACTTTAACTAAATCACTAATTTATTTATCTGACTCAAAGCAATGGTTATATGATACAATTGGAATTCATCATATCACCTTAAGTAATTGTATTAACAATGGAAGTTTATATTTAAATAGATTCTTTCTATCTTTAGATGTAATTTCAGAGTTTCCTTATGAATCTATAATAAGTTCAGATGAATTAGAATTATTAATGAATAATGCTCGATCTCAGTATGTACCCAAACAACCAGCTAGTAAATACGTCTTAGCTGAAAATTTAATTAAGCCAGAATTAAATCAAAGTTTTACTAGTATTGGTGAACTAGCTCGACACTTGAAAGGAGATAGAGGAACTATAAGAAATTACATTTCTGGCAAATCTACTGGTTTATATCGTAATCAATGAAAATTTAATATTATTGGGGATTCTACCTCTACCTCTGAAAAAAGATAATTTGTATTTATTATTTATTTTAGGTTTTATATTTTAAAGCAAGGGCATGGCCGGGGTACTTAGTAATAGGTATCTTACTTCTTGCCATTTGCTGGAACTTCCTTAGAGTTTTACTAACTAGGCCTACCTAAAAGTAGGACACAGTAACATAGTAAAAATTGGATAATCAGCAGGAAACCAAAAGACTATATTAGTAGAAAGAACCTAATGTTGTAACTAATAACTTGAAAAAGTCTGGCTCCGCCCCTAACGGGAGGCTCCGCCCCTAAGTTAAAAAGTCACATTCCGTGGCAAGGGCTTTGTTTTCACCATTTCTTTTTCCTTTCTTGCTAAATAAGTTACAAATTTAGCGACCACTGATTACAGAGCCGTAAGCTCAAATTATTTTTAAAAATTAATTATTGGCTTTTACAATATTGTTCTGAGTAGGATCCTCAGAGACTATACGCAAGATATTCTTTAAATATAAGTTAAATATGAAAGGGATAAAGATATAGTCCAGCTCTATTAGAAATATTAGAGAAAAAAGTATGCCTGCAATGGTAGGTGGGTTCGGTAACTACTTAGTTCCTGTACAATTAGGGGCTCCGGATATGGCAAATTTAAATTTAATTTCTGATAGTGAAGCTTATAAATCTAATGAAGAAATACCTAATTTTTACTTAGGCTCTTATCTTGCTGGTTTATATGAAGGAGATGGTCATATTTCTATGTCTAAACAGGATAGCCGTCATAAATATAATCCTAGATTTAATATAACATTTAATTTAAAAGATAAACCTTTAGCTGATAGATTGTTATATTTAATTCAAAAGTATAGTAAAATTGAGTCAGGATTTATTAGAATAAAAAAGAATGAAAATGCTTGTGTAATTACTATTTCAAATCGAGACAGTTTAATCTTTATAGTAAATCTTATGAATGGTAAATTAAGAGGACCAAAAATACATACTTTTCATAAATTAATAGATTGGCTTAATTCAAACACTGAATTAAATATTCCAAAATTAGGTCTAAATTCTAATCCCTTATCTAATGATAGCTGGTTAGCAGGTTTAGTAGATGCCGATGCTTGCTTTTATATACGTAATACTCAATTGACTACTAAAAGTAAACGGAGAATTGCTTGTCGATTTACTCTAGAACAACGTAAGGTAGACCCTGCAAGTAAAGATACATATGAACCTTTATTTATGCTGATAGCCAACTTTTTACAAACGAAATTAGCTGTGCGTAATCAATCTATAAGTAATCGTCAATACTATATAATTTCTGTTTCTGGTCTTAACAGCATACCTGTACTTTTAGGATATTTATCCGTTCACCCCTTATTTAGCTCTAAATATTTAGATTATAAAAATTGGGAAATGGCAGCTAAATACATATTAAACAGAGAGCAGTATGATAATGCAGAAATTATTGAATCTTTAAAAGGTGAAATGAATAATAAAAGAACTAAATTTAATTGGGATCATTTAGATAATTTAAATTAGATAAATACACTATCAGATAAGGAGTGCCGTTTAACTAGTAATTAGTTATATTATTATATTACTATAAGCATGTAAATCAATAAAAAAATGTAACCATTGGGTAATGTTTAGTTATTTAGTTTTAATAATTATACTAAACATATAAGAGATTGTGCTGGAAAATTTTTAGATTCCTCAAAGACTAAACGTAATATTTCCAAGAATCACAGGAAAAAGTCATAGTCTATCTATTTATGCAAAAAAAAAATAGAAATTGATTCCCTAGATTAAATAATGTATCATTTTGGCTGTTACCCCCTTCACTTATATTATTACTTTTAAGTTCATTAGTTGAAAACGGTGCTGGTACAGGTTGGACGGTTTATCCCCCATTAGCTTCAATACAATCTCATTCTGGAGGTTCAGTAGATTTAGCAATATTTAGTCTACACCTTGCTGGAGTATCATCGCTATTAGGTATTCACTGTGCCTTTAATTTTAGTAATAGAATTATTATAATGCTTCTAAGTGCTTAGAAATGCTCAAACCAATTACAAATTTTATCACTTATTTTTTAAGTAACAGCATAAATTTAGCAAAATAAGCAGAAATATATTATTTTTCAGAGACTTTACGAAGCTGTAAAAAGTATAACTTTTTATCAAGAAAAAGTCCAACTAAAGACAGAAAATAACATAGAGTATATGTTGCTCTTACCTGTTGGAATTAAAGTTAATAAATGGCACAAAATAGATGCATCTATTTTTCCGCTTACTACTTGTACAGACATAGTACCTTTTAATACTAAGTTAGACTCTACGTTAGGTCTCCCTAGACTAACTAAGTTTATTAGAGATTGTACTTATCTTAACTCAGATTGTTTGAGTACTTTCATTGGAATATTTCTAGGTGAAGCTAATTTTAATGGTCGTAGAGGTAGTCGAAATATAAGAATCAGTTTTAAACAGTCTATTAAGAATTTACCCTACCTTTGGCTGGTTTTTACTACTCTATCACACTATGTACCATCTATACCTCGTTTTGAATTTGTAAAATTAGGTAATAAAAGACATGGTAGATTAGTTTTCGAAACTAGACATTATCCCATTTTGAACCAATTACATGATTTATTTATTGAAAGTGAAGTAAAAATTATAAAAACTGAATTATTTCATCACTTAACGCCTCTTGCTTTAGCCCATTGGATAATGTGTGATGGCTTATCCACTCAATACGGTTTAATACTGTGTACTGATAGTTTTACTGTTCAAGATGTTGTACGACTTATTAATATTCTAATTTTACGGTATGATTTAGACTGTAAATTGCATTTTAATTCTGGTAAGCCCCGTATTTATATTCGTGCTAAGTCCATGGTCAGACTTCGTGAATTAGTTGTACCCCATATTATACCCTTTTCATCTTATAAATTAAAAAAAGGGCGGCGGTCCGGTAGGTAGCGAGCGACCAATAATTTAAAATTAAATCTGTTGATTCTGTCTTTAGTTGGCTATAAACTTTCTTACAACTGTTATTAATATGCGAACAACTGGTATGTCATTACATACATTGCCTTTATTTGTTTGGGCTATTTTTGTTACGGCTATCTTATTGTTATTATCACTGCCAGTCTTAGCCGGTATTTTAAATATTGTGCCGGCTTTAAATTTGGCCAATTGCTGGGAATTGTTACATATAAAAATAATAACACAATCAGCAGGAAACCTACTAAATTTGAATTTATTAGGGCTCTTCAGAGACTATACGCCAGAATTAATCTATTGTTTAAATTTACCGCTCCGCGCCCCTTTTGTCTTACAAAATAAAAAAAATTTCTTTAATTTTTCTTACTATTTAACTGGTTTAATAGAAGGGGATGGTACAATAATTGTACCTAAAACTGAGAGATCTATAAAAGGAAGGTTAAATTATCCTTCAATACAAATAGTGTTTCATTTAAAAGATTTACCTTTAGCTTTATTAATCCATAAAAACTTAGGTCATGGAAGCATTTCACGTAAAAAGGGTGTTAATGCTTATATTTTAACTATTAACGATATTGAAGGATTAATCTTAATTGTCCATTTAATTAACGGAAAATTAAGAACACCTAAAATATATGCTTTCCAAAATTTAATAGATTGGTTAAATAATAAAAATTCCAAATTAAACCTTAAAAAACAAGAAATAGATAGTAGTAATTTAATGTCTAACAGTTGGCTCTCAGGATTTATTGAAGCCGATGGTCATTTTTCAGTTAGAACTTCAATGGCTTCTCGTTATCCTAAATTAGAATGTAAATTTGAATTATCTCAAAGACAAATTGATCATAATGGTAGAAATAATCTTTATTTTTTAGAAAATATTGCTATTTTTTTGTTAACTGTAGTCAAATCTATTAGAATGGATAGGCCTAATCCACAATATCGAATTAGAACCACTAGCTTAAGGGGGAATATTGTATTAGAGGATTATTTTAATCGTTTTCCTTTATTTGGTACAAAGTACTTAGATTATAAAGATTGGTTGGATGTTCTTAATTTTTTTAAACTAGGGGAACATACTAATAAATCAGCAATAGAAAAAATAATCTCTATTAAATCTAATATGAATGATAAAAGAATTAATTTTATTTGGGATCATTTACAAAATTTTTACAATTTAGATAAATAAGATATAGTCCAAACTAATATGTGAATATTAGAGCTCTCACCTTGAGTATAAAATTCAGAATAAATTATTATAATTTACGCGCCATGATTTACTATGCTAATTATTTTATTCTCTTGCTTAGCTTATAAAAGTAAAGAGATCTTAAATACTTTTAAATTTAATAAATCTAAAAAAATTTAAATTCACCACTAAAAAGGCTAAAGTTAGTTAATAAATTATAAGATTTTATAGTATGTGTTTTGTCTTTTTACTCTTGAGTTAAGTTAATTAAATTTAACATTTACTTCTATGTAAGTGAGACAATATAAAAGGCAATTACGATGCTTCTTACAGATAGAAATTTCAATACTAGCTTCTACGACCCAGCAGGAGGAGGTGATCCAATACTCGAAAGGGTGGAGTATTTTTATTAATTTCATTTGATACTTATACTTCGAAATGAATTTTATGCTGAAAAACTCGAAAAATATACTGACTATTTTTAAACTAAAAACAAATAACAAAAGAAAAGTAAAATAGTATATTAAGTTAAAGTTAATCAGCAGGTTAAAAATAACCTCAACGACTATACATTCATATTTCTTAAAATATAAGAAATAAGATATAGTCTTTTTTATTAGATATTTAAATTTAGTAAAAAGTTTAGCAACAACGATCTTATGAAAAATGGGAGTGGATGCCTCAACACCTTCAATTAACGATAACCAGCTTGAATCTTATTCTCAATCCTCTAAGAAATCTACTGTATTTAAATTTAATAAATTTAAAAAGGAAACAGGTAAAAATATTTCTAATGAGTGGTTAGAGTGGTTAGTGGGACTCTTTGAAGGAGATGGCACAATAATTTCTCGCGATAAAGGTTTTACTTTTTTTATTTATTCTGTTCATAAACCTACTCTTGAAAATATTAAATTAGAGTTAGGTTTTGGGACTATAATCTATAATTGAGATAAAGAAAAATACACTTATTTAGTAGAAAAACGTGCAAATATTTATTTAATTTTAACTCTTTTAAATGGAAATTTAGTATTAAATCATAGATATCATCAATTTATTTCTGTTTCTAATGACTTTAATAACAAACCTTTTAAAGGTAAACCTTATCTGAACACTGTAAAGATTTGCACTAATCAGGTCTTACCTTCTCTTAATGACGCTTGGTTATCTGGTTTTGTAGATGCTGAAGGGCATTTTGGTCTTCCTATTGAATCGGGTCGAAAGTTTATTTCACGTTATATTTCAATAAGTTTTGAGATCGGACAGAATGGAGAAAAATGGTTATTTATTCACTTAAAAGAGTTATTTAAAGGCGGTATTATTTTTACCTCTAAAACAAAAAAAGGAGATGATTATAATCGTATTATTTTTAAAGGATCTAAGTTAGGAAATAACCCTGTCACTTTAGTCTTTGATTACTTTAAAAAATACCCTGTGAAAAGAAAATTCACAATTTATACTGAGTGAAGAGATATTCATAAGTCACTTTTATCGAAAGAACATTTAAATACGTCTAAGTTCCCTCATTTATTATCGCGTTGCGAAGCACTGAATGATAAAAAAATGACTTAAATAAGTAGTTTTTTTTTTTTGATTTAAATTTTAAATTTTTAGTAAAAAAGTTATCAGCACCTATTCTTAAGACAAGATAACCTTTTAGAGTTATTTGATTTAAATATTCTTTCTTCTACATCTATTATTATTATTAAAGACAAGTTTAACTTTTCAGCTTTTTATTCCAAATTACAAACCTCTTCCTTAAGGGTAATAAAAGAAAAAGCATCCCTCCCCTTGCCCTTAAGGGAAAGGGAGGAGATACCTTCTGAAGAATTTTTGACCTGGTTCATAGGTTTCACTGAAGGTAACGGATCTTTTATAGTTAATAATAGAGGGGATCTTTCCTTTGTAATTACTCAAAGTACTTCAGATATACAGGTTTTAGACTTTGTTGTAGAAACTTTAGGATTTGGTAAAGTAATTAGACAGTCTGCAACAACAAGTAGATTTAGCGTCCAAAATAAAAAGGAAATAGAATTAATAGTATGTTTATTTAATGGTAATCTTATATTACCTAGTAAAAAAAAATCATTTGAATTATTTTTATTGGCTTTTAATTCTTGGGTAAGTCAAGGAAAAATAAGATTAGATGAAGTAGAACTTATAAATTCTGAAATTTTACCTAGTTTAAATGATAGCTGGTTAGCCGGATTTACTGATGCTGAGGGTTGTTTTTCATGTTCTTTCTTAGCCAACTCTAATACTTTTAGGATTAGATATCAAATAGCACAAAAGGGCATGATTAATTTACCTGTTCTTCAGCATTTAGCTATAATCTTTGAAAAGGGGACAGTTTTACCCCATTTTGTTGCTGATGTTAATGAGTTTATAATTGTAGGGTTAAAAGCCTGTGAGTCTGTTTTTTTTTACTTTGATAAATGAAATTTATATACTAAAAAATCTATTTCATATACCTTATGGAAAAAAGTACATGAAAGTATTTCTAATAAAGAGCACTTAAATATTAATACTAGATTAATGTTAAAGGAAAAAGCAAGATTAATTAATAAAATTAATATCACTAATTTAAATTAGTTTTATTCATATGTATTTTGTATTTAAATATTTATATAAGTTAATAATTCTATTACTTGAGGAATAAAGGGTGTGGTTTAATGTATAAATGTTAATAAGTTATGAAACTGATAAAGGCAGGTGTAAAATAATAAAAGACCTTTATTTAGTGAATATTGTAAATATACCATAACCCTAGTCCTTGTCTCAATAAACAGAATTAATTGTTCTTTTTGTTATTTGCTTGCAACTCTTAATCTCTAATTACGGTTTAATCGGCTCCGTCCTTATAAAGTTAAATTAGAGGGAAAAGCAAAGGGTAGACAAGAATTCCCTGACAGGGGAATGATGTAATAATAATATAAATTTTATTACTAGGCAACACTAGTGGAAAATACGGTTAATAGTTTCTCCACTAAAGACCGTCGGTTTTAATTAAGAGACCGCTACAGACTGGGTCACTGGTGGGTATCTGCAATGATGCTTAATGTACAGTCGGTTTCTCCTTCATATTTTTTATTATATGAACACAAGCCTATCGTCGAATATAAAATTAAACTAAATATTGACCATATTAGAGGACATTTTAGACTAGATAGTACAGGGATCTAATACGAGAAATTATACTTAATTTAAGTTAGATTTGGAGAAATGGGTTCTTCGGTCAAGAATGGCCCTTAGTTGTCGTAAGAGATCTAATGAAATGGACTATATGCTGGGAAACTATTATTAATGCCCTATTTACTTTATGTATAAGTGGTAATGGTTTTTATTTTTATCCCCATAAAGTTAAAATTTTAGGAGTGAGGGTCAATCAGCCGGTAACCAAAAATGTTTTTTTAAAAAAAAATAATTTAGTAGGAACCTCAGAGACTATACGTCCATTATCCTCTAAAACTTCTTCTGATTCTGAATTATATTGAAATCAATGGTTAGCAGGACTTATTGATGGTGATGGTAGTTTATTAGTAAGTAAGGCTGGTTATAGTAGCTGTGAAATAACTATGTCTTTAGCTGATGAACATGCATTATATCAAATAAAGCAAAAATTAGGCGGTTCAATAAAAAAAAGAGCGGGAGTAAAGGCTATTCGTTATAGACTTCACCATAAAGAAGGAATGATTGCTTTAATTGAACGAATCAATGGAAATATCAGACACTCAGCAAGATTAGAGCAACTTAAAAAAGTATGTTTAATACTTAATATACCTATACTTCCCCCTAAAGTACTCTCTATACAGAATGGTTGGTTTTCAGGTTTTTTTGATGCAGATGGTAGTATTTCTTATTCATTTAAAAATAATAATCCTCAACTTACTATATCTGTCTCTAATAAATTAGAAGAAAATATTCATATATTTAAATTAATCTTTGGAGGAAATATTTACTTCGATAAGAGTGGATATGGTAATTTCAAGTGGACCATTCAAAGTCACACAGATATAAATATTTTCTTAAATTATATAAAAACTATTCCAAGTCGAAGCCATAAACGACAAAGACTGTTCTTAGTCGAACAATTTTATGAACTTAAAAAAATTCAAGCCTATAAAAGTTCTGGCTCTGGCTACGCTGACTCCGTCCCCCTCGCCGCTGAGTCTGCTATTTATAAATCTTGGTTATCATTTGAAAAAAAATGGAAAGAAAGAGGATAAAGATATAGTCCAGTTTAAATAAATAAATTTAAATGTTTAGTTTAGTAATTTAAATATTTATAATTCTCTTTATTTTTATTGCATCCAGAAGTCACAAATATAGGCTTCTTAATGTTGCTATGTGCGGGGATAACTTCTTTATCCATATGGGTTAGTTTTAAATACTCCCACCTGATAAATAAATTAATTAAGGTTAAATTTATTAAGGTTAAATTTATTAAGGTTATAGTAACAACGTTAATACAAAGAAGTCAATCCGCAGGTAATTTTGTCACATTTTATAGTTTTGACGAAAGCACCTCAGAGACTTTACGCGACAAATCTGCGATTAAAAAAATTTCTGTTCACGTGCCTACTCATTTTAAACCCATCAATGATATTGATTTTGGTCATTACTTAGCAGGATTAATAGATGGGGACGGTAATTTTTCTAAAACTCCTCAATTAGTAGTGGCGTTTAATGAAGCAGATGCTTCTTTAGCCTATTATATCAAAGGAAGAATAGGCTATGGTAACGTTTATAAAGTTAAAAATAAAAAAGCGGTAAATTTAGTAGTATCTAAGCAAGTAGGAATAAAGAAAGTACTTGATTTAATAAATGGAAAAATAAGATCTCAAAATAAACTGGATCAAATAAAAATTAATATTTTGTTAAATAACTCTCATTCTTATTTTAAAACATTTTCTCACTTTAACGTTAATACCGATGTCAATTTAAATAATTATTGGTTATCTGGATTTTCTGATGCAGATGCAAGTTTTCAAATAAAATTGATAACTAGAAATAAAAAAACTGAAGTACGGTTAAATTTTCAAATAGATCAAAAAAAAAATGATTTATTGATTTTAATTAAACACTTTTTAGGAGGTAATATCGGATATAGAAAAAGTCAAGAGACTTATTACTATGGTTCTACTAGTTTTGGTTCAGCTAAAAAAGTTATTAATTATTTTGATACTTTTAATTTACTTTCTTCTAAGCATGTAAGTTATTTAAAATGGAGAAAGGCTTATATTCTCATTCAAAATAAAGAACATTTAACTACGTCTGGATTAACAAAAATAACTAAGCTTAAACACACAATGAACAGAAATAACTCATTACTAACAAAAACGGATGTTATTAATGGCTCAGCAGGTTAAGATAAAGTCCTAACAAGAACGTGAGTTCTTGAGTGATAACGTTTAATAAATCATATTAAATTTTGATTATTTACTTATCAAAAATAATTGTTATATTTTAATTATTCCAGGTTTTGGTGTTGTTTCACATGTAGTTTCAGCATTTTCTGGTAAACCAGTATTTGGTTATATTGGTATGGTCTTATTAGGCCTTCTAAATCTAACAGATTAAGATAAACTTTACTGTATTTCTGAGAATATTCTTAAAATCTTTAAGTACTTATAGTTAAAATCTTTAAAGAATAAAATTTAAATAAGAGAATAGATCAGAAGGCAAAAAAAAATTTTTTTTTTTAATCAGCCTTAGAGACTTCACGTAAAGAATTTAAATTTCAATAATTAAGATAAAGTCCAGCTCTAAAATTCAAGTCAGCCCTTATAGTCACTTAAAATTTTTCGAATCGGCTTAGCCCTTAGGGTTTTATTTTTTTTTTACGTCTAATGAGAATGGTTCCATTTTGGCCTGGCTAAAACTGTTATTATTAAAGAATATTTTTCAAGCAAAGATTAAAGAGTCATTGAAGTCATATAAATAAATAATAGTGAAAATAGGTCTAAGAAAAATATAAATTGTTAATTATTTCTAAGTACACCTTTCTTAAACTAAATAAGGTAAGATGATGATCTGAAAAATAGAGTGAGCTTTTTAATTAGTAAGGTCATATTTTATTCAAAAGTTTAAAATTTTGAAGATAGATTCTTTAGTAATATTAAACGACTTTTTAGCAGTAAAAATCTTAAAGATCAAATAAAACCATTAAATACTCTGCCTTCAAATTGGATTACTGGTTTCTCTGATGCCGAAGGTTGTTTTACTGTAATCATAACGAAGCGTTCTAATTTAAGTTGGCGAGTTATAGTAAGTTTTGAAATTAATTTACACATTAAAGACATTGCAATTTTATATCAAATCAAAGAACATTTTGGTGTGGGACTAGTTTCGACTAGACCAGATAGATCTAAGTGCGTGTTCCGTGTTACAAAAATAGAAGATCTTATTAATGTAATTATACCACATTTTGAAGCTTACCCTTTACTAACTCAAAATAAATGTGATTTTTTATTATGGTATAAAGTAGTTCAATTAATGTCTACTAAACAACATTTAATGTCTTCAGGTTTTTCTAAGATACTGAGCTATTAGGCATCTATTAATAGAGGAGCAAGGTCAGGTGTTTAAAAAGCCTTCCCCGGCATAATAGGAGCAGACAGACCAAAAGTCGCACTACTTTAAAATTTAAATCCTGATTGGGTTTCGGGTTTTATAGCAGGCGACGGAGGCTTTTTCATAGGAATTCGCTCAGAAACGAATCAAATTTATTTTAGATTTCATATAACTCAACATTCACGTGATAGTGAAATAATGAATTTATTTGTCACATTTTTTGGTTGTGGGAAAATAAATATCCGTACTAATAAAGATCGCTGTGATTTTTATGTACAAGACTTTATTAAAATTTATGAAAATATAATTCCCCATTTTGAGAAGTACCCTCTTTATAATATCAAATCTTTAGATTTTTTAAGTTTTAAGAAAGCAGCTGACTTATTCAAATTGGATAGGAAAAAAAATATTGATTCTATCAGAGAAATCATTTATAACATGAATACTAAAAGGGTAAATGAATAAATTATGACTCTTTAATGTAGGCCTTGCCTTTCTATAAGGCACAAAAGTTTTTAGCGTAAAAATAAACAGGGCTATTACAAATTATTAGTAGTAATTTAAGAACTTGAGTTTTATTTGCTGCTATGCCATGTTCTCAATCGGAATATTAGGATTCATCGTATGGTCTCACCAGGTGGGACCTCTTATAAGTAATTATAAGTTACAAATTTTCACTATTTGCTGGGATTTGATTACACTCATTGGTACTATTTTTACTCTTTCTTTCTTATGAGTGTTAGTGGGGTTTAAAAGTAAAAAACCAGAAGTTTATTTAAAATCAGCAGGTATACCTAAAAAGAGGACGAAATTTGTACGTCACTTTTCTTTAAATAATACCCCCGAGATTATTTGTGAAAGCCCTTTTAATTTAAAAGAATTTTATGATAAGCATAAATATGTGGATCCTTTATGGTTGGGCTGGTTCATAGGATTTACTGAAGGAGATGGTTCATTTATTTTAGGTAAATCAGGAAGAATTACTTTTGTTATCACACAAAAAAACCCGTCAGTACTTTATCATATCTAAGAAGAATTAGGTTTCGGAAATATACGATTTGATAAGGAAGCAAATAGTGTCCGAGACGTTGTGGGAGATAAATCTTCAATAATAAAATTAATTTCTTTATTTAACGGGTACTTATTCTTAAAACATAGAATTAATCAAGTAAATTTATGGATTTCTAATGTACCTTCTATTAATACTAAACATGTATCAAATCCTATTAAGATAACACTAAATGACAGCTGGATTTCAGGATTTACTGATGCAGAGGGATGTTTTAATGTAAATCTCATTAAAAGAAGTGCTTCTAGGTTAGGATTAAGAATCGTAGTACGATTTTTATTAGATCAAAAGGATGAAAATGCTTTACTCTTTATTCGTAATTTATTCGGCTATGGTTATGTAGCTTATCGATCTAATACTGACAGAGTGTATAGGTTTACTTCTGATTCCCTGTTAGGGACAGCCAAGATAGTGGACTATTTTAATCAGTTCCCTTTAAAAACACACAAATCTTTGGCCTTTGAAAGATGAACAAAAATTCGAACCATGATGTTAAATAAGGAACATTTAAGTAAAGAAGGATTAGACACCATACAGAATTTCTCAAAGCTAGTGAACGAAAAATAAAACTAGTAAAAGTATTTTATTTCTATTATATATTTTTTTTTTTTAAATTTAAAGGGTTAAGATATAATCCATTACTGGTTTATTTTAAATAAAGTATATTTTAAATAAGGTATTATTTATAAAATGAATTAGTTATTTGCACCATATGTATTCTGTAGGTCTTGATGTAGATACTTTCCTTGTGTCGTTAGTTCTGGTAACAGTACTAATTATAATTCGGCTGTTTGCTGGGAATTTTATTATAAAAATATTTATAGAGAAAATAAGTCCCCCTACGTTTAGCGTAGTTGGAAAAATCTTAACTTCTTTTTCAAAATTTAAATTATATCGCTCTGGCCGAGCTGACTTCGTCTCCCCCGCGCTTGGCGCCGCGTATCTGATTAATTTAATTGAAAATAAAATATCAGCAGGTAATCCCTTTTCATTTTCAATTGGTTACACTATTTCTAAAATAAATAATGTAAATGAAAATGTAGAAGTATTATTCGACTTTGATAAACCATTAATAAGTAAAGAATATTTTATTAGTGATCATTTAAAAAAACATATTAAACCTGACACTGATGAAGAATTTGGTTACTATTTAGCAGGTCTAATCGAAGGTGATGGGTATTTTGGAGATAGTAGGTTTGAAATAGATTTTCATATGGATGATATTAGTTCGGCTTATTATATTAAAAAACGTATTGGATACGGAAGTGTCCTATTTTTAAAAAATAAAAATTCCGTTAGATATGTTTTACGACATAGTTTAGGATTAAAAAAAGTATTATCTTTAATTAATGGGAAATTATTAGGTCAAAAAAAAATCGATCAAATAATTAAGCATAAATATAGTGAAAAATACAATATCTCTATCTTACCTAAAGCTAATTTTGATCTTAATGAAAATCACTGGTTAGCAGGGTTTTCAGATGCTGACGGTTCTTTTGGTATTTTTATTAATAAAAGTAAGAGCCATAAGTCTGGGTATAATATAACATTACCCTTCCGGATTAAACAAAAAAATCCGGAACTTTTAACTTTAATAAAAAAACAATTAGGTGGTAATGTTTATCAATTTAATGACCCCCTCCAAAACAGAGGGGAGGGAGGAATATATTCTTATAGCTCTACTAGTTTTAAAATAGCTTATATATTCACTAATTATTTTGATAAATATCATTTATTAAATGCTAGTAAATGGATTAACTTTATTAAATGGCGAAAAGCATATCGAATTGTTCAACGAAAAGAGCATTTAACTTTAGACGGATTAGCTAAAATTCGGAAAATTAGGGAGAACCTCAGAGACTAAAACGCCTAACTCCTTTAACATTAGCCGCGAAGCGAATCTGGCTCTCCCTTTAGCAGTACCCGTCCCGCCGGGAGAGGGTCGGGAGAGGGGCGGAAGGGGGGCTAGCCCGCGTCGTCAAAGATATTATTCATTATTAAATTTCCTATCCTTTTAATTAAGAGGTGTTTAATGGCTTAAAGGATGAAGATATAGTCCAAGTAATTAATTAAATTCATTTTTTTTTTATTATTGACAAGAGCATACTTTACAGCGGCAACGATGGTTATTGCGGTACCTACAGGAATAAAAATATTTAGTTGGTTGTCACTCTCCTTCAGCAAGAGAAATATGACCAGCAGAATTATTCATAAAAATAAACAAACTTTAAATCTCTTAGATAGATTTCCTAGAAGTAATATAAATTATTTACCTAGTAATAATCAGTGTAAGGACTTAGTAGTCTATGGTTCTAATTTACAAAGTACTGTAAATTATCCAGCTTATACTTCTATAGTAAGACATATGGTAAAAAAACCGTATACTCTTTTTCCTTTATTAGTAGGTCTTATAATATCGGACGGATGGTTACAAATAAATAAAGTTGGAAATACAAGATTTTTTTTTAAGCAATCTACGGATAAATTAGAATACTTTTTCTATGTTTTTAATAAACTCTCTCATTATTGTAGTAGTTACCCTTATATTACTCAGACAACTATAAATGGAAAAAATTTTACTGGTATATCTTTTACTACTAGAACTTATCCTTGTTTAACTGAATTATATCAAATGTTTTATGATAAAAATATAAAAATAATACCAGTAGATTTATATGAACTTTTGACTTATGAAAGTTTAGCACATTGGATAATGGGTGATGGTACTAAGGCTCATAAAGGTCTTGTATTACAAACGCAATCTTTTACAGTAAAAGAAGTTGTTTTCATTATAAGCATATTAATATATAAATTTAATTTAAAATGTAGTATCCATATGCAAAGAAATCAACCTACTATTTATATTTCATATAAGTCTATGACTAAAATTCAACCCTATATTCTCCCTTATTTTTGCAATTCTATGAGATATAAAATTAATATTTAATAATAATTCTGACGTGGCAAACTCGAGGGAAGTCCTAAATTTAAAACAGAAATTTTTTTAGGATCATCGTCGAACTAAATCACGATTTGGAAACTGTCGTGTAAAAGCGTAGAGGCCAGACGCCACATGATCTCTAAGTATAAAAGATATTCTTTTTTATAAGAGGTTACAAGGAATGGTCCAGTTCGCCGGTAACGGAAGTTAGGTAAAATTATTTTATAATAGTATTTTCTTACCTAAATAAAGTATGAATATTTTTTAATTTAATTATTATTTATACTGAGAAAATAAGCTAGCTGAACCTGAAATGGTTAAATGCTGAACCCTGAGCTACTTTATATGGTGGATCTATACGATTTACAACTCCTTTAATTTTTAGTTTAGGATTTATCGCCCTATTTACAATAGGAGGATTCTTATTAGTTCTCGTTAAATTTCACTATATGCTGGGATAACAAGCCTAATCTTATTGTTAATCAGCAGGAAATCTAAAAAAATTTAAGTTTAATTTAGATCCTCAGAGGCTATACGTGATAACTTGTTTTTAAATTTTAAGTAAAAAAGAGTCCAAATTAACTAATAGTTAATAGTAAAATATAACATAAAATGTGAGTATGATCTTTTCACTCTTAACTCTATTCCTTTTTTACCTACTTTTTATTGGCTAAAGTTTAGAGTTGAAGAACTTAAATCTCAAAATATCCCTTCTAAAGTTTATGATAATTTTAAAAACGATAGAAGACAGTTACTTAAAGATCACAGAGGAATGAAAAACAGGTCAGGAATTTATTACTTAATAAATTTAACAAATGGACACAGTTATGTAGGAAGCTCTAAAAATTTAGGGAATCGTATGCAGAATTCTCTTAATATTGGTTTACTTATAAGTAAGAAAAATTCTAATATGCCTATCACTAAAGCTTTATTAAAACATGGACATGATAAGTTTTCAGTGGTTATTATTGAATATACTGATTTAGATTTTCTGTTAGATAGATAAACTTTTTGGATTGTAAAATTAAAACCATATTATAATGTTTTAAAATATGGAGGTACTTCTTCAGGATATAAACATTCAGATGTTACTAAAAAGATGTTAGCAAGTTTAGCTAAAAATAGAAAACATTCGAAGGAGACTAAGGATTTAATCTCTTCCTCATTAAAAGGAAAACTTAATCCTTTTTATAATAAAACTCATTCCTTGAAATCTTTAGAAAAAATGACAGTGGCTAATTCTTCAGGGGTAGTTTATGTTTATGACAATTTAAAACAATTACAAGTTGTTTTTCCGTCTGTTAAGACTTTCTCCCATGCAATAAAAGCTAACTCCTCTTCAATTAAAAAAGTAATTGAAACAGGTTCATTGTTTAGAGGAGGTTGTACATTACGTCTTATCTTTTATCGTCTTCAGATGAGCCTGTTTTTACTTCATACCATTTATGCTCTGAACTTATAACAGATATAATTAAAAACGCTAGTCTTAAAAAAGCAATATTTGTATTTGATTTAAACGGAAACTATCTAAATAAATATAAAGGGAAATTAGAAGCTGAAACTCAATTAGGGATACGACATGAGAAAATTAAATAACATGCCTTATCTAATCTTCCTTGTCATTGTCCGGGAGTAGTTTTAGCAGAAAATGGGATTGATGTGTACATATTAAGTTACCATAGACTATTAGAATAATTTGTAACAGGAGTAATTTTAGCTAATGCGTCATTGGATGTAAGTCTACACGATAAAATAATAAAAGAATATGACTATATTAAAAAATATTGGGTCGGACTAATGGACGGAGATGGAAGCGTACAAGTAAATCATTGGAGAAAAAAATATCTTCAGTACAGATTGATAATTAAATTAAAAAACTGTCCTGAAAATTTATCAATGTTAAATTTAATTAGTGCAAATATAGGAGGTCAAGTTAGAGTATTAAAAGATAGTAATATGGTAATCTGGGTAGTGAATTCTAGAGGTTCTGTCCGGAAAATTTTACAAGTATTTACTATTTATCCTCCTTTAACATCTCGTTTACGAGCTCAAGTAAAGTTTATGTTAGATTGTTTAAATCATAACAATGTTGAAAGATACTTAAATTTAAGAAATAATAAATACATTATACGTGAGACTGTTGCTGTTAAATCCATTGATAATTATTTTAATGAATGGTTATCTGGTTTTATTGAAGCTGAAGGATGTTTTTCAATTAGAAAAAATGGGAATCATTCTTTTAGTATCGGACAAAATGATGATAGGTACTTAATTGAAAGTATAAAATCTCATTTTAATATTCAAAGTGGGATAAGAAATCCTTCTAAACAGTTTTGGTGTATTGAAACTTATCGTATTTTCACTTTACATAATATTATAAAACATTTTAATAAGTATCCTTTACTAGGTGAAAAATTAGTCTCTCTCAATAAATTTAAGTGTCAGATTAAATAAGTGTCGTGTTGTCTTGCCACTGTGGAATTTTAATAATTCCGGTTATTTTTCGATCCTCAATTAAATTAACGTCCAACTTAAAATTTACTGGTCTTGTATGGAAAATATTGAGGATTAATAATAGCTAACGGTGAAACCTTAATTAAGATCCCAGACTAGATCTTAAATTAACAATTAATTAAGGCAATATCGTGGAAACCAAAAAATTTTTAGGTAAAATATGAGTAGGATCCGTAGAGACTATGCGTGGCAGTCGAAAATTAATTAAGTTTAATGATTAGATAAGATATAGTCCGAGCCTCCTTGTGAAAGGAGAAAAAAAAAGTTAATTTTTTTAATATTTTTTTATAATGACTTATTACGTAGTAGCACACTTTCATTATGTTTTATCAATGGGGGCTGTATTTGGCCTATTTGCTGGATTCTACTATTGGGCTCCTAAAATTGTTGGATTAACATACAATGAATTATTAGGAAAAATACATTTCTGGACACTTTTTGTTGGGGTTAATTTAACATTCTTCCCTCAACATTTTTTAGGTCTAGCGGGTATGCCTCGAAGAATTCCTGATTATGCGGATGCTTACGCAGAATGGAATGCAATATCCAGTTTTGGATCTATAGTATCCGTTGTAGCTACTGTTTTATTTGGGTATATTATTTTTGATCTTTTCACAAATGGTAAACCAGTAAATAATTCACCATGGGAAGAACTAGAATATTTTGACTCTCTGATAGAGTTAACTGACGATACGACAACAGCTATTGCCGAATCATTGGAGTGGTCCATTAGCAGTCCGGCACCTTTCCACGGATTTGAAGAAGTCCCTACCGAATTTGATAAATTCTAATCTAAATACTTTATCTTTAAAGTGTTATGCTGGCTGGCTGGCTGGCTTCGCAATTAAAACACTTTATATACGTTACAAATAAATTGTTTACCTGCTCAAGCTCTAAATAAATATTTTATAAAACTATAAGTACTACTATAAAATTTTTAATTTTAATTTTTTAAATGAGTTTGAGTTAGAGTTAGGATTAGAGACATATTTGTATAGTAATAAAATTTTCTTATCCTTATCTTCTAGTTAAGACTAAAGAAAATTATTATTATTTAGAATTTATTAAAATTATTGAAAAACAGTAGTAAGTGGTCTTAAGGTACTCAAAGTTTAACTGTCTTAGAGAATATTTAACTATATGATTATATATTTGGCTAAAAATAGAAGGAATAAAATCACACTTAAAAATAAATCACACTCAAATAAAGACTCTCGCTCCAAAACTATTTTAATTATTTAAAGAGTATCGGAAAGCAGATAGAATCAACTGATTAAAAAAAATAATAATAAACATTTAGAAATAGATCGTTTTTATTCACTATTTTTAATGTGTTTTAATTTTAATTATTCCTTTCTAGTCTTAATTATTTTATCTATATTAATTAATAATGAGTCAGGTGTAATTTTAAAAGATAACTATCTCAGTACCATAAAAGACTTATAGTCTTTTTATATAGAGTGATTTAATTTATATAAATAGCTAATTCAGAAAGTAAATTTTCTTAAATATATCTATATCTATGAAATATTTAGATAAGCTTGTCTAATACATATATTTTTTATATTCTTAAGATTTAGGATGGTTGAATTGATCTTCTCATTTTTAAAATTTTTATTTATTTTTAACCCCTAAGTCTAAATAAGCTAATTTAAACCTTAAATTAAACACCTAAAAGGGGATAGTCTTTTAAGTTAGTAATAAAAATAATCTTTATTTATTAAATAGCTGAAAATTAACAAATATCCCTATAACCTACATAAATACCCTACCTGATACTTTTAAACACAAAAATATTTTTAATTAACTTAGTAATACTATAAGGCATGTTACTTACAAACTTCTTAAGGATTAATTAAGGAATTTAACATGGATATTAAAAAAGTTATTAAGGACTTAATTAAAAAAAAAAAATCATGATAGCATTACTCTTAATAATTCCACTCATTGGCTGTTTATTATTATTACCTGTCGAAGAGAATTCTACTATTGCAAGAAATAAAATGAAAAAAATAGCATTATCCGTATCTTTACTTAATTTAATCGTATCTATATTCATGTGGATCGAATTCGACGCTAATACCACTGAATATCAATTTGTATATGAATTTAAACAATTAAGCTTTTGTCATTTAAATGTAGGTATAGATGGTACCTCTTTATACTTTGTGCTTTTAACTACATTTATTACTCCAATATGTTTACTGTCTAATTGGGTAGATATTACAAATAAAACAAAATATTTTCTTATCTCCTTTTTAATACTAGAAACCTTACAAATAGCAGTTTTTGTAGTATTAGATTTATTACTTTTTTATATATTTTTTGAAAGTGTATTAATACCATTATTTATAATTATTTTAACTTGGGGAGCTAGTCTGTCTCGAATTAGAGCTGCTTTCTTGTTATTTCTTTATACTTTATTTGGTTCTTTATTTATGCTATTAGCTATAATGACTATATTATATTTTGTAGGTTCTACAGATTTTCAATTGATTTCGTTATCTGAAATAAGTTTAGAGAGTCAAAAATGGTTATGGTTGTCACTCTCCTTCAGCAAGAGAAATATGACCAACAGATTAATTCATTCAAGTAATAACACTTTAAATAATAAAAAGATTAGTGCAATTAATGATAATGTAAGACCTGAATGTAAAAGGTTAGTAGTATATGGTTCTAATTTGAGTTCGACCTTAAAATATGAAGGATTTAGTTCTAAAGTTAGAGATATTTGTCAAATTCCTGTACATTTACATTCTATTATCTTAGGAGTTCTTTTGTAAGATGGTTGGTTGTATAAAAATAAATCTTCTAAAACTTTCTTAGCTTTAAAACAAAAAAATTTTGAATATCTTTGGTTTGTTTATACTAATTTAGCTCATTATTGTAGATCACTCCCTAGAATTACTAGTACAAATCTTAATGGTAAAAGGTATCCTGGTGTAGTTTTTTCTACTAGAGTTTTGGCTCCGCCGCTTGTGTAACCGAATGGTATAATATTTTTTATGTTGATGGAAAAAAAAGAGTTCCTTTAGATTTATATAATATGTTAACCTATGAAGCATTAGCTCATTGTATTATGGGAGATGGTACAAAATCTAATAAGGGTCTAACACTCCAAACTCAGTCTTTTACTATTCAAGAGTGTGTATTTATTATAAGCATATTAATATACAAATTTAATTTAAAATGCAGTATTCACATGCAAAGAAATCAACCGACTATTTATATTTCAAGAAAATCTATGAAAAACCTTAAACCACTTATATTACCATATATGTGTCCTAGTATGAAATATAAACTAAAGGGTTTTGGATAAATTCGTAATCTTTTTAACAATATAGCACTCCCTGTTTAAAACTAATTTAAAGAACAATGATTTTATTACTATGAATTAATTTTGAGTGGCAAACTCGAGAGACCTCTTAAAGTGATAAGGCCGGAGGCATAGAAATTACCTTAAGAATATCGTCGAACTAAATCAATGACTGGAAACTATCATTGTAAAAGCGTAGAGGCCAAACGCCACATGATCCTCTAAGTAACAATAAAATTGTCATATGAGATTAGAAGAAATGGTCCAGTTCACCGGTGACGGGTTTTAGATTAACACCTAAATAAGGTCTGAATACCATATATGATTGTATTTAGACTGAGAAAATAAGCTAGCTGAACCTGAAATGGTTAAATGCTGAACCCTGAGCTTTTTTTTTAGCTTTTGCCATTAAAACTCCAATTTGGCCTTTAAATACTTGGTTAATTAAGGCCCACGTAGAAGCTCCACTAGCTGGAAGTATTATATTAGCGGGTACAATCTTAAAATTGGCTACCTATGGATATCTTCGTGTATTAATTTCTATTCTCCCTGATGCTAGTAACTACTTTATGCCATTAGTGCAAGCAATCTCAATAATTTCATTAATATATGCTAGTTTAGCTACTATCAGACAAAATGATACTAAAGCTGTAATTGCTTACAGTAGTGTGGCCCATATGGCTGTGGTAATGTTAGGACTGTTTTCTAATACAATACAAGGAATAGAAGGGGCAATTTTATTAAGCCTAGGTCATGGATTTGTTAGTCCTGCTTTATTTGTTTGCTGTGGAGGAATAATATATAACCGAACTCACTCCAGAGTAATAGTGTACCATAGAGGATTAGCTTACTATATGCCGGTGTTTACTATGTTTTTCTTAATATTTACCCTATTTAACACTGGAATACCTCTATCTCTAAATTTTGCAGGGGAAATAATGTCGTTAATGGGTACCTGGTTTAGATCTCCTCTAGTCGCTGGATTAGGGGCTACAGGTATAGTACTTAGTGCCTGCTATTCTATATTCTTTTTTAATAGAATTTCTTACGGTTCTTACTCACCGTACTTATCGCCTTTAAAAGATATAGACAGACGAGAATTTATATTATTAATGAGTCTGTTAATTCCTACGCTTATTTTAGGGATCTTTCCTAATTTTATTTTAACCTCTCTTCATTCGTCTGTACCTTATTTTTTATATTATATATAATTTAATGTCTTTTTTTAATTTTCTCACATACTCTTACTGTTATTACTATGCTCCTGACATCAGAATTAAGATTAATAAATAAAAGAGGAATAACTCGTAATTTTTCTTTTCTAACATTAGTCATATCTACGTATATAATTATTCAGAATAATAAGTCCAAGTAACTAAAAATAAGGAAAATGAGATGGCTATTTAAAATAGAAAAATACTTTAGGTAAGCCTTTTTTTTCCTCTTAAGCCTTTATAAATTTACTTTTCTCACCCTAGATTATAATAAAAATTTATATTTAATAGTCTAAGAACGGGCTTTTTTTTATTAAATTGTCAGTTATAGCGTAGGGCTGGGCTTGAATCCTACTTAAATTTAAATGCTTTAAATAATTTTTTTAGTAATTTACGTGGTGGCGGCTTTAATTACGTACCTCGCATAGCTAGATTAAAATTTATAAAATTTAAATTTATTAAGATAAAAAGATCGTTATATCGGTCTATCTCACCTTACAAGTTTTTATATTTTTTTTTTATTAGATCAATATAATCTAAACAGATAGATATTTTTTATAGAAGACAACCTACTAATATGAAACAGATAGCGTAAATTTTATAAATTACCCTAATTTAAGCAACCAACCTTAATCTAACTACGATTAAATATGACCATAAGCGTGAATATAAGACTGAGACGTGGCGTAATCTTACAACGTATTAAATTATAAATTTGACTACTTTTTTAGATTTAACATCCTCAAAGTAATCATAATACTATATTAGCGTTGTTAATTTTATCTAAAAAAAAAAGATCGTTAATGGTTTAGCTCGGAGTCTCATTAGTAACTGTGCTTATTAAGTTAATAAACGTTATGTTAAATAATAAAAATTTAATTAATTTAATTAACGGAAATAACGGTGTTCGTATGCCTTGGTATTTTAATAACAAACAAATTAATTATATTATTATGACTAATATTAATAGAAAACAATTTCAGGCTTTCCCATATCATTTAGTGGATCCATCTCCTTGGCCATTATTAACTAGCTTTGCGGTTTTCATTATGGCAGTTGGTGCTGTTATGTATTTTCACGGTTTTACTAACGGAGGTAACCTTTTAACTTTAGGTTTCCTATTAACTGCTTCCGGGATGATATTATGGTTCCGAGATGTTGTGGCTGAAGGAACCTATTTAGGTTCTCACACAAAAGAGGTTCAAACTGGTTTGACAATAGGAGTTGCTTTATTTATTGTATCTGAAGTATTTGCTTTCTTATCTATATTCTGGGCTTTTTTTCATTCTAGTTTAGCACCTGCTATTGAAATAGGAGCAAGTTGGCCTCCATTCGGAATTGAAGCTTTAGATCCTTTTGCAATCCCCCTATTAAATACTATTTTACTATTATCTTCAGGTGCGTTTATAACATATGGACACCATGCTTTAATACAAGGAAACAGATCCGGAGCAATCTTAGGAACCTTTTTAACTATTATTTTTGCTATTCTTTTCACAGGATTACAATATTTTGAGTACTTAGAAGCAGGGTTTACTATTGCAGATAGTGTGTATGGAAGCGTATTCTTCTGTTCTACGGGTCTACATGGTTTACATGTTATCATAGGAACATTATTTATTTTAGTAGGATTTATTAGAATGATTAATTATCACTTAACTGATACACACCACCAAGGATTTGAAGCTGCAATTCTTTACTGGCATTTTGTAGATGTAGTATGGCTATTCTTGTTTATCGCAGTATATTACTGGAGTGGTAATTAATATTACAAATAATTAAGTTTAGAAAATAAAAAAAAATGATGAGCATATTTAATTTTGTATTAACTTTAATTTTTTCAATTATTTTAAATCTTTGTCATTTTATAATTATAAACTCAGGATTAATGGGTTAGTGGTTAAAAGATAAATTATTTAATTTATTAGAAAATAAAACAAGCGCGGCGGCGGAGCCAGGTGGAGCCAGGCGGAGCCCTACCCCCCTTAAAAATCTCTGAAACACTTCTACTTATCTGTTACTTATAACTCAAATATCACCCCCCAAGTTTTCTTATTTTTATCTGTTACTTATAACTCAAATATTCCCTACCAAGTTTTCTTATTCTTAAATTATTATTTTTATTTACTTTTAACCCTATTTTTTTTTACAATTGTGTCTTATTTTAATTTAATTTATTTATTCTTGCAATATTCCGCTCTAAAGGGCGGTAGCGGCTAACTTGAAATAAGAGAAAGTACGTCATTATTTAACTCTCTAAGTCGTATAGTATTAACATATTCCATACTAGATTGAGAACTTTTAAATAAAAATAAAAAAAGAATGAAAAGGATTACTGCATAAATACATGTAAAGCTAAAAAGAATTAACTTAACTCTAAAAACAGAGTCAAGATATTTAGACCATGGCGCTAATTTTTTAAATTTATCACCAAAAATCCAAATATTTTTAAAAAAAGAAAAAAAGTGTGTCATTGTTTAATTAATTTGTTGTTATTAAGAAAAGAGGCTAAAGTAAATTTGTTGGATGTACCAATAAGTAAAATTAGTCCCTCTAATAACTAATCTAATCCAATCAATCCTTAAAAATTCAATATCTGGCTCTGGCTACGCCCTCCCGTTAGGGCTAACGGGATACTTCGTCCCCCCCGCCCCTCGTAATATTTAATTTACCCGCTTACCATAGGGGGATCCTGCCATCTTTTTAAATGGTTTTATCAACCTAATGGTAGAGATGTATCTAAAAAATATAGAAACCCAAGACAATCACTAGTCATAATCATAACAAATATAACTTTTATCGTCTTACCTAGACTCGATCCTGGGCGGACCCCTTGTAGTAAACATAAATAAAAACCAAATATTTTGAATTACTTAGAAAATGAAGGATAATGATTAAAATATTCAGGAATATTCTGATAAAATAAATTTAAACCTTAAAATTGTTAGACTTATATCCTCCATAAAGGGATGTCAGTAATTTAAAATCTTGTTTATGATATCCTTTCCCTTTTCTTTATTTTTTCACTTAAAAAATTTTGGAAGGAGATAGTAACTAAGAAGTGTTACTTCTTTAGATGGATTCAAATCTAATTTACTTAAAATAAAAGGTAATAAAAAAGAATGAGACATTATTGCACTATTATTAATTTTTCTTATATTTATTTTAGACATAAATAATTGTTTTCTTTTTAATGTTTTTGTTAGAATTAGAAAAGGAGAATAACTCTCTGTAATATTTACCGGTTACATCTTAAACACATTCTCTAAATTCTCTACACTTTCATTAAATAATGTAAATAAGCTATCTATAGAAATTCCACCTATTTCTGATCCAATTGACTGAATATAAAGAGTATAAAACCCACATACTCCGATAAATTTAACAAATTTAAAAATAGCTTTTGTAAAATTAGGAGTAATTTGAGATAAAATTTTAAATAATAAAGATATAGGATTTACGGCTTTGCCTTCCATTAAATTAAATATATAAATAAATAATACCATGTTATCTTACCAGGACTCGAACTTGAATATCTGGCTCTGTCTCTGGCTACGCCCGGCTGACTTCGTCCCCCTCCCGTTAGCCCTAACGGGAGGCTAACGGGATACTTCGTCCCCCCCGCCCCCCTTAATAAAAGTTTATAGTGCTTCCTTACCACCTTACGTAACCTTAAGTTTCCCTTAAGTTCTCCCTTAAGTGTATATCTGACAGAGTTAGGAATAAATAGATTTGATTTTAGAATGAAACTTTTACCTAAAAGAGATAAAAATATGACTGAACCATTCTAACCTAATATAAAAATTTATAATTTTTTTTAATTTTCTTTTTTATTTTCCGCAAAAACATCTTTTATTTAGATGTACTAAGTAATAAAGTATTTAGATTAACCTAAAGTTTAAGTTTTTAACAATATGATTTCTTGTGTTTACTTTTAACTAATTTAAACTTTAAAGGTCTAATAATTAAAAGAGGTTTAAATGTTATTAATGTAAAAAAATATTTTTAATCAAAAAAAAAACGGTAATTATTGCTATACAAATTTCTGTATCTATTATTTATATTTTCTATTCTCTGGCTAGAAAAAAAAAAAAACCTTGCCATATTTTCGATGTGTTTTTTTACGCGGTCTGATCCATTTAATCTAAATAAAAATTTCACAGTCTTCAGTACTTATTTTTTTTTTTAATCTTTTTAATTATTTTTATAACACATTTTTATTTTTTGGCGTCATCTACCTATTTTTTTTTTTTTATCCACCATTTTTAAAATAATTAAATATAGTTAAATTATATCTGGAATTTCTAATTATTCACCTTAAATATTGACTTTTATTTAATAATCAAATTAGACTATTAAAATTTCTCATAATGTCTCATTAAAAAAGGTTTTTCTTATTTATTTGCTTTTTTTATATAAAACCTTTTCTTTTTTTTTATTTAAAGAGGTATAAAATTTAATAATTGATTCTCTTTAAAAATAAAACCTTACTCGCTAGCTTACTTCCTTAATTAAATTAAAAAAAATTTATTCTCGTTTTCTCTTTCTCATGTTTTTTTTTTAACTCTTATTTCTACTCTTATTAAAGATAGTTACATATTTAAATTGTTTTTCTAGAAAGTTTATCTTAATTTTTTATTCTATATACTTTACTTAAAAAAAAATTTTTTTTTATTGCCATTCCTTTAAAATAACAATTACGCAAAGGATTTTTTTTTTTTAATGACAATAATCATAAAATAATTTCACCTTTTTTATATTTTGAAAAGGGCCAGGTACTTTTTTTTTATTGTGCTAAAAAAACGTAAATATCTCTGTAAAACATTTTACAAGTGTTAAAATAAAAGTTTAATAACTGGTATCCTTCGGTACTATGATATGAGGCGGCGATCTGGCTCCCCCCTCTCTGGCTCTGGCTACGCCCGGCTTACTACGCCCCCCCCGCCGATTAAGGGCAAGGGGGGCAGAGCCAGCCCTTCAATTAATTGTATTATTAGTTAAAGATTTCTTTTATTTTTTTTTTTTACTTATATATTAGAATATCTGGCTCCGCCCCCCCGTTCTACTTAATTTAATTATAGGGGTCTAAAAAAATTGAATTGAGTCGATTAAGATAAAAAGTAGCAAAAAATGTTAAAGATAAAATTTCTTTAAATTCATGTAATTTATGTTAATAATATTTTTTATTATAAGTAAATAAACTCTATGTTTAAATATAAAGATATAAATAAGAATTTCTATACACACACATAATTACTTTTTTATTATTTTTTACTTAAACACTACTAAGTTACTCAGGATAAAAATCATAATTAGTCTTTTAATTTAATAAGTGATAAGTTTAGCTTCTACTGTTCATAAAACCTTAGAATATTAGTATAAGACTCCGTCACCTTAATGGCTAAGGAAGTGAAGGTTTAATATATAAAAGATCTTTTGGTCTAGAAAAATACTATTGTACCTTATATTTATAACTATCTTATTGTATCCTATTTGATTTATTGAAAAAAAAAAAAATTAAAATAAATATTTTTTAATAAAAGCAAAAATTTAAGATGATAATAAAAATAGGGTGAGACAGCTTTTTATTTTTGTAATGAGATTAGCTATTTCAATATCCTAGTTATAAATTTTTTCTAATTTTATTATATTTAGGGTTTTAATTTTCCATTCTGGTAAAATCTTTTGGTTTAGTATCTTATACAAAAAGTTTTATTATAGTACGCTAACCTTACCCCTTTTTTTTTTAATGTAAAATAGAAGAGTATATAATTCATCCAGAATTCCATTCAGAAGTTATTTATATTATTATAATCTTTTATAAAGCAAAATGACAGTATAAACTATTTATGTCTTTTTCTAGAAATAACTGTAAATACTAGAATATCACTAATTAGTCTAAATGTAGAAGAACAAAAGTAAGGACGCGGAGCCAGGCGGATCCCTCCATTTAGCAGTCCCCGTCGGGGCGGGAGGGGGACGAAGTCATCGGAGCTAGAGCCAGCCAGCCAGCCCTTTACTCGCTTAATTATATTATAATAATTATTATAATACTAGACTAAATAAATCTAAGTGCTAATCTTGGAATTCAGAGAAAAATATCTAATTTTAAGTATTTTTTTTTAGAATAAATTTATTAAGTTAATTTAGATAAACCATTTATTACCTTTTCAGTCTAAAATTAGAATAGAAAAATAGGATCCTTCAGCTATTTTTATTATTTTAAAGCATTTAATAAATTCAATAATGCCTCAATTATTACCATTTTTTTTTATAAATCAACTATCGTTTTCATTTTTAACACTTTTAGCTTTGATTTATATATTCTCTAAATATATTTTGCCAGTTTTTACATTTCAACAAGTAGTGAGAATGTATATTACTAAATTAAGTCCCAAATCATAGTTCTATTTTTTTTTTCTTTTTTTATTTATCTTAACCCCTTTTGGTAAAATCTACCAAGCACTTTTATTTATTTTTTTTTTAGACTCTTTATTTTCTTTTTTTTTTTTAGATATGTGAATTTAAACCCAGGATTTCGCTTAGTCAGTTTTAACAGAACAGAATAGCTAAATAAAAATAAGTTTTTTATTTTCCTATGCGCAATAAAAATCATTATAAATATCTAATAGATCTAGTCTAATTCTTAATCCTAGTAATATTTTCGAGTGCATGGCTTAAATTATTTAATTTATAATTAAGAGAATTTAATCTCAAAAAAAAAAATAATTAATACTTAAATTATAAAAGTGATTATAAGAGTGTAGTGCAACTGGTAGCACAGTGATCTCCAAAATCATTAGTAGGTGTTCAAATCACCTCACTCTTGTTATTTATAAAAGTTATACGGTTTAATTTTAAAATGACCTTTTATTTATAACCTATTTTTATTTCAGTTAATGGTAGGCGGAGCCCTTATTTTCTTTTTTAATCTAGGTTGTGTCTTAACTTACTAAACTAGAAGTATAATATCTATTATTATTTTTATTTTTTTTTTTAATTTCCCAAAAGTCTTATCTAATGAAAATTCTTTATATTTTTAGTAGTTGACTAGAATAGAATAATTATAATAATTAGTATAATTATAATAACAATCACTATTCTGGGTTCGCTGGCTCCGCTGGCTCTGGCTACGCCCGGCTGACTTCGTCCCCCTCCCGTTAGCCCTAACGGGAGGCTAACGGGATACTTCGTCCCCCTCCCGCCCCTAATGGGAGAGGGATAACGGGAGGCTCCGCCTTTTTTTTTTAATCTTTTCCTCCTTGACTTGGTGATAACTAATATTGAATCTAAACAGACATTATATAAAATTTAATAGTAAATAAGATAAGGTTATTAGACAAATATTACATTTTTCCCATTATAATAATAATAAGTCTTAGTGAATAAGTGGAGTAGTCTTACGATTTAAGTTGTTTTATTGGAATCAGACCTTAAATTTTTAATTTAATTCTTATTACTTTTTTTTTTCCACAGATACTTAAATTATTTTTTTTTATGTTTAAGTATTTAAGGGCTCTTAGCTTAAATGGTAGAGTACCTAATTGTCAATTAGGGAGGTCCCAGTTCGAATCTGGAAGGGCTCGAGAATTTATAAACAAAATAATATAATTGGATCGTCTTAGATCGATATTAGAAGCGCGGCGGCGGCGGCGCGGGGGACGAAGTAAACGGAGTCAGCCAGCCAGTCCTTATTTTTATTTAATTAAAGTTTTTCCTCGCTCTCCCTACTCCCTAAGAGGAGGCCGGGCTGACCTCGTCCCCCTGCGCTTCTGATAGTCTTATCTGGCTCCGCCCTCCCGTTAGGGCTAACGGGATGCTCCGCCCCTAACGGGAGGCTTCGCCCTCCCGTTATGGCTAACAGGAGGGTTCGCCCCCCCCCCCTTTTTTATATTTTATTAACGGTACCCTAAGGATATTAACAACACAATTATTATGAATCTGTCATTATTCTTATTTTTAATAGGTATTTTAGGCTTTATTTTAAATAGAAAAAATCTTATATTACTTATAATTTCTATAGAAATAATGCTTTTAGCTGTAACTCTATTAATTTTAATTTCTAGTTTTGGTTTTGATGATAATATCGGTCAAACGTTTGCAATATATATAATTGCTATAGCAGGAGCTGAATCAGTAATTGGTTTAAGCATTCTAGTAGCTTATTACAGATTGAGTTTATTTTATCTTTGTAATCAAAATTTTAATTTTATTAGGGAAGGACTTTGGGAACTAAGCGATTCAAAATTTAAGACTTGTACTTTAATTACAATTCCTAATCTTACGAAGACAGGTTTTGAAGAGACAGGAAAATTATTTATTAATAAAAATAGGCGCGTGACCAAGCCCCATTCTAATTTGAGAGGACAGGCTTTTAATTTAAATTTATTTAATTCTATCTTTAAGTTTAATGTCCTTTGTACTCAAATAGGAATTATTGCCAGATATGATATAAGCACTATAAGATATTTAGCGACTTGGTCTGGAATGTCTAAAAAAGAAAGATAAAGTAAATATATTTACCCTAAGTCTCGTGTAATAAAATTAGGTTCAAATACTTTACAAAAAATAGAATCAAATCCTATTTGTAAATCAATAGTGGGATATGGTAAATGCCAAGGGTTTACATTAGGTCTTAGATTATCTCAAGACACATTAAATAATATTTTTTTAACAAAAGAACAGCTAGAAATAATAATAGGAATAATGCTAGGTGACGGCTATATACATAAAAAGAGTGTAAATGGTAATGCCTTATCCAATTTAATCAAGGTTTTATTCATTTACCTTATGTCTTGTTTTTTAATGCAAAATTTAGCTCCCCTCCCTTTAGGGTTTGTACACATTACCCTTTATTAATTCAAGCACGTGATGGTTCTTTTTCTTTAAAATTATATACTCGATGTTTATTATCTCTTAATCCTATTTTTGATTTATTTATTGTAAATGGTAAAAAAACTATATCACCTAATTTAGTAAATAGTATTAGTTCACGATCTTTAGCTTTTTGGGCCATGGATGATGGTAGTTTATCAGAAAGCGGGTTTTATTTTTATACTCTCTCTTATTCAATAGAAGAACATCTTATTTTGCATAAAATATTAAACTCTAAGTTTAATTTAGAGACAAATTTCCATAAACATGGTAATAAATACAAACTATATATAAGGTCTAAATCAATGCCTATTTTTAGGTTTATTGTTTATCCTTATTTCATTGAATCTTTTTATTATAAATTATATTCTAAAACTATAAATAAGCCTGGTTCTCGCTAAAAAATCGGTTTATCCCCATCACCTTTAACTAATAAAAAAAATCTTTTGATTATAAATAAAAATCTTGGTCCTTAATTTAAAAATTAATGCATATAACTATAAGTTGGAACTCTTTAACAAAAATAAGACTACAAGTTTTTAATACAAAACATGTAAAAAAGTTTTAAATTTTAATTAAGTAAGGTGTAATGCTACCTTAATTCATAAGTAATTAGATTTTTATTATTTAATGAAATTTTAAGGCGCAGCTATGCATACTCCTGGTTATAGATCCGGGTAGTAAAAAAAAATTTTTTAAAGAAACCAGCTGAAATCTTTAAGTTTTCTCAGAGACTATACGTTATACATTCTTATAAAATTAGTCAGTTCTAAATGATATCCCTTTAATAAACATGGCGGCGGAGCCAGTAAGGTTTCGTGTTCTTTTAGGGAAGTTAATCTCTTTAGAATAAAAAAAAGAATGAAAAGATAGTACCAAGCTTATAAATTATTTTTTTTTCCTTTTCTAGTGCATGAATAACAATAATCACTATTTTTCTACAGGAAAATGACATGTTAAGGTTTCTTAACAAATGACTAAATAGGAACTATTTTTCTGATAGCCTCGCTTAATTTTCTTAAAACAAAAATAAAAATATTGGTTTCCTAATCCTAAGGAGCAATTGTTCCTAATTATTCAATAATTTATGCCAGAAGGGCTCCGCCTCCCTGCATTTTTTTATAATTAATACGAAATAATTTATAATCTCTGTAAGAGGAAGTATATCACTAAGAACATAATGTATTTATCAATATTAATCTTACCCTTATTAGGTTCTATTGTATCAGGCTTAATGGGTAGAAAAGTAGGAGTAACTGGATCACATGTAATAACAATCACATGTTTATTCTTGTCATCTTTGCTTGCTTCTATTTCTTTTTACGAAGTTGGAATTTGCGGTTCCCCTGTTTCAATTCAGTTATTTAGTTGGATTGATTCTGAGAGTATGTTTGTTTCATGGGAATTTTTATTTGATTCTTTAACAGTTTCAATGTTTATTCCTGTTTTATATATTTCAACATTAATTCACTTATTTTCAGTTAACTATATGGGTGAAGATCCTGCTAAATGTTCTGGGAAAATATTTATTGGGTGTAAACTATCAAACTCCGGGGAACCCCTAAAACTTATGGTACCAAGCTATGGTCGAAAGGCTATAAGTGGATGGATTAATTTCCCATGTACGGTAATAAGCCAGAAGATAGATGAAAAAAAAATGGGCAATCGCGGATCTAAGTCAGAATTCAATCCTGATTTATACTCAATTTTAATTTTTACAATAATTACTTTTTATGCACTTTTATGTCTCTGGTCCTCAGAGTATACGGACCAAATTTATTTTATTAGTGCTGCTGCTCCAATTGTGACCTACATTAATACTGACCAAGCAAAACTTCAAATACTTAAAGAAAACGCTTCGAAATCAGGTGTATATCGATGGGTAAACAAGGAAAACGGAAAATGTTATATTGGAAGTTCTATCCACTTGTCCAGAAGATTTTCTTGTTATTATAGTATTAATTTTTTGATGAAAAACAGAAGTATTATTAATAATGCATTGTTAAAATATGGTTATGCTAAGTTTTCTCTGGAAATATTAGAATATTGTGAACCAATTAAATGTATCAAAAGGTAACAATATTACTTTGATCTATTTAAGCCCGAGTATAATTTACTGAAAACAGCTGGCTCTCTATTAGGATATAAGCATTTGGAAGAAACAATAAACAGAATAAGTAGGAGTATGAAAGGAAATAAAAATGGAAGACATGGATTAGGACGAAAAAGAGCCGAAGGAGCAGGAAGCCCTAGTCTAGGGATTAAAGTATTAGATAAGGAGACAGGGAATAAAACTATTTATCCTTCAATGAGTGATGCAGCAAAAGCCTTAGGTGTGCCTTCAGGAAGAATTCGAATGTATTTCTCTCGAAAAACACAGACACCTTATAAAGGGAGATATTTGTTGCAAAAAATCACTAATCCCTAAAAAATTAAAATTAATATAGAAATTAAGGTTACTTCTGTAAAAGAGCAACGAGTAGACGGTAGTTGGTGCATAGCAAAATACAACTCTATGCACTTAAGGTGTACTCTAATGGGTTTCGAAAGAAACTATCGAATCAAAATCCCTTCTAAACAATTAAATGTCTCTGGCTCCGCCGCCAGGCGGAAAAATTTTACTACCTTTAACTCTTTATCTCATGTTAATCCTTGGTTTTGGACTGGTCTTATTGACGGTGAAGCTTCATTTAGTATAATAATTGATAGGAATGAAACCCGTAAATTAGGTTGGCGGCTTCAATCTAAATTTAAAATGGGTCTGCATAAAAGGGATCTATCTTTATTATTACAATTACAAAAAAATTTGGGTAGGATTGGTTCAATATATATAAACCCAAATATAAACAAAGTAAATTATTCAGTAAATTCTAATAAAGATTTAACAAGGCTAATAATTAATTTAGACAAATACCCTCTATTAACTCAGAAAGGAGCAGATTTTCTTTTGTTTAAAGAAGCAGTAAAACTAATGAACAATAAGGCTCATCTTTCTATAGAAGGGAAAAATCAAATAATTAATATAAAAGCATCAATGAATTTAGGTTTATCTGATTTCTTAAAATCTGAGTTTAATGATTTTTCTCCGGTTGAAAGACAAGTTATTAACACTGAAAACATTCCCGATCCTAATTGGATCGCAGGATTTGTCACCAATAATTACAAATTCTCCAGCCAGACTGGTTTAATATTTGTAAACCGGCTAAATGAACAGAGGGTTTAACTCAATTCATGTCTTAATTAGCATGTCATAACAAAAAGATCACTAATATTTAATTGTATGATAAATTTGATCGCCATGCATAATTACACAAGTCCTGGTTTATTTGTTAGATCTTATAGTTCTTTATTAACTAATGTTCAAAAAAATTATTTTTCAGTATCTACAGATCTGCATGAAATTATAATAGGCTTAAGCTTAGGTGATTTACATATATGTAAACCTCGTAAGAATGCTTTATTAATGTTTGAGCAAGGTTTAATACATGAAGCATATATATTACATTTATATGCTTTATTTAAAGATTATTGTAATTTAGGACCTAAATATAGTCAACGAAAACCTGATTTTAGAACAGGTAAAACTTATTCTAGGATAACTTTTTATACTTATTCTTTACCTTGTTTTAATTCTTATCATGAGTTATTTTATGTAAATGGAGTAAAAATAATTCCTTTAAACATAGGTGAACATTTAACCGCAAGATCTTTAGCTTATTGGTTAATGGATGATTCTTGTAAACATAGTTCTGGACTTAGTATTTGTACAGAATCTTATTCAGAACAAGAAGTATTATTACTTATATCTGTTTTAAAAGACAAATTCAATATTGATAGTAATCCTATGAAACGAAATTCAAATAAATTTAGAATTTATATAAAATCTAAATCTTTAAATGATCTAAGAAAATTAGTTTCACCTTATTTTTTACCATCTATGATGTATAAAATTAGTTAGGAATACATTGATAACGACCATAATCTTTTCTAATTGTAATAAATTTTTATTAATAAATTTTTATATAAATGAAATTTTGATGTTAGAATTACCCATCAGTCCACAAATAAAATAGGATCTCGGGTACAATTAAGATTTAGAATAAGCCAACACGAAAGAGATATAAAATTAATGGAGTGTTTAATAAAACATTTAGGCTCAGGAAAAATATACAAATATCCTGGTAAATCTGCAGTTGTTTTAACAATATTTAATTTTTCGGAAATTACTAATATAATTATTCCTTTTTTTAAACAAAATCCTCTGCTTGGTGTAAAACTATTTGATTATCTTGATTGGTGTAAAATAGCTAAATTAATGAATGAGGGTTCCCATCTAAAACTTGAAGGATTAAATTTAATTCGATAAATAAAGTCCGGGATGAAAACAGGCGGCCGGGCGTAGCCAGAGCCAGAGATATCACTAATATTTAATTGCACGATAAATTTGATGGCCATGCACAATCAAAGATTTTTCTCTTACTTGTCTTTATTCACTTTTTTTATGTTAGTATTAGTCTCAGGGGCTAACTTTTTTGTTTTATTTGTAGGTCACACCGGCCTAAGGCTCTTATTTTTTATAACATTTAGGTGGAAAAATTTTTATAATAAGTAAGAAATAGCATAATACTACTATTTGCTAGAACTTAATTAAAGAGTATACTACTTTCAGCTTAGATCGGTAAATTTCTTAACTTTACCTCAAGGCCCGATACCTTAATATTTATGATTTAAGTAATTTATTTGTATTTAACTTAATCTATTTATATGGCTTCGTCTGATTTATTCAATTTTAATGAGATGATAGAAGCACCTTTCGGCCTTAATAATCTTAACTATGAAGTAAAAAGTTATACTATTTTATAACCAGCAAGAAATAAACAAGTCTTTATTTTACACTATTAATAAAATGAGGTAAAATTGTACGTGTTAAAGACACAAATAAATAAAATCTTCAGAGATTATACGTAGTAAGAATTTATTAAAATTCTAAGATTTAATCCATTTATCTTATAATTTATATCTTAATCGCCTTACGGTTTTATATATTATAAATTTAGATAAAGGCAATTAGGCCAATGTCTTTTTTCTATGGCAATTTTAACAAAATTAAAAAATACTAGACATTATTCTAATGAGTCAAACCCAAATTTCAAAACTTATCCTAAAAATAGAAAAAGAACAAATTCTGATAATACGTTAAATTTAAATGATTATCTTAAAGAAGCTTTAATAGGTATAACTTTAGGGGATTTGTCTTTAGAAAAAGCTACTAGTAATAGCAATATTAGGTTAAGGTTCGATCAAGGTATAATTCATTCTGATTATCTTTACTTTTTATATAACTTATTTAAAGCATATACATTAAGTTCTCCTAAATCTACCAATAGAAAACCAGATAAGCGAACAGGTAAAACTTATAATAGTTTGATATTTAAAACTAGAATGCTACCTTGTTTTAACTACTTATGGGTATTATTTTATCTAGATAGGAAAAAAAATAGTTCCTTCTAATATAAAAGATCTTTTAACTGAAGTAGGATTAGCTTTTTGGATAATGGATGATGGTGGATTAGGCAGTGGAGGTACTTTAAATTTAAATACTGACAGTTATACTGAGACTGAAGTAGAATTATTAATGAGTGCCTTAACTCAAAATTTTAATTTATTTAAAATGTCGAAAGTCTTTAAAAAGACCAAATCAATGGATAATTGTCATACCTAAATCACAAGTTAGTACAGTAGCAGACATAACTTTTCAGTATATGCATTCATCTATGTTCTATAAAATAGGGAGATAATGTCTTTATTACCTTTACTAGTATTTAAAATATCATTTGTTAAATTATAAGAAAAAATGTGGGAGGGTATAGGAGTAGCTTCTTACCTATTAATTAACTTTTGGTGGACTCGAATCCAAGCTAATAAAGCAGCAATGCTTGCTTTTACTATGAATAGAGTAGGTGCTTTGTGGAGTGGGATCTCACTATTGTGCCTAAAACTATCAAACTCCGGGGACATCCTAAAATTTATGATACCAAGCTATAGTCGAAAGGTTATATGTGGATGAAGTAATTACTCATGTAAGGTAATAAGTCATAAAATGAGTGAAAACGAAATGGAATATCGCGGATCTAAGTCAGTATTTATAAAAAATGCTGTAAAAGAGCAACGAGTAGACGGTAGTTGGCTTCTAAATAAATTAGCTGTTCTAATTAGAAGCTTAAGGTGTACTCTAATGGGTTTCGAAAGAAATTATCAAATCAAAATCCTTTCTAAACAATTAAGTAAAAACAAAAGAAATTTTTCTACTTTAGTTCAAAATTCTAAGATTAATCCATGATTTGTCACTGGGTTTTGCGATGGCGAAGCATCTTTCGGTGTCTCAATTTATATAGATAAAAGAATAAAAGGAAGACTAGCTTGAGCTGTAAAACCGAGCTTTCAAATATCTCTAAATTCTAAGGCTATACACTTATTATTACAATTGCAAAAAATTTTTTGGTTGCGGAGTAATCGTGAACAAACACACTCGAAATGAAGCTAGCTTTAGAGTAAATTCGCTTCAAGATTTAACAAAAATTATAATCCCACAATTTTCAAATAATCCATTACTTTCTCAAAAAGCTGCTGATTTTCTTTTATTTAAAAAATTGTTAAACTGATATACAATAAGGTGCACTTGACTGAAGAGGGATTACAGCAAATAATTAATCTTAGAGCTTCAATGAATTTAGGTTTATCTGATCTTCAAAAATCTAAATTTCCTAATTATAATCCAGTGGCTCGGCCAATAATTAATTCTACTGAAATACCAGATCCTAACTGAATAGCAGGTTTTGCAAGCGGTGAAGGTTGCTTCTTTGTGAGTATTTTTAAATCTAATAAAAATAAAATGTTTCATGCTGTTCAATTAATATTTAAACTTACGCAGCATAAGAGAGACAAATAATTGTTAGAATTAATAGCTAAAATTTTGAATTGTGGAGCTGTTTACTCTCACAGTGAAAATGCTTTAGTTTTCAATGTAACTAATTTTTCAGATATAATAAAAATAATTATTCCTATGTTTAAAATCCATCCTATTCAAGGAATCAAACAGTGAGATTATCAAGATTTCTGTAAATTGGCTGCTTTAATAGAGAAAAGGGAACATCTAAGCCAAAAAGGATTAGCTCAAATTCTATTAATCAAAGATAGAATGAACACAAAAAGAAAATTTCCAAAATTTTAATTTAATTGCACGATAAATTTGAGTGCCATGGATATGGGATTAAGTATTGGGTTTTTTGCAATCTTTGCATTATTCGGATCTTTAGATTATGCTACTGTGTTTAGCTTAGTTCCTTTTATGAATGAAACAGCCATAACTATCATTGGATTATTATTACTAACAGGTGCTATGGCTAAATCTGCACAAATCCCCCTTCACAGTTGGCTACCTGGGTCGATGGAAGGTCCTACTCCAGTATCAGCCTTAATTCATGCTGCTACACTAGTGACTGCAGGTTTATATTTATTAGTTAGAACCAGTCCTATCTTAGAGTACAGTCCTACTGCCTTATTAGTAATAACTTTAACAGGTTCAATCACAGCATTTGTAGCGGCTTTATGTGGTCTAGTACAAAATGATATTAAAAGAATAATTGCATTTTCAACTATCTCTCAGTTGGGATACATGGTATTAGCTGTAGGTTTAAGTAAATACGATGTTAGTCTTTTCCACGTAATAAATCATGCTTTCTTTAAGGCTTTATTATTCCTTTCAGCAGGTTCTGTTATACATAGTATGGCAGATCAACAAGATATTAGACGATTAGGAGGTTTAATTAACTTCTTACCATTTACTTATACAATAATGTTAATAGGTAGTTTATCATTATTAGCTACACCATGGTTAACTGGTTTCTATTCTAAAGATTTGATAATAGAATTAGGTTATGCTCAATATGGATTTAGTGGATATTTTGCATATATACTAGGAAGCCTAACTGCTGGTTTAACTGCATTTTACTCTTTTAGATTAATATCATTAACTTTTTTAACTTATCCAAATGCTAAACGTATTGATTATTTAAATAGTCATGAAGCTAGTCTTAGTGTAATTATTCCTTTGACTGCTCTGGCTCTATTTAGTATATTCTTTGGTTATGTTTTTTCAGACCTGTTTGTAGGTGTTGGTTCAGATTTCCTTTCTAACAGTATATTTGTTCACCCTAACCATATTACTCTAATAGAAGCAGAGTTTAGCTTACCAACCCTTATTAAATTATTACCTGCTATTTTATCTTTATTAGGAGCTGTGACTGGATTGTTTTTATACCATAAAACTCCAGAGTTTATAATAAATTTAACTGAAACATCTTCTCCTAATGGTTCATTTTCAAGCACTGGACGAACAATGTACGCCTTTTTAAATAGTAAGTTTTTATTTGATGTATTATATAATAAATATATAATATCTAAAGGACTAAAACTTGGGTATACTATTTCTAAGATATTAGATAAAGGAGTAATTGAAGTTATTGGACCTCATGGTATTTCTTCTGTTATAACTAATACAGGTTTAAATGTTGCTAAATTAGATACGGGAGTAGTAACAACATACTCTTTATATATATGTCTAGGTTTACTTACCTTATTATTCCTAGTATTTGCTCCAGTTTTACTTGAAACTTCTTTACTTAGTGAAATCAGATTATTTATAATTTATCTTTCATCTTTAGTCTTAGTGTTTAATTCTCCCACTACCGCTACCGCTACCGCTCACGCTACCGCTACCGCTACTGCAACCGCTAGCGCTAAAGCTTAAAAAGTATACTAGAAAATATTGGAAAAATTAGCAGCCCTATTAAATTAGTCTTACTTTTTTTTACTATTTATGTTAACCCCAGCCTAAGGATTCTTATTCGAAACAAAAATAAAAAAAGTTTCATCTGTATCTGGGGTAATATTTAAAATACTTTAATTATATTTAATTTTATTATTTATTTAGAAAAGTACACTCCAGATCTAAATAAGCAAAAATCTTAAGCCTAAAATTTATTGGTGTAATTTTAATTGTAATTGTTATTGTAAGTGTAATTGTAAGTGTAATTTTAATTGTAATTGTTATTGTAAGTGTAATTGTAAGTGTTATTGTAAGCACCGACCGACAATTAAGTCAATAACATTAATCTTATAATAATAAAAGAGAATAAGATTTATAATATAAAAAAAAATATATAGATAAAAAGAATTCTAAAATTAAATTTTTATCGCTCCGCGAATGAATTTACTGACGTAGGACTAAATAATATTAATAATTGAAAAACAACAAAAAAAAAATTTTTTTTGTCCCTAAAATCGCTCAGCGATTTTACCTCTGACTTAAAAATAAATATTTTATCTCCTTTATTTTTATTTCTTTTAGTGAGCGTAATTGTTAATTTAATTATTATTTATGAGACAAATAGGAAAGAACCCAGATTTTCAGGCATTATAGCAAAGTGGTTATGCGAGGTACTGTTAATACTTTAAACAGAGGTTCGAATCCTCTTAATGCCTAAACTAAAATTTTATTATTAGTGGTTTTTCTACAAAATTTATCGTAGGATTTTTTTTTATCGGGTCTTTCTTATTTTTATTATTTCTCAGATTCATTTCTATGTATGAAATTTAGCACTTTTATTAACTAAAAGTATCTATACTTATTTTTTTTTTTAACTTTTACTAAAAAAAAATTTAAATTTATAAAAGGTAAGCTACGCCATCTATTCTTTTTTACCAAATCCTTGTCAAACAATAGAATAAGGTCCATTGTCAATATTATATCTTAGGTTTCGCCGCCTTCACTCAGGGAGTAAAACTGGATGTAGGAGCTAAAATAAAAATAGGAATAAAGGGTTTAGAATTTAATTATCCTTAAAATGGATAGTTTCTTTAAATTATGGGAATGTTTTTTTATATTAAGGGTTAAGTTTACAGAAGGGTATCTGTTATCGAATTGCAAATTTGATTTATAGGGTTCAAGTCCCTCTTAACTCTAACTCTAATTTTATTTATAAACTTTTTCTACGTATTAAGTAAATATTCTTTATTTAATAATTATCTGGCTCCGCCCCCCCCCCCCTTTAACCTCTTTAAATTATTAAAGTGCTAATCTAAACTGCTTAGCATCACCCCCTATGGGAGTTTGCTAAATTTTATTTTCATTATGAAATTTTATAGTTCTGGCTCTGGCCGAGCTAACTTCGCCCCCCCCCCCGCATCTGGCTCTGGCTCTGGCTCTGGCTACGCCCGGCTGACTTCGTCCCCCTCCCGTTAGCCCTAACGGGAGGCTAACGGAATACTTCGTCCCCCAGCGCTTAAGAGGGGTAAATAAACACGCCTGGCTCTGGCTACGCCCTCCCGTTAGGGCTAACGGGATACTTCGTCCCCCCCGCCGCCTGGCTCTAAATCTGTTTTCATTTTGATCCAAAACTTGAAAAATTAGGGGCGGGACGGGGAATTTTTTTTTTTATTACTTGGTCAAATATTTTAACTGTATTGTAACACTTTTAGATAATATTTAACTTTCTCAAATGTCAGTTCTAAAAAAAATAAATAGAAAAATTAGTTAATAAATTAACAAAGAGAATTAGTCTGCTAAGTTAAATAAAGAGAATCAGGTCTTCTTAGTTCAATGGTAGAACAGTATTCTTCTAAAGTACTTATTTTGGTTCAAGTCCAAAAGAGGATTGCACTCTGAGATCTAAAAAAAATACTTTATTATTACCCTATCTAACCGAAAATCACAGTAAAGGTAGTATAGTATTGAACTTAGCAAATGATAAAAAAAATATTAGGATAAATGAAAGGGCTCTTATTAGTAAAAAAATATAAAATATATCCTAGGCGGCGGTGCGGCCCTGATTATAGAGAATTTATTATCCTTTATCCTTTCGTTATTCTTTTTTTTTATATAAGTGGGCTCGGTTTAAAAAATTTCTATACCCTTTATGATTTAAAATCCTCTTTCTGATATCTCTTTATTTTTTAGTTTGGTAATCTGTCTATAATACTATCTTTAATAATAATAATGATATATCTAGGAGCTAGTAAATTTAAGTTATTGCTCTAGTAATAAGTCTTGTTAAATTTTTACATTACTTAGTAGGGCTGGCTCTGCCCTCCCGTTAGGGCTAACGGGATACTTCGTCCCCGCCGCCGCCTTTTTTTTTTTAAATTCTTTTCTTTTTTAATTCAGCCGCGGGAGCGACGTTTGGCCAGTTTCATTTATCTTTCTTCTAAAAAATAATCATACGGATAAGATAAATAAGTATGAATTCTCGCTTCTCATCTTATCTAATATATGAAAATAAAAAATAAAAAGAATAACTTAATTTAACCGCGCATATGTAAATTTAATTTTCAATTTTAAAAGTATCGGTGACGATATGATAATAACACCAAAAAATTTTTAATAACGATTATTAAAAAAAGTAATTTAAAGGGGCTATTAAGGAAACTAAGGCAAATTTATAAAAAAGGAGGTAATATTACCAAAACACTCAATTGAAAAAGAGATGAATCCTATGGTAAAACTTAAATTTAAGCAATCTATCTAAAACGTTCTTAAACTATCAATCAAAATATTATCCGTACTTATTCTTTTTTTCATTATTATGCTTAAGATAAGAGGTATGTGATTTTGTTTTATAGATAGGATACTTTTTTACTTCCTGAAGTAAATCATTTTATTAGGGAAAGGAAAGGAAATCAACCGAGACTCCGAAAGTAATGGCGAGTGAAATCGGATAAGCCTTAATAACTTAAAATAAAAATTAATCTTTTCGCTTTTATTTTTATTTTACCTTATCCTTATTTTTTTATATTTATATTTATATTTATATTAACAAAATGGGGAGGTTTTTTTATTTTAAAAGGAAACAAACCAGAGAAGGAATATTTTTTTTTATGTCCTGTGGTTTTTATTTTTAAGTTATACACAAAGTACGATGAGAGAAAACTTGTCGGAATAAAGGGGAACCATCCTCTAAGGCTAAGTATTATAAATTTAGCGATAGCGAAAAGTACTGTAAAGGAATAGTAATAGAAGTGGTGGACTTCTAGTTAGAATTAGTAGCTCTATAAGCAGTCGGAATTTTTGGAAAAAGAATGACGGCGTACCTTTTGCATAATGGGTCAGCAAGTTAATGGAAGTAGCAAGGTTAAAAGCCTTAGCGAAAGCGACTGGACTATTTACATTGAATAGATTAAATTTACATTGAATATAATAATCTATATTAAACGTAAAATGTTAAATTTTTATATGCTGTATAGTTTTGTATAGTTATCTGGCTTAGGTCTTTTATTTTTCTGATTTTTTTTTTATTAGGGCTTTTTTAAGCGTTTTACGTTTACCTCCCACGTGACATCTCGGAACGGGGAGCCTTCAAATATCAGTTTAAAGATATACTTTATATAGAAATTTCTAATATGTTATTTTTATATATAACTTTTTGTTTCAGCGTGTTACTATTTTTTAATTATAGTGTTGGGCAAGTTACTTCTATTAGACCCGACATGTGCTCTGGGAAAGCACTACATTGGGTCAAACTATCAAACTCCGGGGACACCCTAAAGCTTATGATACCAAGCTATAATCGAAAGTTTATAAGTGGCCAGACTAATTACCTGGGTATGGTAATAAGTCATAAGATGAGTGAAAACGAAATGGGCTATCGCGGATCTAAATCAGAAAATCGACACCCAAGTCCAAATAGAATTTCTGTAAAAGAGCAACGAGTAGACGGTAGTTGGTTTTTAGCTCAAAAGGCTAGAAGCTTAAGGTGTACTCTAATGGACTTCGAAAGAAGTTATCCAATCAATAACCCTTCTAAACAATCTAAATTTTATTTTTCTACTTTACATTCTGATAAAAATGTTCAATTAAACCCTTATTGGGTGACAGGATTTACTGACGCAGAAGCACATTTACTGTTGTTATAGACAAACTCACAAAACGAAAATTAGGTTGGAGAATTCAATCAAAATTTCAAATTAGTCTTCATGTCAGAGATTTACTTTTATTATTAAAAATTCAGCAATTTTTTGGAGGGATCGGTTCTGTAAGTGTTAGCGGAGACTTGGCTTTTTATTCTGTATCTAGTTTTAAAGATTTAGTAAAAATAATAATACCTCATTTTTTAAAATATCCTTTGTTAACTCAAAAGGGAGCGGATTTTATACTTTTTAAACAAATAGTTGAATTAATGGAGAATAGAGCCCACCTCACTATAAATGGGTTTAAAAAAATAATCCACATTAAATCAGCTATAAATTTAGGTTTATCTGAATCATTGAAATCTGAGTTTAAAGATGTTATTCCAGTTGAAAGAGCTCTAATCGAAACTGAGATAATACCTGATCCTTATTGGGTAACAGGATTTGTCGACGGTGAGGGAACATTTGATATTAAAATTTATAGTTCAAAAACTAATGTAGGGTTTGCTGTACAATTAAGATTTAGAATCCCACAACATGAAAGAGATTCTAAGTTAATCGAGATACTACAAAAATATTTTTGATCTGGTTCAGTAGAAAAACATACAAGACATCATGCCGTAACATTAGTAATAACTAAATTTACAACTGTAACTGACAAAATTATACCTTTCTTTGAAAAATATCCTTTAGTAGGTGTAAAAAAAAATAATTTTTTAGATTGGTGTACTGTTGCTAAACTAATGAATAATAAGGCACATCTTACACAAGATGGATTTAATTTAATTAGAACAATTAAATCAGGAATGAATAAAGGCGGCCGGGCGTAGCCAGAGCCAGATAAAAATAAATTAGATTGCATGATAAATTTTGATCTCCATGGAAGCCAGGTGATCTTTCCATGGCCAGATTTATAACGGATCGTACGGGTGAATGTTGCAAAATTCTCCGATGAGCTGTGGAAAGTTGTGAAATGCAAACCTAACCTCAAGCCGCAAGCACGGGGACTCTTATTTTTAATTTAATTAAGAGTTATTTTGGTTATATGCAGGAAATTTATTGATTTATAAGCCTTGAGCTTTCTTTTTTTTTAGTAATATACTACCGTTTTCACGGTAAAAGATGTATGTAACTTGTTTAAAATAAAATAACAAATTTAAACAGAATAAATAATCTGCAAGATATTTAAAAATTTCTTCAACGACTATACACCAAATCCCTTATTTTCATTAAAACAAAATAAGGTAAAGATATAGTCTATATATTTTAATAATTAAATTTTCTTATTAAAAATAAATCAAACCAAGAAATTTAAGGCTTCGTCAGGCTCCGCCGACCTGCTAATAATTATTTGGAAATAACTTCACATAATATAAGTTATAGCATTACCTTAAATCTATTTCGATAAATAGAATGCTAATTGTAACTATAAAACAAACTATAAACTATTATTTATCGGTTTTTAATATTAAATAACTTGGAGGAATTTTAATTTAGTTCTTAGAGGGATTGTTCATACCTCTTTCCCGTAGAAAGGCTAGTCCCCTAACTCTATGAAAAAAAAGAGACAAATAAAAAAAACATAATAGTAAACAAAAAATAACAAAAAATACAACTACAAATATTACTATGAACAACAAAATTATAAAAAGATTAGAAATCATAAATAATCTTAATACAAAAAATCTAATTTCGCCATTACCCTTAAACACACTAGCTTGAATTATTACTGGTCTCTCTCAATCAGATGGTAGTTTTGGTATTTCCTTTAAAAAAAGTAATTCTAAGATAGGATATTATCCTTCTCCTTTTTTTAGAATTGAATTAACAAAGCTTTCTTACCCTTTATTAAAATTAATTTCTTTGTACTTTGGATGTGGTAGAATAGGAGAAAGAACAGAACGTGATATGGTTTATTTTGAAATAACTGATTTTTATTCAATATGGCATATTATAGTACCACATTTTATAAATTTTCCATTTTACGGTATAAAACAACAAACATTTTTAAGTTTTGTTCATTCTTTAACTCTTTTATATCCATATTTTAATAAAAAAAAACCTAAGTTACTGTTAGGTAAATTAATCTATTTAGCCAGTCATGTAAAGGTAGGATCAGGAGGATCGGTAAGTAACAAAACTGAAATGCAAACTCATAATCTTTATAAAAAATTAAACATAACTGACATTGATCTTAAAGAAATAATGACAGATTTACAGCCACTATCTAATGCTTTTAGGTGGAGCCCTTATTTTTATCCTTTAGCATCTTTTAATGTCTATTTTATAATTGGAATTATTGAAGGTGATGGAAGTTTTTATATTGGATTAAGAGAAAATCGTAAAGTACGTTTTGGTTTTAGTATTACTACTCATATAAATGAAATAGATTTACTTTATAAAATTAAATGGTTTTTAAATTGTGGAATAGCCAAAATTAAAAGTAGCACATGGTGCCGTTATGAAGTAGAAAGAACTAATTACCTGAGAAGTATTTTAATACCCCTTGTAAATTCTGTACCTTTATATAGTTCTAAATCTGTCAAATTTAAAGCCTTTAAAGAAGCTATGACTATTTATACAAATAAAGAACACTTGACTGATGATGGTTTAATTAAACTAGTAAAAATAGCCTACGAGGCTGAAGTTAATAAATTTAATTCAAGTACCAGAAGAAAGTACACTTTAGAGGAATACTTAACAAAAAATAACCTATCTTCCGGAGCTGGAGATCATAATATAAATAATAACCCCCGTGAAAAAAATCGTTGTATAATTATAATAAAAATCTTTTTTATAAGTCTAACAAATGAAAAAGAAACATAGTAATAGAAGTTTTTTTTATTTTTGGTAAATTATTGTTATTAAAAATAAGAACAAATTATTAGAATATATGGGTGATAGCTGGTTTTCTACGAAACATATTTAAGTATGACGTCTACACAAAATTTATGATGGTACAGTACGGCAGTTTCAAAAATAGTAATAATTTAATTATTATGACTTTAAGTATGAGGGGGCCTAGAAATCTTACCGTTGGAAGTGAAACTCGAAATAACATAAATTGATGGTGGATTTTCAGACAGCTCATGCGAAGTTGGGTTGTCAAGACGAAAACAGTCGAGAGCACGAATTTAAGGTCAACTTATAATCGTACCCTTTTTCTAATAAAATTAGAAAAGCTAATGGGACGAGGAGGCCTAACCTGTCTTTCATTTCTTAATATAATAAACAGGTTAAAAATCTGCTATATTCAAAAAACTAAAACTAACAAAATTAAATTAAACTTTCGGATTATTAACAAATAACTGTTAATAGATATAATAATTATTTATCTGGCTCTGGCTCCGCCGCGCCTGGCTCTGGCTCCGCCGCGCCTGGCTCTGGCTCCGCCGCGCCGCGAAAGAATTAATGATAGTAATTTGAAGGTAATTAATTTACCTCAGAGACTTTACGCAGATCACTCTTTTTTAATACTAATACAAGACATAACTATTTTGTTGAGGGAGAGAAAGACAAAGTCCAAATAAAAAAATAAATAAAGTGATCCCTTAAATAGGGATAGTATTTATACAATCTTTATACTGTATTATAATACAGTGATATTGTTTAACTTTATTATAATTAAGTTATTGTCTATTTAGAATAAAATAAAATTTTAATAAAAATGAAAGAAATGCACATACCTAAATTATTGCCTTATGGAGTAACTGGTTATTTTGACGGAGAAGGTTGCTTTAGTGTGTCTGTTTATAAAAATATAAAAATGAAAACAGGTTACTCAATTACTGTAACAGCAGAGATAAAGCAAGCAAAAAGTTAAGAAAATATACTTCATGGAGTAAAGAATTATTTTAATGATAAAGGTTCTATTACATCTCATAATAACATATCTAGGTATAAAGTTAGTAGTATAAATGATATAATAACATATATTATTCCTCATTTTGATAATTATCCCTTATTATCCTCTAAGCAATTAAATTATTTAGATTTTAAAAAGGCAATAAATTTAATCTCGAATGGTGAACATTTAAATTTAGAAGGAGTAACAGAACTTAACAAAATTTCTTCTGAGATGAATATAAATCGTTCTTTTTTAGATAAATGGAATTTTTTCAGTAGTCAAGAATTATTAAGAGAAATTAAACCCGTAGATCGTTTAGAACCTGAATGGGTCCAATCATTTACTGATAGTGAGGGTATTTTTAATTATTATTATCGTAAAGTTAATAGTGGTTCTATCTCTTTTTCTATATCTCAAAATTTACATGATTATCCACTTTTGATATCTATTAAAAAATTTTTCGGTGCAGGGAAAATTTATCCTTTATCATTAGACGGTACATTAGAATCAGCTTAAACTTACTTTAAAAATAGAAACAGCCTAAGTTTAAGTTCAGTAATAAGATATGAAATAAGTTCTAAAGTCTTACATAAAGAAAAAATCATACCTTTTTTTAAAAAATACCCTCTTTATACTACTAAAAGTTTAGATTTTGAAGATTGGGTAACTTTAATTAAGATATCTGATGCTAAAGAATACAAAACCATTTCTGGTAAAGATAAAATGATTTCCATATCTAAAAAGATGAATAGAGGAAGAAAGGGGGGCGGAGCCAGAAAATAATTAGTTAATGATACAAATTACTTGACACTGGACACTAATCCTAAAAGTGAGAGTAGCTCTTACTAATCTGGCAAGGTTACGATAATTAACTTCCATTTTTCCTTTTTTATGATATTAAACCATTCTCTTTCTTATTAGCCAGCTCTCCCCTTATATTTAAAATTTTTATAATTCTATTTAGCATTTGTAATTCGATAAAAAAGTTATTCGATAAATAATAAAATTGTATTTTAACTTAATTTACATTTACTTTATTTCTTTTTTTATTTGCCCGAATGATTATTAAGTGAAATTAAGGATGTAGCACATTGAATGCAGCTGTAAAGTGAGCCTGAAAATACAAAATGACTATCGGGCTCTCAATCTCAATTAAAAAATTAACTAATATGCAGGAAAGCCCTAAAGATGTAAACAATTTAATAAAATTGACTTAAAAAATAACATATGTTAATGGGTGATCTGCAAGAAAATAAATATAATTTTCTTCAACGACTAACAAAGTAAAAGTCTTAATTTATCTAATAAGATTTATGACATAGTCTTCCAACTATGAAAATAGTTGATTAAAGTATGTTTAGAAAGGAATTGACATACATACTTTATCTTTATATCCTTTCGTTTATTTTAATAAGTTACTAGGAGGTTGTTGGTTCGACCTGGAAAAAAAAAAATCCTTAACCACTAAAGAAGGCTAGCACCTTACCCTTTAGTAAAATAGTGAAAATTACTTATTCTATAAAGATAAACAAAAATTAATTTAATAATAATACATGCTACAAAAACAATGAAAACAATGAACCAAAATTTACTTATGTCAGGGGGTTATATTACTGGTCTAACTCAAACAAATGGTTCTTTCTTTTGTTCTATTATATTATCTTCTAAACATCGTTTTGGACTTCAATTTAGACCTAAATTTACAATAACGGCTGACTTAAATTCAAAATATGTATTAGATAGCATACATTCTTATTTTGGATGCGGTAAGGTTACTATTAATAATAAAAACTATACTGCTGAGTTTGAGGTGGTAAAACTTGAAGATCTTAAAAATAATATTATTCCTCATTTTAAGGAGTTTCCTGTTTTTTTTGCAAAATTGCATGCTTTTAATTTATTTTCTGAAATAGTCTTTTCTTTGTTTATGTTTAATAAGGACAACAGAAGCCTAGAAGGAAGAATAGAACTATTGAGAATGGGGCTATCTATGAATGTAACTACAAATAGAAAAGAGGATCGTATAGATCTATTATTTTCTTTATTAGACATTAAAGATGAGATATCCAAATTTTTAATCCCCAATAATATAACTGCGATAGAAACCTCAGTAACTTCTGAGTATATTTCTGGTATTATTGATGGTGATGGAAGTCTTTTTATTTCTTTTCAGAAAAATGGAACTATAAAAACCGGTTTTAATATTACTAGTGATATATCATCTAGACCATTATTAGAGATTATACAAACAAAATTAAAAGGCATAGGTTCAATAAATGAGGGAACTAAAAATGATTTAGTCTTTACAGTATCTGGACTAAATCAAATAACAGACGTATTAATTCCTTTTATTGATAGTAATCCATTATTTTCAGAGCGAGCTTTACATTATGAAAAATTTAAAAAAGTCAGTCTATTATTGAGAAGTGAAAAACCTTTAACGTTAGAAAAAAAAATTACAGATAGTTGAATTATCTTATAATATGAATAAAGAAGGTAAACATCGTCGTTTAAATAAACCAAAGTACATTGACCTACTTTTCTCCTTAGAGAAGACATAGCAAAATTTAATATTCGTATTTAATCTTTTTTTGATATTTATGTTTAACCCCGGTATTATTAATAAGACAGAGTATAAAAAGCTTTATCCGTCTTTGTCTAATGGGGACAGGAAAACAAAGTATAAAAAAAAGTCTGAATTTTATACATTCGATTCATTGTAAGATTTTAGCATATTATTAAAAAATACAAAGTAGATAAGGGTAGTCGCTACTTTTAATGAACGTATAGTAACAACGCATCAGCCCAAACCTTAAGATTATTTGGAAACACCTTCTAAGTAATAAAGGCAAGATTGTGGCACCGAAAATTTAACGGGTCTAAGTAATCAACCGATATCGTGCTGCTTTATTTAAAAATTTAATAAGCGATAATTATACTTAACTAAAAATAAATCAATCTATTTCTAATTAAGAATAAAAACTATTAATTTATTGTAATAAAGTTAGGTAGTAGAACATTCAGAACGATTGAAAAACAGTGTTTCATTGTTTTGACGTAACTGAAGAGAGAATGCTGACATGAGTAACGAAAAAAGAAGTTATAATACTTCTCGCCGAATGCGAAAGGGTTTCAGGGCTAGATTAAATCACCACTGAGTAAATGCGGCCTCTAAGAATTAAAACCAAAGTTTTGTTCGATGAGTAATAAACAGAAAGTCCTTATAGAAAACTAAAAAAAATAATAAATAAAAATTATTTTAAGAGTTAGGGCCTAGAAAAAAATGTTTAAAAGTACTACCGTACCCTAAACCGACACTGGTTCGCTGGTTGAGAATACTAAGGCGTAGAGCGAAGACTTGTTAAGGAACTCGGCAAGAACCCTTCATAAGTTTGGCGAAAAGAAGGACCACTTTTACTTAACTTAGCTATAAGTTAATATTTCAGGTGGTGGCACAAAATCGGAGGCCCCGACTGTTTACTTAAAACATAAGAATCTGCAATGATTAATATCGTGGTATAGGTTCTGAAATTTGCCCAATGCCATTAATATAAGTGCGGTAATGAGAGTTACTAATCGAATGTCTGGTTAATAGCGGTCTTAACTATGAGGATCCAAAGGTAGCAAAATCAGTTGGCCATTAAATGTGGTCTTGTATCAATAATGTAACGATGGCCTCACTGTCTCTACAAGTCGCTCAGTGAAATTGAATTGTGAGTGCAGATGCTCACTACCTCCGGGGGGACGGGAAGACCCTATGCAGCTTTACTGTAGTTAGTTATCACGTTAATCTACAACAGGGCTGATTAATAGTGATTAGGGATGTCGATAGACGAAAGATGGAATACCTTCTGATCAGGACTGGGTTAATGTTTACCTTTATCTCGTAAGGAGTTGAGGGAGAATTGACTAATTGACAGTTTGACTGGGGCGGTCGTCTTTAATAGAGTAGCAAAGTACATCCGATTATATTTATTCTTTTTTTTTTTAAAATTTTTGACCAAATTAACACTTCTTATCACTTTTAACCTTAAGTCTAACTATCACCATAAGCCTAAATGGCTCTCAAATTAATGTATCGCCAGGCTAAAATGTTTTTATTTTCCCCAGGCGGCCCCAGGCGGAGGGTTTTTATCCAAAGCATTATAATTATAATAGATATATAGTTTACTAATAGCTAAAGGTAATTTAGACAGTGCAACAATAGTAGCGCTCCCACCATAGAGATGGGGTAAGGATTAAATTTCTTACCGATTATTGTGTGAAAAAATAATTATATGATAATTATCCAAAAAATACGAACTAAATTTAATAAATAAAACTTTTCCTTTTTTTATAGAAAATTCTTTTTATAAAAAGATACATTCATAAAAATGGAATAAGAAAATAATATTAATTTTACTGAACTTACTTTTCATTTCTCTTTTGTTTGTTTGTTTATTATTTATTTAAAAAGGTAGAGCTAGAAATTGAATGGGGATCAATCTGCCAGTGAAACGGCGGCGGAAAGAGCGTAATGGCGGAAAGCATGCCTAACTGAAAGACCTATAAGTCGCACAGATACGTAAGTAGGGCATAGTGACCCCTCGATATAAGATGGGATAGACGGGGATCAACAGATAAAAGCTACGCTAGGGATAACAGGCTGATAGTCCGCGAGAGTACACATTGTCCGGACTGATTGGCACCTTGAATTTAATTAGCTAAAATCAATATCTAACAATTTAAAACTTAACTTAAAAAAAAAACTTTTTAATTTATACTTATACTTTTTTTACTCCTGGATATTAAAAAAGTCATTAAGGACTTTTAAATTTATTATTATGATAAAACCATTTAGAGAGATGTTAGTAGGAGTAAATTTTAGGGGATGCTCATTTAGGTAGAACTGGTAAAAATCAGGCTTTTATTACTTTTGAACAATCATGAAAAAAATCGGAATATTTAAACTTTTTACATAAAATTGTATTAGAAGAAGGAATTGAATCAGAAGAACCTAGGACGTATACAAGAACTGATAAAAGATACAATACAATAAATAAATCTTTATATTTTAGAACTAGCTCTCTTGAGGAATTGAAACTTTTTGCAGAGACATTTTTAAACAGTGAAGGTACAAAAATGATACCTTCTAATATATCTGAACTGTTAACTCTTAGAAGTTTAGCTTTTTGGATAATGGATGACGGTCAACAAGTTAAAAAAGGAGGATTAACCTTATGTACAGATAGCTTTAACTCAGAAGAAATAAGTTTTTTAAGAAAAGCATTAGAAACTAATTTTAACCTTATCACTTCTATTCACAAAAAAAGAGGGCAAAACGATATGATTTACGAAAGAATTTACATAAATAAATCTTCTTTAGAAGAAATAAAGCCTTCCTTAAAAGAACATATGCATTATTCAATGCTTTATAAAATAAATGAGACAGCCTAATTAACATCAACAGAACTTAAAAGTTTGGGTAATCTCTCTGATTTTAGTTAAGACATCGGGGAATTTTAATAGTAATATTAATTTAGAAGTTTACTATATGCTGAAACCTCCTTAGAGTTCTAAATTCTAAAATAATTTAGATAATAAAAGATATTTAGAAATTGGAAAATCAGCAGGGAACCCTTTAAATTAGGGATAAGGTAAGGGACAAAATTTAATCGGCTTTCCTCCCATAGGGGCCATAAGGGAGGGGTCTTTCTCTTTCTTTTTACTAATCTAACATAATTTCCCTCAACGATCAATACGGCAACATTCAGATTATTTCATTCTACTCTTGAAACTGAATGAAGATATGATCTAAATTTAACTGAAAAGTTAATAGTTATTAGTATAATGGGTACTAGTAATAAAAATGCGATGTCGACTCAACCTATCCTCCGGGAGTAGGAGCTTGGAAGGGTTGGGCTGTTCGCCCATTAAAAGGTTACGTGAGTTGGGTTTAACTTTTTTCCTTTAACAATACTTTTTTAATAAGATTAAAGAAGTGAGGAAATAAAACATAAAAATTAAAAATAAAATTTATAAAATAATTAACATTAATTAACTTTAGACACGATCAATAAAATAAAAAATAAAAATAATTACAATGAAGATAACTAAAATTATTAAAACCATAATGCTAACAGATTCAAAGGAATTTTCTAATCTACCTATAAAGGAGGAAAATTTTTTAACATCTTTACCTGAAAACCTTCATTTGAGATTAATTGGAATAATGTTAGGAGATGGTTCTCTTTACCGATCCTCTACAACAAGTAATAGCAGATTTGAAATGAGTTTTGGTTCAAATTATAAACAATTTGCCGAAAGTATTGGAAAACTTTTTATTGATTATATGAATAGTCCTATTAAAGCTTTAGAAATTAAAGGAAAAAATAAAGTTTATCTTAATTTTAGATTAAAAACAAAAACTTTACCTATCTTTAATAGATATCATGATATGTTCTATAAATTGAATACTGAGACAGTTAAGTATGTAAAAATAATTCCTCATAACATTCTAACAATTTTAAATCCCGTAGTTTTAGCTTACTTAATAATGACGGATGGTAATTTCGATAAAAATAGAAATAGAGTTCGGATTTATACTAATAGTTATAGTAAAGAGGATGTAGAAAGATTAGCTACGGCAATTAATATTAAATTAGGTATTTATGTAGGAGTATTACATGATCGTAAAGACCAGTTGATATTGACTATAGGTGCTAAACAATTAGTAAAGTTAAGAGAGATAGTTTCTCCTTTCTTTGAATCTAGCATGTTATATAGAATTGGATTATAATATTTTTTAAGCTTTTTAATTTAATTTAAGTGAATAGATTTTTAATTTTTGTCAGAGCCCCATCTAATTTTAATAACTTATTTTGTTTATAACTTATTTTTAATTAAGATGAAAACCGGATAAATTGCAAGAAAAACTTTATCAGTTAATTTGCAGCCAAGCTTGATTAAGTGAAATAACTCTTAATAAGAGTTCGAAATATCAAGAAGGTTCAACGACTAACAGGTGAGTATCACTAACAATAATCCTGACACGAACATCCGGCATTAAGAATATTTATGATTAATGATGACATAGTCTGAACAGTAGCGAGAGTTGCTGAAGTAATGAATAAAGAGTCATTACGATAACATAATTGTTAATACGACGTGAGTCAGTATGGTCCCTATCTTCCGGAGGGACAAATAGTAAAAAGAGGGAGACCTTCTAGTACGAAAGGATCAATAGGCTGTGTTTCAATCGTGTACCAATTGTTTGATATTTACGTGATATTGGCATAGTTGGGTAGCCACAAACATAACGGATAAGAGCTGAATGTATATTAAGCAGGAAACCGTCCTCTAGCTACTATCAATCATTATTTAAATTAAAACTTGGTTTGACTAATTTTTAATATTATATTTTGATAAGATAAGAAATAGAACATTTCTAAATAGGGTGCAAGTATATTTGCTTTGAGGCAATAGAGCTTAGCATTTACTAATTTATCATTTGACTAGGAGTTACCATATCGTAAAAACAAAATAATAACAAAATAACTTGAGGCTACAAATAATTAGATTTGATTTATCTCTTTTTTTTTTAATCTTTTTAAAGATCTGATCTCCTATCCTTTTTAAGTGAAGCAATGACTAATAATTATATATTATGAAACTTATTGCCTGTTTCACAATCTCCAACAGTACCTATAAATTACACACAACCAAAAATAGGCAAATTTTAGAGAAAAAAAGTCGGTTACAGACAAACTAATAACTGGCGGATCTGTCATTTAATTTTTATTAATATAAACTAAAAATTTTAAGAATGGTCTAATTAAAGATAAGAGGTTATGCCTAGTAGTGCTTGAACGAAAAAAGAAGTGAAGGTCTCATCCCATTAAGAGGTTCGAATCCTCTTCTTCTTCGATTTTATTCTGGTACAATTCTCTCTACTATTCTTTTCCATTTAACAAAGTTACAGAATAGTTAATAAATTTCCTGTCTAGAGCTAGGAATAAAAGAAAAATAATGCTGTGTCTTAGGATCTTTTTTTTAATAAGTAAATAGAAATATCTAGCTCCAAAAATTCAGAATCTATTAGTAGTTAAATCGTTCAGTAAAAAAAAGTAACAAATATATTTATTTTTTAATTATCTTTTTTTTTTCCAAGAGCCACCGAGAACAATACTAGGCTTATTGCGTTTTGAATAATTAACTCCCTACTGTTTTTTACTTAAAATTATCCTTTATTTTTTATTTTAATTTAAAGACTTAAAATAAACAGGCCAAAATATTTGTCTATTTTAAAATTTTACGAAAATTCATGTTATACTTTTTAAACTTTAAATTTTACAGGCCAAAAAAAATTAATTTAAATTTTCAAACAAAAAAATTTTTTTTTTACTCCTTCTAAGTTAAATCTCTGATTAGACCAGATAGAATAAACCCCCTGAAACCTCGTATTATTTCTTTTTCAAATTAAAAAATCCTACCGTAAAATCTTTTTAACTGAAAGGCTTAGATCAAACGTGGCCTTTAATGAACGACAAATAAGAGGGTATCAACTCTAAGGCGATACTATATAAATTTTAATATGTTAACAGTTTTATCTTTTTTAAATATTATTTCTAATGACTTAGCTCAACCTTGGGAGTTAGGTTTCCAAGACGGTGCTTCACCAGGTTTTACAGGGATAGTAGATTTACATAATACGATCTTTTTTTATCTGGTAGTAATATCGATAGGAGTTTTCTGGGTATTAGGTTCTATTATTTATTTTTATAAGAATACAAATTCTCTTATAATTCATAAATACTTAAATCACGGTACATTAAAGTGCCTACATGCATACATACCAAAAATTGGAAAACAAAAATTTAACGATTGCCCCTTGATTGCTTTTGGACGGGACGGCTTATTAAAACAAAGTCCTTTTAGGGTAAACCAAATAATTAAGGTCTTTCCTTCGTCTAAACGAGATATCAGAAAATTTAGTAGTACTTTTAGTAAAGAAATTTTACCTGAAGTAGAAGAAAATAATAACCAAGTAGGCGCTATCATTAAGCCTGAAACACTTTATGATAACATTTATACTATTAAATCCCTAATATTAAAGGAAAATAAAGATAAAGCTGGAATTTACAGATTTAGTAATAAATTAAATGGTAATTTTTACATCGGAAGTTCTATTAATTTAAGTAAGCGATTCTCAAATTATTTTAATATTTCTTATATTTCTAAAGTTAAAAATGATTTAACAATTTCTCGTGCTTTAGTAAAGTATGGTGATATAAATTTTACGCTTGAAATTTTAGAGTATTGTGAGGTTATCTCTGGGTATGAGTTATTAAAAAGAGAGCAATTTTATCTTGATCTTTTAAAGCCTGCATATAATATTGAAAAAATCGCAGGTTCTTCAATTGGCGTTGTCCGATCTGAAGAGACTAAGGATAAAATTAGCAAATCACTTAAAGGGGTTTATACTGGGGAAAAAAGTGCTCTATTCGGTAAACTCCACACAGAAGAAACTAAATATTTAATGAGTAAACTTAAAGTAGGAAATAAAAACCCTCTTTACGGAAAATCTCATACTGATGCGACTAAGGCGCTAATGAGTAAAGCAAAACTGGGTAAATCTCATAACGATCACACAAAAGAGGCGATTTCTATTGCAAAAGGGGAGCTCCGCCGCCTGTCTATTTATATGAAACAAAAAACGGATGGAGTTCTCGCTGAAACATGTAAATTTACAAGCGCAGAGCAATACAATTTAACTTTTATCCGAAAATTTCATTCGGTGAGAGATGCTGGAAGATATTTAAACATTAGTCATATAACAGCGTCAAAGTATCTAAAATCAGGCGATTTTTTGAATAATACTTATAAATTATCTAATATTAAATTAAACTAATTATAGGCATTAGAAACATATATGAAATCTGCTAAATTTTTTAATCTTAATGGGTTTTATATTTGATCCTTAGCAGAAAGATTGTTTTTTATCTAACTTTGTTTTTATTTTTTTTTTTCTTTTCAATCCTAAATTTCCTTATCCTTTTTATAGTAAATAAAAAAAATGCATGTAAAATTTTACTATATGCTGGAAACTCCGTTACTTTAAATAATTTCAAAACTTATACCTTTTCTAAGAATTTGATTACTATAGAGTAAATTATTAATTTTAATAAAGGAGAGATCAGCAGGAAACCAAGCATACAGAGAACAAGATTTATTTTTTATAATTTGTTATTTTGTAGGTTCCTCATCGACTATATGTGAAATTACACTACCTTAAGGTAGAGAGGTAAATCCTCTAAAAGTAAAAGATATAGTACAACTTAAACCGATTTATTAACTCTTTTCTCTCATAGAAATAGAATAAATCAAAAGTGACTTTAATAGAATTAATTTGGACAGTTACTCCTGCTTTAATATTAATAGCTATCGCTTTCCCTAGTTTCAGACTGCTTTATTTACTAGATGAAGTGACATCACCTACAATTACAATAAAAGTTACAGGTTTTTTAAGAAATGGCCTGAAATCATATATATTAAATAAAATAAAAGACACCTGGATATACAAACCAGGTAAAAAAAATATTATACATAAACTATATAAATTATTATTAATAAGAATTCTTATTATTGAATATATTCAGCAAATCAAACTTTATTCTCTTAAAACGACTAAAATTATTAATAATTTAACATCTTTTTATATTAAAAAAAATGTATCTTCAATACCCTTACGAAATTTTCCAAAGGGCCCGAATGGGCGCACGTTTTCTCCTTACCATTTTGGGACGGGGCCAAGAAATTTAGCATATAATAATAATTCTACAAAATCTTTTCATACTCAATGTAGAGCTATGAAGCGAATAGGTCCTCATAATATTGATGTTATATCAGTAATATTTGGATTATTATTAGGAGATGGTTATGCTAGCAATAGAAGTGGTGAAGGAGTAAAAATTTCTATTAAACAAAGTATTATACATAAAGAATATTTATTTAGCTTATATGAATTCTTTTTAAATAGAGGTTACACGCGAAATTCAGAACCTAGATTATATAATAATAGTAAAGTAGGAAATAAAAAATATTATATGTATGAGTTTTATACTTATACGTTTAGAAGTTTTAATTGGATATATAAATTATTATACAATAAAGGGAAAAAGGTAGTAAAATTGGAATTACAAAAATACCTCACTCCTCAGGCTTTAGCTGTATGGATAATGTCTAATGGTCACTTTATAAATGGAGGATTACAATTAAACACTTATTTTCATACTAGTCAAGATATAGCTAAATTAATTAGTATATTAAATAATTGTTATGGTTTAATTTCTTCTATGTATGAATATAAAAAGGGTTTTTATAGAATCGAGATAGCTAAAGAATCTATGGCTTCTTTAATAGCTATTGTGGATCCATTTATTATCCCTAATATGAGAGTAATTTTTAAAAATTTAATCCCACTAGAAAGAATAGACAATAAAAAGAGTTCTTCAATTTTAACTATTAATAGATAAAGTCCGGGAGATTTCTTTTTAAGCTCTAAAGTTTTAACATTAACAAAAAGATCCGCAAACTCTTTTTCTACTATTAATACCTTTAATTCGCTTAATCCTTTTTGGGTTACAGGTTTTGCTGATGGAGAACCCACTGTTTACCTTGGGATAATTAAATCTAAAAATTTTATTTTAAAAATGGTTGGTCTTTTACATATTCTTTTTCTATAGAATTACATAAAAAAGATTTAAATTTATTAAAATTAATTAAATCTTTTTTTTCTGTAGGTTCTTTAAGAGTTCGGTCCAGAGATGGGCATATTATTTTATCAGTTTATTCCCTAAAGGAATTAACAGAAGTTATCATACCTCATTTTAATAAATATCCTTTAAATACTAAAAAAAAAAAGCAGATTTTGAACTTTTTAAATTAGCTATAGAGTTGCTTAATAATAAAAAAAAAAGATAAAGATAAAATTAGCTCTGAACTTATTCTTAAAATTGTAGCAATAAAATCCAGTATGAACAATGGTTTATCAGATATCCTTAAAAAATAATTTCCTCAAATAATCCCAGTTTTAATACCTTCAATAAAATAACCCTCAATAATCGATAATTACTGGATAGCTGGTTTTACTGACGCAGAATGTTGTTTTTATGTGAAAGTAAGTAAATCTAAGACAACTAAAACAGGGAAAGTAGTAAGTTTAGTATTTAATATTGCGCAACACTCACGCGATGCTCTTTTATTAGCTAAATTAAGTAAGCAACTTTGTTGTGGAAATTTAATAGTAGATTCTAAAAATCAAGTATGTATAATTTCTATTACTAAATTCTCAGATTTATTGTTAAAAATTATAACACTGTTTAATGAATATCCATTGCAAGGATCCAAAAAATTGGATTTTATGGATTTTTGTAATATTGCCGAATTATTGCAAAATAAAGCTCATTTAACTGAAGAAGGTTTAGACTTAATATTAAAAATTAAAAATGGAATGAATAAAGGTAGATAACTGCAAAACACTTATCAGGCTCCGCCTGGCTCCGCCGCCACATCCTTAGTAATTAGTAATAAGAAAGCTAGAGAATATCTAAGAATAATTAAAGGTATTAACCCAAAAAATTCTGGATGTGAATTTAATACGTTTACATTTAGGAGCTTTATGTGGATATACGAGTCATTTTATAAAAAGGGTAAAAAGATAGTATCGCTTAATATAGAAAATTATATTACACCGTTAACATTAGCTATTTGGATAAGTGAGGATGGCTTTTTTTTTCATAGTACTGGTGGTAGAGGTGGTGTTAGAATTTCTTGTAATAGTTTTAAATTAGAAGAAGTAGAATATTTAACTAATATTTTAAGAAAAAAATTTGATTTAGATTGTACTATACAAAAAATATATCTTAAAGACAAATTTTCTATTTATATTAAAAAAAATTCTATTACTAGATTAGAAAATTTAATTTTACCTTATTTACATATATCTATGCATTATAAATTAGGTTTACTTAATTAATAAGGGAAACGCTTCCTAAATAATGCTTATTCTTTTTATATGATTTATACAGTCTTCGTTTTTTGAGGAAAATGTATAATAAAGTTCTTTTAACTCGCTTTTTTTTTAATTATGGTAATACGTTCTTTATGTTAATAAAGGTACTCATAAATAAATAAATAAAAGCACATATATATGATAGTCGTGAGATATTTTTTAACCATTATATCTCTTAGGATTCGACAGAATTCTTAAGGAATATAATTTATAGTAAATTTAGAAGGTTTTAAGTAATTTATAATTTTTTTTATTCCTTTGGCGACACTAGTGAAAACAGTTAAAATATTTTTTAAATTTAATACCGTTTTATAATATAAGACTGTCAGTAAGTGAGTTTTGTTTTTTATATCACTTGTTGCAACAGACTGGGTCACTGGTGGGTGATATAAATTTAATCTGAAAAAAATAAATAAAATAATGAAATTTACTTTTTTAATTTTTTAGGATGGCTCCGCTCACCTTTAAGGTTTTTTTTAATATAAGGTAGAAGGGCTCCGCCGCAAAGAAGTAAGAGTTCATAACAAAATATAAATTTCTTTTTTTATAATAATATAATTTTATATTGCTTAATGTACAGTCGATTAGATTTATTTTATTAAGTCTAGCACCAATGGTATTGGTCATACGAGTACTCAGATTATTTAACTGAAAGTGGTGAGGCAATTGAATATGATAGCTACATGATCCCAGAATCAGACTTAGAACTAGGGCAATTTAGGCTATTAGATGTTGATCAAAAAGTAATTATTCCAGTAGATACGCATATTAGATTAATAGTAACTGCTGCTGATGTTTTACATGATTATGCAGTGCCTTCATTGGGTATAAAATTGGATGCTGTACCAGGTCGACTAAATCAAGCTTCTATGTATTCTGAAAGAGAAGGTGTATTCTATGGTCAATGCTCTGAAATCTGCGGTGTATATCATGGATTCATGCCTACAAGTGTAGAAAGTGTAAGTGCTGAAAAATACTTATCTTGGCTTGATACAGATATGGCTTTAATCCCTTTCATAGTATTTTCAATTACTAATAAATTATCTGAATTAAAAATAATTAAAATTATTAATAGGAATTTTAATATGATAATTACTTCTCTATTAACTAAATTTAAATATATTTTTTTATCACTTGGATTAGTTTTTAACTTTCCAAATAGATCTAATTTCTTATCAAGATTTTCCAGCTCTTATTCGTTACAAATATAAAAATATTTAGTGGCTGGCTCTGGCTACGCCCGGCTGACTTCGTCCCCGCTGCCTGGCTACGCCGCATGATGTTAATTTTTATATCTAATCTTTAAGCTCAGTAATTTACCTTAACTAAAAAAATTCTAATTAAAAAAAAAAAACCACTAAAAAAAAAAAATAATTTCTTCGTGTTAGCGGAAGAATAACTTAAATGAAAAAAATTTAACTTAATCTTTTTTAATTTCCTCTTAAGGTCTCACAGATTTTAATAAGATTTATAATTTTAATTCTAATACTAATTTAAATTATCATTTAATTAAAAATAATTTTTTTTATCAGTTGTCTAAATTTAGACGGATACTAGGTTTTTTACTTAAGGTTAGTATTAAAATTTTCTGTCTCCGCCCCCCTTAAATTATAGTTAATCTCTATAAAAATTAAAAACACTTTTTTTTTTCTTTTTTTTTTCTTTTTTTTAATATATATGATATATACAAAGGAATTACCGAAGAATCTCAAATTTGAAGAGTTCGTAATATTTAGATCTAGTAAAACTTAAACGAGAACTTATTCATTTATATCTTTTAAAAAATAGGTTAAGTTAATATTTAATTTAAGACCAGTCTTAATCCTTTTTTTATTTATATTAACCCCTAAGAATAGATTAATATTATATAGAAATCTTATTTTAATTGATTTTTCTTTATTTTTTTTTTATATATTATAATTTATTTTCCCTAGTGTCTCTCAGTATAAATATAAATATTAGTATACTGATAGATATAAGTAGGTTTGCCGTCATTTTCATAATTTTAACGCGATCTCTCTACTCATTGGCCAGACAATCTAAGAATAGGGTTTATTCTAGTCGGCGGCGGAGCCAGGCGTTTTTTATTTAACCCCCCCCTTAAGCGGCGGGGGGGGGAGCCAGAGCCAGAGGCGCGGCGGCGGAGCCCTCCCTTGCCCTTAAGCGGGGGACGAAGTAAGCCGGGCGTAGCCAGAGCCAGAGCCAGCCAGCCAGTCCTAATTTTTTTTTAATTTTATTAAGGTAAATTTAATAATAAAGTAAGAAAAACATCCTACAGCCTATTAAAAATTAGCTATTTATTCTAATAAAGATATAAAACTCGAGCTACCATTTTACTAAAAAAGTGAAAGTGTCCGGATACTTCGAAAATACCACTCTTAGGTTACAAATTGTAAAGCATCGAATCATATAAATTTAATTTTATTTTAAAAGAGAAATAAAAAAAGAAAAAAAATATATATTTAAAAGAGATTTATAAAATAAAAAAAATATAAGATATAAAAAAAAATAATCTTTTTAAAATATTTCAAGATTAAAAAAGGGGGAATATGATAATGGTAATCAGTTGTACTTGCACTACAAAAATGAAAGTTCAAGTCTTTCTTTCTCCAGTTATTTAGGCTTTACTTAAAAAAAAGTTAATCTTTTATATTAACTTAGTATTTTGACATGTGCATTATATGTTTTAATTTGCTATATTATTGTATTGGTAACTTTCTATTCTTTTAGACTCATCTATTTTATTCTTTATACATTAAACGTTGTACTAGTATTATACTAAAATTTATTTGGTAACCTTTTTCGTTTCGGAAATTTACGCTATCTCAAACCTCTCGCTTGCTACTTTATTGCTTTATTTTTTAATAATATCATTTTATAAGAACGGCTTCATCAGCTCCGCTGATATAAGTTGTATTAGGTTCGTTAAAAAAAATAAGAATAACACTAGCCTTATTTACTCTTAAATTCTCTTCCATCCTATATAGAAAATAAGGATCTTCCTAAAAAAAACCACTCTCATTATGTTTTAAGGTTATTTTTAAAAAATAAGATTGGTCCTTAATCTACATTCCCGAAATAATAAGTAATTAGGTTTTCAATAGGCTTAACTGAATTCGTTAGTTAAAAAAAAAAGTAAAGAGTATTTTAGCATTTCATTTGCATTTTAAAATTAGTGTTAATATTAGCCTTGGTTGCTTAGTGGTTAAAGCCCTATTTTGAAGAAGTAGTGACGGTAGTTCAATTCTATCCCAAGGCAATAAAATTTAAATTTTATCTTTTTTTTTTTATTATTTTCAATAAAGAATCTGTTGGTGTAATCTTGCATAAGACTTATTTTTATTTTATTATTTTATTTATTTAATGTGGATCGAGCATTATAAATTAATGCTAAGACAGATAATTATAGTCTAGCATACTGTTTTCAATATGTTATAAAAATAGAATATATAGAGATGTTATATTAGAAATACAGAATATATAGAGATGTTTGGCTCTCTTTCTTAAAATTTTCAAATTTAAAGTACCTTAAGGCTAAGGCCATACATTATATTTTTTTTAATAGTGTTTACTTATATAAGTTTATATTAGGCTCAGGCTTAACGAGTTTTTATAGTTAATTACTATAAATAAAGATTAATTAATAGTATGTTTGAATTGAAATAAACTGGTTCAATATGTTAATTAGTGGTTCATTTATTATAAGGGCCAAACCTGTTGTTTTTTTCTTTTTTTTATATATTTTGTTTTTGTTTATAAAAATAAGAAACAATTAACGATTTATAATTTACATTTACGGGCAGATGACCGAATGGTAATGGTGGTTCTCTGTAAAAGAATTGGTCTAGCGACCGAGAGAGGTTCGATTCCTTTTCTGCTCATATGTTTAAACTGTCTCTAGATCCCACGGAAGTAATTAAATTTAAATTCATAATCTCTACCTTAAAAAAATATTTTATTAAATTTTAGTCTTAGCCTTACTGTTACTCTTAGTCTTAGTCTTAGTCTTAGTCTTAGGCTTAAGACAGGCGTAAAAAAAAAACGCCTTACTGGCTGGCTCTGGCTACGCCCGGCTGACTTCGTCCCCGTCCCGCCCCGACGGGGACTGCTAAGGGTAGGACTTCGCCCCCCTTTAGGGAGCCGCGCCTCCGCCTCGCAACAGCTTTATTTTTATTAAACTTTCTAGGGGACAATTAGAATGGCTAATATAAAAAAAAAGGGTCGAAATATTTTTTTATATCATTATATTACTACTTAAGCGCATAGTGGTTTTATTTATTTTATTAATAAAAAGACTGTAGCATAATAGGTAATGCAATCCGCTCATAATGGATAAAATTAAGGTTCGAGTCCTTGCGGTCTTAATTATAAAAATAGTCTTAAACATTTAATAATAGTTTTAACCTTAACTCATTTTTAGAATATTTTAATTTAATTTATCTAATTAAAAAAAGTGGGTAGCATGCATCAGTTTTTTTTTTTACTAAATTTAAAAGAAGTAGGGATAAAAAAATAAAAAACCTAAAAAATATATAACAACAAAAAAAAAATAAAGATTAATAATTAATTCTTTTCTCTTTTCTTTATATTTATCTTTTCATTTTTATTTATTGTCTAATATTAAATAAAAATACTGTTAAGATAATTATGATTCTCTTAATTTATATTGTTAAATTTCTTAGATTTAATTTATCTGATTGCTATTCGTATTTCATGTGAATTATATTTAATTTAATTATGGCACATTATAATGTAGACCATAGGCTAGTTTACACCTTTATAAAAAAATATTAACCTATGTGGCGGCGCGGCTCCCTAAAGGGGGGCGGAGCCCTCCCTTTAGGGAGTTAGGCGGGGGGGGTTACTAAAGGGAGGGCGGAGCCAGAGCCAGCCAGCCATTATAATATGTGTATTTAAAATAGATGATATATCTCTAATATTGATATTTACTTAGTTAAGTAGTACTTCTAATTTAAAAATTGGTAAGGTTTTATTATTGCAATGTCTAAATTCTGAAACTAGCCTAATATTAAAGCTAAATAAAATAAAAGGTAAGAATACAGGCCAAAGCTATCCCTTGCATTATTCTAATATAGTGAGAAGAATAATAAATCTTTGAGTTATAAATAGAAAATAGAATTAAAAAATAAGATGCCAGTTTAACCTTAAATACCAAAAAAGCGAACATGATGGAATTGGTAAACATACTCTTCTTAAGCAGGAGTGGATTTAAGTCCTTAAGAGTTCGAGTCTCTTTGTTCGTATTCTTGTTTCAATGATCGTGTCCTTAATTCAATGATTATTTTATTAACTTATAATTTGATTATTACTTTTTTTTAAACCTGTTTAGTTAAAAAACAAAAAGCGCTCTGGCTCCGCTGGCTCCGCTGGCTCTGGCTACGCCCGGCTGACTTCTTTTTATTTAAAGGGATTATGTAAAATAAATGGTAAATAATTCTTTTTTTCAATGCTTGGCTTTGCGTTTTCGTAGCTGTCTTTTTATCTATAGATAAAAAATAAAAATAAAAATCAATATATATATATAAAATCAATACTACCTGTTAGTGATAAATACCCCGCAATAAGAAAAAAAGACTCAGACTCGAAAAAAAAAAAAAAATAAGACGAGTATAGTTAAGTTGGTATAGCATCTACCTTCCAAGTAGAGATCATCAGTTCGAATCTGATTACTCGTAAAATATAAATAAAATTTAAAGTTGTTATTTAGAATTGTTTAATTCTATCTTTATATTTATCTTGCTCCCCCTCCGCAATCCGTTGACTCGCACTCCGCTGAGCCCGTTCCCGCTCGCTTTTTATTATTGTCTTAACTGTGGTCTAGCTCTTTCTCTTTTTTAATATCTTTATTTCCCCTCGCTCTGTTCAATTTTTCTTTTATTATCATTGACTGTATTCTTCTTTTTATATTTATCAATCTCCTTCTCTATCTTAAGCTCCTTGTCTATCTTACTAAACCCTGCTCAAAAAAAAATTAAAAAGAATTATAGGCGAAATAGTGTATTGGCAGCACAATAGTCTCATGATCTATTAGATTAGGTTCAAATCCTGATTTCGCTAAAATATAAGAAACAAGTGACACGTCTTTTATTTCACGTCTTTTATTTTTAATTAGTTTCTTTCTTAATAACTTAATAACCTAAATTTAATTAAATAACACCATTATAAACCCCCACAATACTATTAGAAAAATAAAAAAAAACACACAAATCGGGGGGACGGAGTCAGGACGAAGTCAGCCGGGCGTAGCCAGAGCCAGAATAATAATAATGACTCCTGGTTTAGTTTATCGTACTATCCTATAAAAGATTATATGAATTATTTCACTTAAATTAGATAATATAAGTCTAGGCTAATATATTATCCAGCAGAAATTCATTTAATCTAAAAAAAAAAATAGTAGAATGCCTTAGTTTTTCTTTATTTTTTTAATTAGTAATTACTCTTTTCCGGGCAATTTAACTAAAAATTTTAAGTTTTAAGGCGTAAGATCCCTTAAATTCTAATGATTTCAGTCTACAATACGAAGGATGAAGGTTGTAAAAACTACATTAATTTCCCTAGATCTCTGATTAAAGATATGTCGTTTTCGGTTCATAACAGTGGATGTCTGTCTCCACCGCCATTAATTATGACTCGATCCTAATTATTATCGCTTTGTTTCCCCTTATTTATCAGTAACTTAAAAATAAACACACAAAAAATAATAAACAAAAAATAATAAACAAAAATTTTTTTAATTCCTATTTAATTTATTCTCTTGTCTCTTTTTAATGCTTGTCTTAAGGTCTTTTAGTTCAATGGTTAAAATCACTGTCTTTCGTACAGTAGCTACCAGTTCGAATCTGGTAAAGATCAAAAGACTTTATTTTTTAATTTATTATTTATTTTATATTTTTAAAAGGTTATAAGGAAATGAGATTCTGTGATAAAATTAAGAAAATTATGCCTCCTTAACCTAATTTTTATTAATAGCCTCTGGCTCCCTAAAGGGGGGCGGAGCCCTCCCTTTATTTAGTGATCTTGCTCTAAGTCTCCTGATTTCGCCCCCCTCCCTCCACTCCATTCCCCCTAATGGGAGCGGGTTGACTCCGTCCCCCCGTGATTTTTTGTTTTTTTAATTTTTTTTTTTTATAAATACAATTACATTTCTTGCTTTACCTAAAAATTTTTCTTTATTTTAAGCATAAACAACTATGAATAATAATTAAGCTAATACTATTAGTCAGATAAAATATTATTTCAATAATTGGATCTTTCTATATATTTTTTTTCTAATTCTTAAAATATTAAATAGAAAGGGGAATACTAAGTTCTTTAGTTATATTTATGAAGTAGCCTAAGTGTCTTGTTCTCGTTAATCGCGTTAGCATGGCCTTTTTTTTATATTTTTAGCTTATAAGCGTTCTTGTATATGGACGGTTCTACTGTATTTTTATGAAAGTAAGCTAAATAAACTAGCTTGCTATTTTTACCTTTTTGTTTTACGTGTGAGACACTTTTTAGACTAAGCACTAATTCGGGCTCGAATAAAAAAAAACTTTTTTTTTTTACTTTTTTTTAATGCTTTAACTTTATAATAACAAAATTGAAACAAAAAATCTTTGTTGTAAATTTATAATAGTCAAAAAGTTTCTTTGTAAATTTTCATCTCTTATCTTGCTCCGCCCCTAACGGGAGGCTCCGAAAAAAAAAGATTTAAAAAATATTTAGTAAAGACTTGATAATAATTGATAAAACAATCATAGAACGGGGAAGATGTTTAACCAGTATGAAAGGATGTGGTATAATATTTTATTTTTCTTAATTAAATTTTACAAGACTACAGATGGTAAAGTAATAATTTAATAATTGAATCTGTAAATAATCTGGATAGGTTATTCATAGAAACTAATTAAATTGATTTATAATTATTTGGGTTTACACAGGTAATGAAGTAATTAAAAAAAAAAACGTCAAATTAAATAAAAGCAATTTCTAATTCTAATTTTAATTATTATTCTAATTCTAATACATTCCACGATTTTTATTTTTCTTATTATAAAAAAAGTATTATTAAAAAAAAAAAGGATGGAATTATTGTATTTAATTAGTTCATTTTAAAATTAAAGAGGTCGATTTTTAAGTTTCTCTCGCTCTGGCTCTGCCGCTTAAAGGTCAGGCTCCGCCGCCCCTAACGGCGGCGGGGGGGACGAAGTCTCCCGTTAGCCCTAACGGGAGGGCGTAGCCAAGCCAGAGCTGACTCCGTCCCCCCTCGCTAAGCATTTAATTTGAAATTTTCAAATAGAATATAATAAAGTATTAATAAACATGGGAGAGGGGTTAAATTCTTATTTCTTTTTTTAATTATAAATCGTATAATTGTCTTAGATAAAGAGAAGTGTAGTAACTAGACTAGGCCGACTCAAAAAAAAAATTTTTTTTTTTTATTTTTAGAGTGGGCTTCGGAGAATGAATCGTAAAATTTTAGTTTCCTTAGCCTTGTATAATAATAAGCATAAATAGCTTATTATTTTTCTGTGTTTATACAAAAATATTATTATTCTTTTTATTTTAAATTTAAGATTTACCAATATATTTGGATAGTGATTAAAAAGGTATCTTCTATCTATAAACAATAAGAATTTAACTAAAAGAATTTAAATTTAAGATTTAAATAACGTTACATTATTAGTGTAATTAAATGCTACCTAGAAAAATAAAAAGCCGGAATAGTTTAACTGGTAAAACGGTTTCCTTGTAAGATACAAAAGGGGGTTCAACTCCTCCTTTCGGCAACATATGTCCAGTAAAGTTTTTTTTAATAGATGTTTAAGAAGGATTTTTTGAATCTTGCACATTATTTTATTTATTTTTTTTTTTAATATACTATGTGGTATAATTGATTTATAACTAGTTACTTAGGCTTACACTTAAAAAGAAGTATCGCATAGGAGCATAGCTAGTCTAGCCTAATGAATATACTCAAATGAATGTTTTAATTTAAATTTAGATAAGCTTAGGGCTTACTTAGATTATTATAGTCTTATATGTTAAAATGGTTTGATCTGCTATCTAGTTTTATTTATTATACTTATAATATGGTTATAATTATACGGCTAAGATAGACAAGTTTTAGCTTTCCTGATAACGAGAACGAAAACGAGAACGATAGCTATAAAATTTTTATGAAGAAATTTGAAGTTTTTATAGATTGATACTTTTAATTTAAATTATTTTTAGACTTAGGCGTCTTAAAAATAAAAAGATAAACTTTTTATTTTTAAGACACAATAACAAACATAGAATTCTGTTTTTATTTATTCTTTATATTTTTTTTTAATAAATAAACAGAAACAAAAGAAAGGAAAGAATAAATAAAAATTAAAAAAAAAATACAAATAACAAAAATTAAATAGTAACTTTATGTTTAAATAAAAGCTCATAATTTAACGGTAGAATAATTTCTTGATGAGGAATCAGTAGAAGTTCAAATCTTCTTGGGCTTATTTTTTTTTTTATTTGCCTTTTTATTTCTCAAATAATTTTATTTTTTATTATAAATAATAATGAGATTAAGGTGGTGGCTCTGGCTCCCTAAAGGGGGGCGGAGCCCTCCCACTCTTCTTATTCTTTTTCCCCCCTCTCCATTCCCCCTAATGGGAGCGGGCTGACTCCGTCCCCCCGTTTTATCAGATTAGTTCAAGTTCAACAAGCGGCGGAAGGCTGGCTGGCTCCGCCACCGCCGCGCTTATTTTATATTTTTATGTTCCTGTTACATATGTAAAATATTGAATATAATAAATTCAGCGGCGAAGACGGAGCGAGAGTCAGCGAAGAGAAAGCTAGAAACAGGATTTATGGCGAGATCTTGTAAAACCGTTACGGAAGCAGAACTCGATTGGTAGAGTGTCTCTCTTTTAAAGAGAACGTTTCCGGTTCAAGTCCGGATGCTTTCATATTTAAATCCTTGACGGAAGTTCCTTTAATAATTAAGGTTTAAAGGTTAATATAACTTGATTATTAATTTCATAAAAATATTTTTATATCAATATTAAAATTACCAAGTATATGTAAAAGAAATACCCGTACAACTTTTCTTTTTTTATTAATTAATGCTAAGCTTAATAATAAAATTGAACCCAGGATAGGATAAGTTAATTTAATTAATTTATTTTATCTAAACCCCTTGACTAAAAAAAAAAATAATAAAAAAAAGATTAAAACATAAAAATTTCTTATTCTTATTGCAAAATCATAAAAAAAACCTTTTATATCTTCTTAGAAAAAAACTTTTTAATATCATCTTAATCAGAGGGCTTCCCCCTCACCACCCCCTCTCCATTCCCCCTAATGGGAGCGGGCTGACTCCGCCCCCCCGGTAAAATTTAAAAAGTAAACTAGATAAATTTATAAAAATTTTCTTTATGAAGAGTAGTCGTCGTGGTCAATAGCATGTAGATAAGAATTATTACCTGACTTTACTTAAAAAATTAACTTAAGTGCTAATTTAATTAATTCCCTTTTCTTTATGGAAATTTTAAGAGAATGTAAAAGAAAGGGGGGGGGGACGGAGTCAGCTTCGCCTGGCTCTGTCTCTGGCTACGCCCGGCTGACTTCGTCCCCCTCCCGTTAGCCCTAACGGGAGGCTAACGGGATACTTCGTCCCCCCCGCCGCCTGACATAGTTTAAAGATCTGAACATAGTTTACAGATTCGAAGGTAATCTTTTTTAACTGCCTCAAGAATAATGATAAGTAATTTAATTTATTTATTTTTTTTTAACATAGGATGGTTTAATGCTTTTTCTTTTTATATTTACTAACTTAATAAAAAGAAAAGGTTTAGACTCTAAAATTGAAGCAGAAGTAATTTTTAGCTTTTCGCCTCTTAGGCTCCAAGTGATATTTATAAAAAGTAATGGGATTTATTAGATTTAATTCTGCCTCGGTACTGCTATGACTTCGCCACTATTAGTCTAGAGGCTTTTTTTTATTTTATTCTATGGTATAGTTTTTCTTAAACAGGACATTATAACTTTACTTTATATGAATGTTTTAATTAAAAAAGTTTTTGGACATTCTTAATAAAAAAATAAAGACTGTTTATCTTTTATCTCTTTTTAAATCAAATTTATAATATTTTTCAATTACTTATAATTGAATCTTTTTTTTTTATTTTGGCTACTGAATAGTTATGATTTTCTTAAGTATTTTAATCTTTATCTTAGCAATGTCTCTTCGATCTTTTAAAACTCAAATCACTCCTATTTTTTTTACCCGAATAGCAGCTTTAGCTTTTATTTATTCCGGAGTGTTAACTTTTAATGCTTTACATATTCAGTCAATTGGATCAGGAATAGGTATCTATAGCGGTTTATTTCAAGTTACTTATTATAGTTTGTTTTTCGAAACTTTTCTTTATGTAATAGGTGCTATAATTTTATTATCTTGGCCCTTATTTAATAGAATAGCTAGTCTTGATATCAAGAATATTAGTATCAGCCCTTATAAAGATTCTCTTCGCGCCTCAGTTTCTAGTTTAAATATTACAGAAGACTTTGATTTATTAAATAAAACTTCTAATAGTCTTAATGGATCTGGCAGAGCTCTTGAATTTATTACTAGTGTCTCTACCTCAAAAGAATCTAGAGAGTATTCCTTAATTGCTTTATTTAGTAGTTTAGGTGGTTCTCTTTTATTATCTTCTGGTGATTTATTATCTATGTATTTAAGTATAGAATTACAATCGTTTGGCCTATATATATTAGCCACGATTTATAGAGAATCAGGTTCAGCTACTAGTGCAGGATTAAAATATTTTTTATTAGGAGGTCTTTCTTCTTGTTTAATATTATTAGGTATAGCCTTAGTATATACTTTTACAGGTTTAACTAGTTTTGAATCTCTGTATAGCTTAGTTTCCGTTCTTTCTATTAGTAAAGGGTCTTTTGCGGAACTATCTTATTTAGTGACAGAAATTGATCCATTAGCTTTAGAAACTTTAGGTCAGACAGCTTTATTACTTAACGGGGCCCTAGGGCTAGGGGAGGAAGCACTAAGTTTTTTAACTTCTTCTCGTCCAGCGCGTGAAAATATTAGTCAAGGAATTAGTCTAGGTTTAATCTTAATAGTAGTAGGTTTCTTATTTAAAATATCTGCGGCTCCTTTTCACAATTGGTCATTAGGCCTTCTTACATAAGATCTAGCTAAAGAAACTTGTATTATTTTTAAAAAAAAAAAATCTTTTTTTATGCTAGTTCAGTGATATAATTTTACTATATGCTGGAAGTTTTCCCTAATACCTAAAAATTTTAATTTTACTTAATAATTAATTACTAGATTGTAGTTATTTAATTTATATAAGCTACCTACATGTTATTACCGTGTTATTAGTCACAATCTTAATAATTTTAACAGACTAGTCGCTTTGAAGCTAAAATCTAGCCATCTTTATTATTTTCATGGGTATTCTTTTATTGGAATTAACTAGCAGGGAAGCAAAAAATAAGCGCCCTCAGAGGCTTTACGTAAAAAAAGTTATTTATAATAATTTAAGATAAAGTCCAACCTTTAGTTCGAAAAAAAATGATGGAATGCGGTCCCTCCGCCTCCGAAATGTTCCGTTAACAGTTAGTCTAGCATAGTGGAAAAAAGAATAAAAAAAGAATCCTAAATTAAATAATGGAGCCAAAAATAAACAAAAAATCAAAGAGATGCAAGCATCATTTTTTTTCAATAATAATTTGGCTAATGCATTACATTTTTTTTTCAGATTTTTTCTAATTCAAATAGCGGCTATTTTATTATTTTATGCCGCGGCTTTTTCACCTTTTACCTATTATATTCAGTCAATTGGATCCAGTATAAATATTTGTAGTGACTATGGTAGTACCATGACTCAGTTTTTAATCTCTTCTCTGCCTTTAATCAAACCCAAGAGATTAAAAAACAAAGAAAAAGCAGCTTTTTCAATTCCTAGTCACTTGACAGAAAATTTTTTAGGCCTACTTCTCGGAGATCTGTATGGCCGATACCGATATGGAAATACAAGGTTCGTGTTTAAACAAGGTCTTATCCATAAAGATTATCTTTACCATTTGTATGAATTATTTAGTCTTTTTTGCCCTAGTGAACCTAAAATTTTCAGAGGCTTATTAGATACTAGAACAGGAAAAATATATAGTAGCATATCTTTTAGTACATATACGTTACCTTGTTTTAACGAGCTATATCATTTATTTTATTTATCTGGTAAAAAGGTAATTCCAAATAACATAGAGGACTTGTTAACACCTTTGTCTTTAGCTTATTGGATCGCTGATGATGGCTCCTGGAATAAACCTCAACGATATGTCTCGTTGAGTACTGAATCTTTCACATTAGCAGAAGTGGAGCTTTTAATTAAAGTTTTAAATACAAAATTTAATTTAAGTTGTTACAAAAGTAGAAATGGAGTTGCTTATAAAATTATAATACCTTCTTATTCTGTGCCTGTGTAATAAGACTGGTTATCACCGCATATTCCTCCAATGTTAAAACATAAAATAGGTCTATAGTTTTTTTATACTTTTTACAGTATTCAAATATGAACCGTAAATTTTATTTAGTTTTTCGAACTTAAGGTTGCTCCAGATGTTTATGATGAAAGTCCAACAAATGTAACTATATGGTTAACAATAATGCCTAAGTTATCTATCATATTGTTATTATTAGAGTTAGAAATGGGGATATCTCTTAATCTTTCTCAACCGCTAATTGAAGAAAGCTCAGGCTCTTTCATTTCTCTGTTCGATTCATCTTTTCAAGTTAATATAATAAATGGTGGGATGGCTGAAAATTTTTTAGGAGAATCCACAAGTAGTGTACTTAAAAACATCTTTCTTTTAAGTTCTTTACTATCTTTAATAATTGGTACTGTCGTCGGTTTAGCTCAAATTAGAATAAAACGATTATTGGCATATAGTACCGTATCGCATATTGGATTTTTACTTTTAGCTTTAGCCGTAAGTACTGAACAATCCACGGAATCCTTAATCTTTTATTTAATACAGTATACTATTACTAATTTAAACGCTTTCTTTATTTTATTAGCTTTTGGTTATATTATAAATTCTTTAATGTCATCAACTTATATTAATTCAGATATTAAATTTATTTTTAACTTAAAAGGACAATTCTTATCTAATCCAATCTTAAGTTTAAGTTTAGCTGTTTGTCTGTTCTCTATGGCGGGTAAATGTATGCCCAGAGCCAATAATATACCTTTTTTCTAAAACTAAAAAAAAAAGAGATAAGGTAAATTATAAAAATGTCACTATATACTGGAAGTAAAAAAAAATAAATTTTAATTTTAAATTTTTTTTATTTAAATTAATATTATTAAATAACCAGTAGGTAATATAACCTCAGAGACTTTACGTGATATATTCAGATTTATTCTGATAATGATATAGTCCGATGTATACTTTATAAATTATAATAAATTTAAATTTTATCACCCTTCTTAACTAAGCCCTAAAATAATGATAGCGAGTCTTTTTTTTTTATTAAATTATAAAAGGATCTTTTATAAAGTTAGACATTGATCCTAATATATTCTTTTGATTTTTCACTAAATTTGTTAAATTCATGCGCAGCTGATCACTTAACAAATTTCTCTAACTTAGACAGTTTAATTGTCTATAATGGAGCTGGTAGTTTAATTATGTTGAAAAAATCAAATTTAGATTTTACTTCTTACTTAGCTGGATTAATTGAAGGAGATGGTTCTATTATAGTGCCAGACGACGACACTAAATCTTATAAGCCTTTTTTTGAAATAGTTTTTCATATTGAAGATATAGCTTTAGCTGAAATTATCAAATTTAAAGTAGGTGGTAGCCTTCAAGTTAAAGAAAATTATTGCAGGTTGTTAATAAAATCTAAAGCTTCTGTATTAAAAGTAATCACTCTTATAAATGGACAAATGATAACGCCTAAAATAGAAGCACTTCATAGGATTATAAAATGGTATAATTTAAATTATAATTTAAAAATACATTTATTACCTTTAGATTACGGTCCTCTAAATAGTAATAGCTGGCTCTCTGGATATATAGATGCCGATGGTTCTTTCTATCTTAATTGGCTATATGATAAAAAGGGTAGACCAACGAGTTTACAATATTATATGAGAATATCTCAACGGCAAACCTATCATAGAGAGAATCCTATTGGAAAAGCTTATTTTAGTATTATGTCACAAATAGCTAACTTTTTATCTGTACCTCTTCGAAAACGTCACCGACTTCGAAATAAAAACCTTCAAGAAAATTCTTACGAGGTAAGATCTGGAAGCTATATTTCTAATTATATTATTTTAAGTTATCTTCTTAAATTTCCTTTGTTTAGTTATAAGTTTAGAGCTATTCCAGTTCAAATAGAATTACTTCAACTATCTATTAATAAAAATTATAAGCTTCCTACTGGTGAAGACCATCTTAATGAACTTAAATTAAGAATGAGATCAAATGTTACTAATAAAATTAGTAGTTCTTTAGCCTTGACTTATAAAAAAGATCATTCCGATCATATTTTCACACTTTTTCCTTTTTAAAAATCAGCCCTTGACTCCCAGGTAGCGATAACGTTGAGCCTCTACGGTAGATCTAGATGATTTATTTCTTTTTTTTAATTACTTATGGTAATTGTAGACCAGGATTTTTATTTACTATTACTCAAATTTATAAAGTATATATTGATACCTCCTTTAATAGGATTTTTTGGAAAACAGTCAATTCTGTTTGCTGCTATAGGAAATGGGTATTTCTTTATGGCTATTGTTGCAATAGTAGTTAGTGTGATTAGTGCTTCTTATTATTTAAGAATCATTAGAGATCTTCATTCTGAATCTGAAAAAAAAATATCAGATCTAAGTTCTCTAATTGTTTCTGATAGCGAAGTGCAGGAAATGGAAATAAATCCAAAATTACAAACCATTAATAAATATGAGTCTGGCTTTGTTCCGCACATCTCTTTAAAAGATGGCGTAGCCGCAAATAAAACACAATTAATTTTAACAAATACTCATGCTTTTATAATCGCATCTCTCACTTTATCTATTATATTCTACGTGCTAAAACCTTCTATATTATTAAATAGTGCTGTACTATCCACTTTATCCTTATTTTATTTTTAAATGAATACCTCACCGTGCCTTATGGCCAAATTGGGCCAAGGCCTTTAAAACCCGGGGGCCCTATTCCCTTATTGATGTTATTTATCTTTGTTCCTATTTTAGTTCTAATATTACTACTCTTAAATTTATTATTAGCACCTCATAAACCAGATTCTGAAAAAAATATGGCTTATGAATGTGGTTTCAATGGAATCCAAGGTCAAACTAGATCCACTTTTCAAATTCACTTTTTTCTTGTAGCTCTTTTATTCCTAATATTTGACTTAGAAATTCTTTTACTGTTTCCTATTTCTGTAACCCTCTACCAAGTAAGCATTTTTGGGTTTTCAATCGCAGTAATATTCTTTATAATCCTAACTGCTGGATTCATTTTAGAAATATCTAACTCAGTTATTCAGCTTACTAATATTAATACAGGCCTGCCTATATATAAAAACTAAACAAGCGGCGGAGCCCTCCCTTTAGCAGTCCCCGTCCCGCCCCTCTCCCGCCCTTCACTTTAAATTTAAGTATTTTCTGAAAATTATATAATTAATGAAATGATATAATTAACTGTACCGATTTTCTTTTATAGAATAAACCTCTGTTTAAAGCCCTTATTTCATCCCCCACATTAATTAAGTATTTCTATTATCAAATTTCTGGCTCTGGCTACGCCCCCGCCCCCCCTTTATTTTAATCTTTTTTCTTTTTATTTTTTTTTTTTTTAATATCAATCCCTCTCCCTCTCTGTTCCCCTATCCCTCTTCCTATGCTTTTTATCTCTCTCTATACTTCTTTAATCAAAATTTTTTATTTTTAAATAGTGCTCTAAATAATAATTATAAAAGAGAGACAAATTATTATTATTAAAATTTACTAACATTTAATCTCATGATCTTTATAAAAATTGTATAACAAAAAGCATCAGTTTCAATTATTTTTAAGGTAAAGGAATAGTTTTCATTGGTAAGATAAGACAATTGCTAATTGTTCGAGGTAACTCTTAGGTGTTCGAATCACCTCTATTCCGAAAAAAAAAAATAATAAAAAAAATTTTAATTGTCGACTCAATTCGTCCATCATTTTACGGTTAGAATTATATCCATGTTCTTTAATTTTTAAAATTTAATTCTGATTCTCTATTTAACCTTATGACTAAGGTTTTAATCACTAATGCGAAGTGACTAAATAGTTTCAAATAATGGCGGCTCGGCTCCCTAAAGGGGGGCGGAGCCCTCCTTTTAGGGCGGGACGGAGTCAGGACGAAGTAAGCGTAGCCAGAGCCAGGATAATAAAAAAAATAACACTTTAATTTATTATAATAATATTTAGATCTTATTTAGTCTAAATAAAATAGAAAAGTAATCATAATTATTAATAAAAATAAAAAATAAAATAGATATAAATATAATAAATTTAGTTTAATGAGTTGTAATCATAAAGAGATTATAAATAAGCTATTATAGGATTTTATGATCTGTATTTGAGTTGTAGTTTAATTTGGCAAAACACCATTTTTTGGTGATGGCTTTAATATCAGTTCGAATCTGGTCAACTCAGTAAAAACTCTTAATTAAACATAATTTAAATTTTAATTAATTCTTCGGTGTTATCGCTCTGGCTTCGCCTTACCATTAGAGCTAAAGGGAGGGCTCCGCCTGGCTCTGGCTCCGCCGCGCCTGGCTTCTATCATTTTTATTTTTAGTATTTTTTTCGATGTAAGTTATCGCTCCGCCCCTAACGGGAGGGCTCCGCCGCTTGTAAGATAAGGCTTAAAGAGAAATAAATGCTTTCACATACATTACTTTCTATTTTTTAGGTTCCCTTAATTATTTATTTAATCTTTAAGGAGTTTATTTTTTATTTTTTAATAAAATTTAAGTTGTTGAATTAAATTGGGCTCTGGCTCCGCCGCAATGAAATACTTATAAATATTATAAATATTCTTAATCAATAGTGTAAAATTTTATGTTTAGATTTTATGGAAGCAAATATGAGTTCTACAGCGGTAGCCACGAACGGATTTAAAATTTTTACTTTTATTTAAATTTAATTACACTGAGAATAAGTCGCATTAAAACTTGGAGTATTTTAATCAAATTTATATATGTATATCTCTATTTTTTTTTTAATTGAAAGCCTGATTCTTAATTCTTTAATCAATTATAGAGTTTTTCGAATATCTAGAGTAAAATCAATTAATTTATTAATAAGACAAATTTTTTTAAATATTTAAGTTAATTAAATACGTCTAATCGTTTATTTCTGATTTAATGATGACAAAAGAGTATGGATAATCTTGCTAATTATTTTTGATGCTAACTGGTTTTCAAATAGTTATTATTAAAAGAAAAAAATTTTTTTTTTAATTTCTGGCGATACTAAATGATAAATACAAAGTCTACGTCGTCATATACTGAGTCACCAATTAAAGCTGGCAAATTCGATTATGAATACGGAAAATTCTTTTAAAGGTAAAATTAGTTTAATTTGGTAGAATAACGTCTTGTGGCGACTGTAGTTCAGAGTTCGAGTCTCTGATTTTACCCTAAAAAAAGTAATAGCGAAATTTACAAAAATAAACACCCGTTTCTGGCTTTAAATGGAAAAATTTTAGCCATATTATTATAATATTTGTTAAGTGTTAATAAATTAATAAATGGCCAAAGCCAGCCAGCCAGCCCTAAATAACTAATTTTTTTAAGTTAAGATATCTAAAACTGGAATTTAATTTTTAAATTTAGTGAAGGTTTTTGGTACATTTAAAGATACTTTTAAGGCGAATAAATTCGTGGAAATATTATAGAAAATTACAAATTATTAGTTAAACCAATCTAAAAAAAAAGAAGTTTAGTTTAGCATAAAAAAAAAATATTTCTATCTAACACTAAAGTATGTTAATTATTTTTTTTTACTAATTAAGAAATAATAGTCCTATTTTTTACCTTTTAATTTTTAGGCTAAAATTCAGTTTATTCAATTAAAACAAAAAGAGTGGCGGCGGAGCCAGAAAATCTTTAAATTTAGATAACAAAAATTCATATTTTCTGGAAAAATTGCAACAGGCATGGCTACGCAGAAGTTCTGCTCTTTTTAAATTTTCAGAATGTTCTTACTAAATAAATCTTATAGATAATAATTCTAACTTAAAAGGGTTTTAGGCTGCTAGTTAATTAATAAAAAGTAGAAGCAGGCTGTTTCGCTTTATAATTAAATAATTTTATTTTTTTTTTTTTTCTAAATTTTTCATTTTATATGCTTTTTTTTAATCCTTATCTCGCTAAGTACTTAATCTTAAAATACTTAATATTCAGTTCAAATAAACATTTATCTATTTTAATCTCTGATGCTTTAAATTAAGAACCTTTCGGTAGAATATTTATAGTTATTATAATTAAATAAATAATCTGGCTCCGCCGCCGTGTTTTTCCTAGTATAAGTTAATAAAATAAGGATATTAAAAAATATCTAATATTATTTATTCTCTTTAAAAGGTTTTAATATGATTAAAGATCCAATTGGATCACATGTACCTGGCATCTTCAAAAATTTAACGAGGCTACTTTATATCTTCTATTCAAGTACATTTTTTTTAATAAATTTACTCCTTCTTTTGCGTAAAATGTTCCCAATTTTCATTCATCTCTCCCTCAGCCCGCAGGGGTTTTGAGGTCGCATACTTTAAAGATTGTACTTATCCAAGAAATGTAAATGTATATGTAATGGTATTAATTTACCTGAGCAGGTAATAAATTCTGAGATTGATAGAGATAAAGATAGTGTTACTGTAAATAAAAAAAAAGGATTAATAAATAATAAAGGCTGAAATAGTTTAAAAGGTTAAAACATACCACTCATGACGGTAAAAAAAAGGTTCGATCCCTTTTTTCGGCTTCTAAAGTTAAATTTTTCTTTATAAGCTTTGCTTAAACCCTTTACCTTATTTAATTCGTATGTTACCCCCTTCAAGGCTTTATTTTAGGAATCTTTCGGGCTCTTTCTTAATTATTGGAAATATCTTTTCACCACCCCCCCCGGGCCCCTGGGAGGCTCTTAAGGCTAAGGCTTAATAAGTGATAAGTGAAAACATTTACGCAAATAGTAAGAAGGAATAATTAATGAATTAACTATATGAAAAAGCAACACTATTATAAATTTAGTTATAACTGTCTTTACATTTTCTTTACTTGCCTTATAATGGGTTTTAAATGTTGTAGGGGTTTAACTGCGATTTATTTATTAGATAATTATAATAAAAAAAAAAATAGCCTAGAAAAAAAAAAATAATAATAAAATTATATTATCAGTGCAGTTCTTTAGTGTTTTTATTAATTATTGAAGGTATATTTTTTTACGTTCTTTTTTTTCTAATACTCGGTAGTTTTTTCTTTTAGATACACTAATATAAACAGGAATCTAAATTATAAAAAAAAAAGGAGGAGATCTCCTTTTGTCTTTAATAATACCTTGATACTTAATCAAGGGCTGTTCTGTTGTAAACTTTAACAGTAAAACAACACTACTATACATATCCTTTTTTTATTTTTCTTAATAAAATAATCAAGTGGCTCTGACTCTTACTCTGATTAAAAATAATTTTTTTTTAATTAATGCCTCTAATCGGCCATAAAAATTATTTAAAATTTAACAATTACATTCATTTTCCTTTATTTAAGACCTTTTACTATTCTGGCTCTGGCCTAGCTAACCTCGCCCTTAATATTCTTAAGACTCTTGTAATAAAAACCTAAGAATGTAGAAAAAAAAAAGTAAAAATGAATAATATAAGTAGTGCTATTTTATAGTTTAAAAATAAGTATAAAAAAATAATATGACAAATTTAAAAACATTATTGTTTAATAACTTTGGAAAAATAATCACTGGAGGGGTTACTATTGCTACACTAGATGGATATAGACGATCTCTTTTTAATGATGATCTTAATAATAGATTAAGTAAATTGGAACAAGATGAGGCCCTTATTCGTGCAAGATAAAAAATTTTTGAAAGCAGATTGGAAAATTTTAAATTAAATAAAGAATCGTTCGATCAGTTTCAAGAAAACACTGCTAACAAATCAATAGGTATAACAGACCGTATTTTTAACATTATAGCCGAAAGTGAACAACATAATACAAATATTAGAGAAATAAAAAACCAGTTGGTTAAAGGCTCCGCCAATAATTTAAGTGAAAATAAAAGAGCAGAATTAATTGGTAAATTAGAATATCAAGTATCTTGTAAAGAAAAACTTTTACTTGGCGGCGGGGCCCATAAAGAATTAGAGAGTGATTTAAACGATTTATCTAAATTTATAGCTCAAAATAATAATGATGTAGATAACCATGGTGGAGGTGGAGCCAGTAATTATGTTAACTCTCCTAAGGAATGAACAATATGGCGGCGGAGCCAGATAATTTTAATGATTATTTAAATTCAGCTTCTACAGCAGAATTAGGTGCTGTAGGTAATATCTCTCTAGCTTTATTTATTTTAATTTGTTTATTTGCTATTGTAAACGTTACTTATGGTAATTATTTTATTGAAAAATTTAAATTAGAATCTAAGTTTCCAAAAATATCTGCTTTAATAAAATTTAGAAATGAATTCAAACATCTTATATTTTTCTTTAATGTATTTTTAATTGTCTTAGCTTTATCATATTCTATTTATATAAATATAAGTATATTATCTTATTTTAATTAGTATAAGGTTAAAATTTATTATTATTTAATTTAGTCAGAAGATATCTGGGTCTAGTTAAGCTGGCTTATCACCGATCCCGACTTCTTTCTTTTCTATTAATCGTTATTATATTTAGGTATATAGATAAATGAAAAAGCATAATCTATAATAAATTTACTTTAAATCCTTAAATTATTATTTGATGGAGCAATGTTTTTTTTTCTACTCCTACTCCTAAGTAGCATTCTGCTTTTTTTAGTTAAAGTTTTAAGTTTTAGTGAGGTCCTATTGTCAGGATAGGTGTTTTAGGAAAAACTAACACTATTGATAACATTATTAATTAAGAACATTGTAATAAGATCACAGTAAGTCATTGCGTTATTTTTCTAATGTTCTGCTTTATAATTATTAAATTGCGGCGGCGCTCTGGCTCCGCCCCCCTCTCTGGCTCTGGCTCTGGCTACGCCCGGCTGACTTCGTCCCCCTCCCGTTAGCCCTAACGGGAGGCTAACGGGATACTTCGTCCCCCCCGCCGATTAAGGGCAAGCGGCGGAGCCAGAGGGCTGGCTGGCTTACTTAAATTATTTATTTAATCTTTTTTAATTTAATTAATAAAATTTTTAATTTTTCTCACTATTACTAATTCTGTTTAAATTAAGACCATAAGCATACTTGCTTAAAAAAAAAGGAAGAGATCTCCTTTTATTCTATTCTTTAATAATACCTTGATACTTAATCAAGGGCTGTTCTGTTGTAAACTTTAACAGCAAAACAACACTACTATACATATCCTTTTTTTATTACTTCTCCAAAACTAAAATTTTTAAATTTATAATAAAATAAGGGCGGCGCTTTTGCGCGGCGGCGGAGTACTCCGCCGCCTAATTAATATTTAGAGTCTTTAGATTTTGAACAGGTGAGTGGTGGCTCTTTCTTATGATTTTTTTAATATACACATGTATTATAGAATAATAATTAATGTAAAGTTTCACTGGAGGTTAAAATTAGAAATCTCTTTAATTTGTTATAGGCCAGACAATGTAAATTAATATAAAAAAAATTATCCTTATAATTTATTAACGTTGCTCCGCCATAAAAAAAAAAGATAACAGACCATTCTTTATTCAAAAAGGAATAGTTTAGTAGTGCGATGTAATAGTTTAAAAAAAAAAATATGAAAAGATTATAAAATCTCCTTTTTTAAATGATATTTTTAACACACTAATTAATTTAATGGATGTCTTAGTTGTCTTATTACCTATGTTATTATCAGTGGCGTTTATGACAATCATAGAAAGAAAACAATTAGCTGCACACCAAAGACGAGTAGGTCCTACTGATGTAGGAGTATTTGGTATACTTCAACCATTCATTTTAAGAGTGGCATAGTAATAATTATTAACTATGAAAATTAGACTATATGATGGAATACTTTAAACAGTCCTGATACTAATTAGAGATGTGTTTTCTTAATACCATTTTTTATTTTTAGTAAAAATTTTAGGATATAATTTCACCATCAGAAAATATAATAAATTCTCAACGATCATACGTCTTATGTACAGATATTTTATTTTTATTTAAAAAAAGATTAAGTTTAATGATATGATCTACCATACTTTAATTTAAGTAAGGTGTCTATTACTTTATTTTAATAATATTAATAATAAGTTATTTAATTACTTGGGGAAAAGATTGTAATGAATTATTATTATCTATCTCATTTTTAAGTTTAAATCTTTCTCGTAGAAAAATCTCTATGAATAGTCCTGAAAAAAATAACGTTTCAGTATCTGGAAAATTGTATAATTATATTATTAATAATAAACCTTGGCCTAAAATTATTCGAAAAAAAAAACATAAACTTATTGATCATTGTCAGAATTTTTTTGAAAACCATAGTAGTTTTCAAAAAAATTGGCGAGATGTCTCTGGAATTTATAAGAGAACATTTCTTCCTTGTCGATTATTTTATTATTACGGCTCCTCTCGAAACTTAGGTCAACGTTTTAAATATCATTACTACAATGGACCAACACAAATGAGTTTTCTAGGTATTTTTTTAAAAAGATATGGATGGGAAAAATTTTAAGTCAGTATTGTAGAATTATGCGAGATATCTGATCTTAAAAAAAGAGAGAATTGGTATTTAAATACTTATTCCCCTCTTCTTAATATTTTAGATCAAGCATACACAGATTCGGATCCTTTAGGTAAAAAAAAGTCTGTAATGACTAAATTAAAAATAAGCTTATCTCTTTCAGGGAGAAAACTAAGCAAAAGCACTAGAATAAATATGAGCGCTTCTAGAACAGGAATTAAAAATATCTTTTTTGGTAAAGGCTTGCCTACTTCTACACTAGATGCTGCTGCCGTTTCTCTGGGTACACCGGTTTATGTGTATGAAGATACTACTTTTACTTTGATTAATAATAAGCCTTTTAGGAGTATTCGAGACGCGGTAAAACAATTACCTATAAGTCAAAGTACATTACCTAAGAAATTGAATTCCAATAAAGCTTTTAAAGGTTACTACTACTTTACTAAACCTCACAAATTTCATGGCGTTCCCGCCGTCTAAAACTCTTAATAAAAATTCTTAACTTCAATTCTTAATTATAATTTTTAAACTTATTATTAAACCTGGCTCCGCTCCCCCCCCCCTTAAAATTATTAAAATAAATTTTTATATTACTTAAATAAAATGGTGTCGCAGATGCACTTAAATTAATACTTAAAGAAACAATAGTCCCTTCTCAAGCTAATAAAGTATTATTTTATTTATCTCCTGTTGTTACTTTAATCTTTAGTTTACTAGGTTGGGGGATAGTACCTTTCGGACAAGGCTTAGCTATATCTGATTTTTCAATGGGGGTATTATATACTTTAGCACTTTCTTCTTTAGGAGTGTATGGTATCTTGTTTAGTGGTTGGTCTGCTAACTCAAATTAAAGGGTCTAAATATACCTTAAGTCTTAAATTGAAAAATAAACTACTATTTCAATCCTTTATATCTCTTTATTTACTACTAAAGTCTACATAGATAAGGGTGAATTTGAAATAGGTTAAATTATTAAATATTCTGTTTAGATAAGGTATAAATTAGAAATTAACTATATGCTAGAATTAATTTTTAGAACTACTTATGAATCTTTAATTTCAATTAATTTTATTTAATTATTAATAATTACCAGCAAACCTTGGATCCATAGCTATATAAAGAAAATTATCGCAGGATTTTATATTTATCTAAAGTTTAATATTTATATAAAGGATTGCTTCATCATACTAAGTAGTAAGATTAAAAAATTTTATGAACTTAGACAAATAATAATTCTCGAATTTAAAGAATTTAAGTAAAATCCAATAAACTAGCAGGTAACAAAAATACCTCAACGATCATACGTTTATAAATGAAAAGTAATTTAAGACATGATCTTTTTATTCTGATAAATAATAAAGTCAACTAATTTTAAAGAGGATGAAGCTTTAAAAATTTAAAAGAATAAATAGCTTTTTGTATATCTCAACATAGTGAACACTTTTATGAAAAAAAAATATATAATATGAATAAGAGACTAAGTCCAAAATTAAAAGATTCTGGCTTAGCTTTAGTAAATAAGAGTATAAACAAATCAGTAAACTTCAGAAGTCTCATGATTACTTCTTTGGGTTCATATATAAATATTAATAACCGATATCTCTATACTGTGCCTGTCTCCGATGACTTACGTGACAATCTTTCTCAATCAGAACAAGTAATATCAAGTAAAGAGGAGCATTTAATAGAACTTTTTATTAAGGAATTAAAATTTGTAAAACAGTGCCCTGATTCTATTTTAGACTGTCAAGATTTTTATTTGGAAAAAGAAAGATTAGCTTTTAGAAGAAAGTTATCTAAAGTCTCTGGAGTTTATATGATAAAATGTAAACTAGATGATAGGCTTTTTTATATTGGACAAGCTTTAGACTTATCCATAAGACTAGGCAGCCATTTTTCTAGGTCTGCTTTAGAAACAAATAAATTAGGTACCATTTTAAACTTAATAGGCTGGAATCATTTTTCTGTGCACATTCTTGAGATTTGTTCAGAAGAAGAGTTACGTGTGAAAGAAGATAAATTTATAATGGAATACTTCCCCACATTAAATGGAAAATTTTCTTCCTCTTATTCTAATAAAATTTATAGAACTTTAAGAACTATTTTAAAACATATGCAATTAATTAATAGATCTAAAGATAAAGAATTATTTCAAGGTAATTCATTAAATTATAAATTATGGGTATATGACAGTTCTACATTTAAGTTGATAAATAATAAGCCATTTGATAACCTTCGAATTGCTCAAGTAAATTTTTCTATTAATGCCAGAACTTTAAATAATTATGCGGATACTTATACTCCATATAAGGGTCTATTTTTTTTTCTAAAGAAATACATGATAGTTCTAATATTTTATCTAAACCCAATTCTTTTAATATTTCTAATTATATTCCAAAAAAAATATGGATGTATACTTCTGATAAAATTAACTTAGTAAATAATAAACCTTTTGAAACTATTAAGGATGCTAGTTTATTTATAGGAACATCCAGATCTACTATTATTAATATACTGGATAGACATATAGCTATGAGTAAAGGGTTTTATTGTAATTCTAAACCACTAAGTTTTGAGGAAAAATTAGAATTAAAAAATAAAGGTATACTTAGAGATTCTATAAGTAGTTTAAGTATATCTGTTTGGGTTTATACCTCAGATTTAAATCTAGTCAATGGTGAACCTTTTAAATCCCAACAAGAGATGCTCAAAACTTTAAATTTAAAAAGAGTCAGAACTATTAATAAATATAAAGATACCGGAATCTGTTTTAAGGGATTTTATTTCTTCAGCGAAAAGCCTACTTCTGAAGTACTTTTAGAGCTTAAAGATAAAAAAACATATGCTAAACCTCATGTAAAATCAATGTTAGTCCCCAGAGGGAGGGGTGTATAAAAATAACCTTCTAATTAATAATGCCCCTTTTCTTTCTCTAACCTCAGCAGGAAAAGAATTAGGAATAGACCGAAAATTAATAAGAAAGTTATTGGACACTGAAATATCATATACAGATTTATATTTTTACTCTAAATCAAAACCCAACTCCACTTAATTGTCTTTGTCTAATATTGTCTTATAATGGGGGGACTAATAAGATAAATTATAACCTCTCCCTCTAAGGCTCAGGTAATTTATAAAAAAAAGTTGGGCTGGCCTACCTTAAACTTATTAAGTTAATTCTTTATTCTTATTTTATATTTTATTTTTCATTTTTTAATCACTAGTCACGCCCTTTATTATAATAATTCTTATAAAAGGGATAAGAATAAGAAGTACAGACATTCAAAATTATAATTTTTATTTAAGAAATGATCTATCTTTTTATCTATTTATTCTATTTTTTAATTGTAATCTTAGTGTTATAATTATAATTTAACAAAAAAGATAAAAGTAGATGCTAAATACGCCTTTTTAGGTTCTCTTAGAAGTACTGCTGCAATGATCTCTTATGAATTAATCTTAAGTTCCGCTATTTTAATTATTATAATATTAACTGGTTCATTTAATTTTAGTAAAATAATGGAGCATCAAGAAGCAGTTTGGTTTATTGTACCATTATTACCAGTATTTATTTTTTACTTTATTTCAATACTAGCTGAAACTTCACGTACGCCTTTTGATCTTCAAGAGGCTGAATCTGAATTAGTAGCTGGTTTCTTTACTGAACATTCATCCGTTCCATTTGTGTTCTTCTTCCTTAAATTCTTACTTAAATCTTTTTTTGTTGTGGTTATATTATCTCTATTTTTTTCATTAATCCACTAAGCTTATAGCTAGAAATTTTATTCTAGCTACTTATTCGTCGGCTTCGGACAAAAGTTAAAGCCGATACCTGGACTACAACGAAAAATAATTTAAATTATAAAGAGCAGGGAACTATTCTTAAAAATATACTTAGTGATTAAAAAATAGTTTATTTGCCTATATGCTGGAACTACGTTAATATAATACTTATATATATAAGTAATAATTTCATATTTGTAAGGTATATCAGCAAGTATTAAAAAAAAAAATAACTTTAACGACTAATACGGCAAAGTCTTTAACTTAAAGTTAGATTCGTGAGAGAGTCTTAAATTTTAAATAAATTAATTAGTTAACAAAAATGAGTACCTTATAAGATAAAGCAATAAGACAACAGTTTTATGTAGTCTACATTCTCTGATGCATTTTAAAAATTTAACGGAATAATTAATTTATATAAATTTAGTGTTGGACATGTGTCTCTTTTTAGTTTAAATTTTGTACATTCTTTATTTGAAAGTACTTTAATTTTTATTTCAAGTAAACCATTTTCTACTAATTTATATTTTTAAAATATAAATATTTTTTCACTTCGCGTTCCTAATTATCAAACCCATTTTTCTAACTACCCTGAAGGTAGAAAAGGAAATCTTGTCGTTTCAATAATTGAACAACACATTTCAAAAGTGTTAGTAGGGCCTATGCCTTATAATAGACATATTAATAAGGCACGTGAAACTTTAATATTTATGATTGATAATTTACCTACAGATAATATTATTTATTCTTTTATTATGAAAAATATTAGTACAGCTTATGCTTTTAATGCAAGAGTAGTAGCTGGTAAATTAATTCCTAATAATTCTTATCCCTGGAAAGAAGTAGAGCCTTATTCTTTACCTGTTTATGAAGGTGGCACATATTTATTTCGTCAGAAATTAACAGATAATGAATATATAGGTTCAGCCGCTAGTCACAGTGATAGGGCAATTCAGCATATTGAACAATTTAGAGGTATTAATTCTAGATCTCTTCATATACAAGAAAAAGATAATTATGAGTCTCTGATGTTCTCTATAATTCATGAAATTCCTAGTTTTTTTAAATTATTTCGCAAGAATCATCCTACATATCCACTAAGTCAGGGACAATATGATATATTGTTAGCTTTAACCCTTTTCCCTGTTCGTATTTTAGAACAAGATTTAATTGATCAATTTAATCCTATTATAAATGGTAAAGGCGGTGAGTATGATACTACTGTTTATCATAAGTTTACAAGTTGGAATATATCTAATCTAGATAAAAAAATGTCTAATGTTAAAGGGTCAATCCCTGTTAATGTGTATAACTTAGATGGTTCTTTAGATTATCCTGCTAATTCTTTAAATGACGCTCGTAAATATTTACAAATGAGTTATAGAACTATACCTTTATATCTTAACAATGTTAAACCTTTTTTTAGTAGTAAACTACACAAATTGGTGATGTAACGAGAACCTGAATTTAAAGGAGAATTAAAATTGAATACAATTGAGCACAAACTTAAAAACACTGAAGTATTAAGTTTACCGAATAAAAGTTTAGATGAACTATCCACTTTATTTTTATATTGTTTTAATGTGGATAAAAAAACCTTTACTACTTTTTTCACTCTAACAGAAGCTTATAGAAAATTATTTCCAAAAAAGACTGATAATTTAATTGAAAATAATAAAACATTAACTGGACCCTATAATTATATTAGAAATAGGATAAACATAGATGTTCCAGTTTTAAGCGAAAACGGTCACCTTTACTATTTTGCAAAAAATCCAAATAGAAATGATACTGAAATTAGATATAATTCAGTAACATGGGTAATAAGTCAAACCAACTTAAGTGCAAAATTGTTTCCTAATCTACATAAAGTAGTAGAATTTTACTCTGATTCGGTGTCTGATTTAACTCTAAGAAAATGTAATTATTATAAAAATACAGGAAAATCTTATAGAGACTATTTATTTTTCTCTTATGTACAATTTATTAGTATAATACCTAAAGCCGCTGAATCAGGTCTGGATGAAATAAAACTAACGAAAAGACAAATTGAACAATTAATAAAATAACAACCTTCATTGTTCGGCTTATTTATAAAATATTAACTTTAAAAGAGTGTAGCGCCTCGCCCTATTATGAAAAATCCTTTATAGTAAGCGTATAATGTGACCTATTCTGTAAATCATTTTCAGTAAGCGTATAATGTTTTTCTTTACTTCGACTTATCGGCCTTTCAATAGTAGTTTCTATAAAAAGCGAATATATTTAATATAAATATTTAGTCAATCCAGTAGCAGTAGTGAGGGGCGTAGCCCTTCTCCATCTTTTTTCATTTTCTCAATAATTAACTTAATTAATTTATATAAAAATTTAGTGCAGAATATAGTTCAATTGTTTTATTTAGTACCATTACCGCCATATTTTTCTTTGGTGGATATAATATGCCAGAATTATTTGTAAATGAATCTTTCATAAACTTACAAGCCATAATTTTAGGTTTAAAAACTTGTTTTTTTTGTTTTATGTTTGTATGGTTCCGTGCTACTTTGCCTCGACTCCGATACGATGGATTAATAGAGTTATGTTGGTTGAATCTATTACCTGTAGCAGTTTCTCTAATATTACTAGTACCAAGCATTATGGTTGCTTTTGACTTTTCACCTTATTAAAAAAAAAAATATAGGGGATAAGCGTAGATTATTTAATTAATTTATTAGCTTATTTCTTATTTTTAATCTTATAAGGAATAATTGAAATTGGCAACAATAAAATTTTAAATATAATTTAAATATTACTCCCTCCTCCAAATTTTCCCTTAATAAAATAAACAGATGGCTCCTGATTTGTCTCTTGCCCTGGTTATTTATCTTACTTTGAATCTGACTCTGACTCTGACTCTGACTCTGACTCTGACTCTGACTCTGACTTTTACTCTTAATTTTTTCTCTTAATTTTACTCTTTATCTATTCTATTCACTTTTTTTATTTAATTTAAATAGGTTTAAGCCTTTTACCTTCCACTTTCACCAGTTAAATTTTTATATCTATTATGTCTTTTTTAATTGTTAATGGTAATAGGATCGCAGAGTATAACTTTTAAGGGTTGCCTGGCTCTGGCTACGCCCTCCCGTTAGGGCTAACGGGATACTTCGTCCCCCCGCCACCTATGTGTTTTAATTAGGTAATAATTAAGAGACAAAACGATAACAGTAATTTATAAGATACTTTTATTAAAAAAAACCCCTTAACTAATTATATCATATCTTTACTAAATAAATTTATGTTCTAAGTCATCTAGTTAATTAAATTTTTAAAATAACTCTTATGATAATCTAAATGCTAAAAAATTATTACTTTTAATATCTTCTGGACTTCTCCCTTATTCCTCCAGCTCTAATCTCGTCCTGACTCCGCCCCTCCCCTGCTCGCTAATAATAAACAATTTAATCACATACGCTTCCTATTTCTTGTAAGTCTTAAACTTAATACAGATTGAGGAAAAATAATAGATCAGAGATAGGGGGGCGGAGCCAGATAAAAAATCTAATATTTAAAAGATTTAAAGCATTTTTTTTAATTAGGATATGAATATCAAAGATATAAAACTTTAACATATATCTTTTTTATTATAAAATAAATTATTACCATTATACTACTTTAATTTTTAAGAACAATAGTTAGTTCTTTAAATACTTTAATAATATATTACTTTAAGTATATTATTATTTATATTTAATCTTAATTGGATACTTACTTTAGTATCTTTTTGACTCTTGTAACCTTTCTTTAATATTGTTTTATGTTTAAATTTACATTGAGCTCTAATCTTTAAAAAATTAGGATCTATTCCTATATTCTGTTATAAATATAATTTAAAGAGAAGATAATCGCTCCCTTAACCCCTAAAGGGAGGGATGCGGGGTTTTATTTCCCCCCCCCCCTTAAGTGGGGGGGGGGGGGGGGGAGCCAGAGCCAGAGGCGCGGGAGCGTAACAATGCCCTTATAAAAAAATATTCTAACTAAGAAATTATAGAGGTCTGACTTCCTATTAATATGCTCAGTAAATCCTAAACTTAATAACCTTTTTTTTTAATTAAAAAAGAACAGGTCAAATAAAATCAAATTTAATTATGAATAATTTATTATTAGACTTATTGGCTTTTGCTTCTGTATTTTCAAGCATCTTGGTAATAACTTCTAAAAATCCGGTTGTAGCTGTAATCTATTTAATTTCGGTATTTATAAATGCTGCAGGTTATCTTCTAATTTTAGGTGTAGGTTTTGTAGGGATATCTTATATTATTTTATATGTTGGTGCTATAACAGTATTATTTCTTTTTGTTCTGATGTCAATAAATATTAAACTAACTGATATTCTTGAAGCAGGAACTCAATATACTAAAAATATACCATTAGCTTTTTCTATTGGAATTTTATTTTCTTATGAATTAATTAGTAATTTCCCACGATCTGTTATAAGTTTACAAGGAGGGAGTAATCTTTACGGCACTGGAGAAGTAGGCGCCGTAGAAGGAGGGCTTTGGATAGTATTATCTTACCCTGTAGAATTATTTAAAAAACTTAACTATTCTTTTTTAGGTGGACTAAATCAAAGTGACTTATCTACCTTTGCACCAGTTTATTCTTCATTGAACCCTTCTTCAATGGATACTAAAATTTCTTCTTTTTTACAAATAGAGTCATTAGGTCAAGAACTGTACACTCACGGTGCATCATGGTTAATTTTATGTAGTTTAATCTTATTACTTTCCCTAGTGGCTCCTATTTTTATATCTAGAAATTATAATAAAGTTTCTTTATCTCCTTCAAATGGTCTTGAATAATTAAAATTAATTAAATTAAAAATCAGCCCTGAGCCTGGGGGAGGTTTAGATTAAGACATGTCTGGTTCTAGCTAAGCGCTAAGCCCTCCAATTTTTTAAAAGATGAAGGTCGATTTAATTTAAAATAAGTAATTCTTTTCTAACCAAAAATAACTTCGTTCCCCGTACCCTTACGGGAAGGGAGGCATCTTTGACCTAAAAAAAAAAATAAATAATAGCAAAAAGTTTTTATTAGAGCAAGATCTCAGAATTATTCATTGTTTAAATCTATTTTTAAATTATGCTTATAGAAAAATTCTTTAGCGGAGGTAGGGGCTCTTCATTTATAAAACTTTAAATTTATATAATTTAATTCTATTTTATTAGTGAGGCGGCGGGGGGGACGAAGTCAGCGTAGCCAGAGCCAGAGAGACTAATCTTAGTTTAATCTCTCTATTTGATATTTCTTTGAATTCATCCCGGTGGAATTAAAAGTATAATCTAATCTAATAAAAGTTATCACTTTTCAAGTTATTCTATGTTTCTATTCTTTATTCTAAAAAAACACATAAATAAAAAAAAAATTTTTTTTTTTAATCATTTAATTAATTAAATGCTCTATAATGGACAAAGTAGGCGCATAAAAAAATAAAAATTTATAATACGACTCTGAAACCTATAAGTCCTTACTTAGCCATAATATTTCACCGTTTTATTATGATTAGCCCTATTTAACTTAACGTCCATTTAATAAATGGCGGCTGGTACTTAACCAGATCCACTACTCTTACATATGCTTCTACTAACACTACAATTCTCAATCCAACATTTAGCCCTGTATTCATTTTCCTGGCTCTGGCTACGCCCTCCCGTTAGGGCTAACGGGAGACTTCGTCCCCCCGCCGCCTATTTATTTTTTATATTTATATGATAAAATTTAAACTACTTTAATTTAACGGCTATGCCGAAAGAATACCCCTTGATTCTTTATCAGGGGCCTAATTAAGCCTCTAAATATTCTATTACTATTATAAATTTCTTTCTATAACCTATTAATCTTAAGGTTTAATAATTTTTATTTTTTTTTATTAAAGTGTCTGGCTCCGGGTACCTATTGTCCTGGAAATGATCTATTCCCACTTAGTTTTATAAAAACTGTTTAATAGACAAATTATGAATCTATTTTTTTTTTTTTTTTTTTCATACTTACTCCAAACCCTTAATATTTCTTAATTATTGATATTACTTTTTATAGACACATAACTCTTGTAAAACCTCTGTATGATACTACATTTTGGTGTTATTGTAATTATAGGCATAATAAAATTTATTTCTTTCAAATTACTTTACAATAAAAAAAATATTATAAACACATATTAGCAGAATCATTTAATAAAATAAAAAATAAGGATCTATTAATAATTATATCTCTTAAAATTTTTTAGCTCTTAAAGTTTTTACTAATATCTAAAAAAAAAAAAAATAACATTTGCGGCGGGGGGACGAAGTCAGCGTAGCCAGAGCCAGAAATTTAATTTCTGTAATTTTTGATTAAATTTATAATTTTTATAGTCTTTTGCATCGAAGGATCTTAAAACTTTAGGCATATTTTTTTAATCTTCTTTTCCGGTAAAATCTGTTTATGTTATTATTTTTTAATTTAATGAGCTGTTAAAAAATTTATAATAAATATTACTTAAAAAAATAACTTATAAGAACATCCCTAGACCCAGCGCCCAGCCCCGGCAAATAGCCTATAATAAATAGAGATTATCTAATAATTTCATTTAAACTAAATATAAATAAAAACTAAACAAAACAGAATAATAAAATACCCTTTTAGGTCAAAACAACCAGATCATTAGTCTTTCAAAGATCTTTAATAATAGACGTATATAAAATAAAAATAGGGCTATATAAAGATTCTTAATCCAGATGAAGCATATCTGGTTTGCTAAATTTAATTCTAAATAAATATAAGGTGACTGTTAAAGGTCCTAAATTCTATTTAGTTTATACATAAAAAAAAAAGATTAAAAAGCGCTTTCTCTCAAAAATTTTAACGGATAACCCAAAAGCCTATACTCTAAAAATACAAATAAGACAAATTTTCATTAAAGAGAGTGTTAAAGGAAGATAAACAGATAAGTAGAAAAACTTAAACTTAAAAAATAAATAAAAAAAATTTTCTGGCTCTGGCTACGCCCTCCCGTTAGGGCTAACGGGAGACTTCGTCCCCCCGCCGCCTATTTATTTTTTTCTATTTATAAGTAGATTAGAAAAAAAAATAATAAAATTACTTTTATGCGATTATTGAAAGGTCATGTAATATTAAGAATATTGAATTCTTACTTAGTTGATTCTCCTCAACCTGCGAATATTTCTTACCTATGAAACTTTGGTTCTTTACTAGGAACTTGCTTAATTATACAAATCTTAACTGGTGTTTTTCTAGCAATGCATTATCAACCACACGTTGATTTTGCTTTTAGCTCTGTAGAACATATTATGAGAGATGTAAATGCAGGTTGGGCATTAAGATACACACATGCTAATGTTGCATCCTTTTTCTTTATATTCGTTTATGCACACATTGCTAAAGGATTATATTATAGTTCTTATAGAGAACCTAGAGGATTGGTGTGGTCCATTGGAGTTATTATTTTAGTGCTTATGATGGCTACAGGATTCTTGGGTTATATTTGTAGCCCAAAATGGTCTAAATTCAACAATATTACACTAAATAATTACGGTGACTTATGCGCAAGACCGAAGGAATATCCCCTAAATAAAAACCATAGTTCTAAGTGTTTAATCGGCGGCACTAAGCTGAATACTTTTAACTTAAGAATTAGCCCCAAAGGCGGAAAGCTAAAAAATTATTCTACTTTAACTCCCTTTAATAATTACAATTCAAAAAAATTAACTGACTTTTTAATAGAAAAAAACTTAAAGCCCGTGTACTGTTATGAATATTTACATTTAGATTCTACAAGAAAAAAATTAAAAATGGAGACTGCAAATCTTAGTGGTATATATCTAATATTAAATAAAGTAACATTCGATTACTATATTGGTTCAGCTGCTACAGATAGATTTTATGCCAGATTTTCTAACCATTTACTTTATTTTCGTGCTAGTAAAATTGTTAAGTTAGCAGTTAGAAAATACAAGTTACCTCAGTTTGCATTTATAATTCTAGAGTTATTTCCTGAAGTAGTAAATAAGGTAAATAATAAAAAATTATTAGACTTAGAAGATTTTTATTTAAAATCTTTATTACCTAATTATAACATATTAACTGAAGCTGGTTCAAGTTTTGGTTATAAACATACTGAGATCTCACGTTTAAAAATGAAAAATAAGTATAGTCCAGAGCGACGTGAACAAATAGGGAACTTAAATAGAGGTAAAATTTTTACTATTGAAACGATAGAAAAAATGAGGAAAAAAGCTCTTACTAAAGAAAAGCCTAATTATTCTGAGCAAGCAATTTTAAATATGAAAAATAAATCTAAATCTATTATATTATATAATCTAGATAATACAGTATATGGTGAATTTTCTAGTATTGTAGAAGCAGCTAGGATTATTGGCTGTTCTGAAAAAACAATAAGAAGGACTTTAAAAACAGAAAAAAAATTATTAAAAAGACGTTGGATTGTTAAATATCTCGCCCTTCCTTTAGGTAAGCTTTAGGGGTTTGGGCTTAAGTAATAGATACCACAAGATTTATTTAGGCTTAGGGGGCTATGCCGCCAATATTTTAATTTAGATCATAGTCCCACGAGTTTAAAATTTTATGCAACTTCTAGAGGAAAATAAAATTAAAGTGGAATAACTCGACAGGGTTATTGAAGAAATAATCTTATTTCTTTGGCTACATTAGTGAAAACGATCAAAGGATTATTAATCTTTTTTTGGCTCCGCCCCCCTCTAAAAATTAGGCCTCAGCCTTGAGCCATTTTAAATATTAAAGGAAACAAAATTAAGGATCAGAGATCGTCAGTCATCTAGATGGTTGCGACAGGCTGGGTCACTAATGGGTGGCTGAAATGCTGCTTAATGCACAGTCGGAACTTTTAATTAAATTAATTTAATTAATAGAATATACGAATTCAAAGTTATTCTAGCTTTTTATGTAATGTTTCTATTTATTTATTACAATTAAGTAAGTTTGTATGTTTTACCGTACGGACAGATGAGTCTATGGGGTGAAGTTTTTTGCCCTACATGTTACAATAAATTGTGGTGTATCGATTTAAATTATATGGCTTTTTCACTTCCTTTGTTTGTGTTTTCCCCTGCCTCCGGGCTCCGGCTCCGCGGCGGCAGAGCCGGTGCCCGCCGCGCTGTATTTAATAGCCAATCCATAACATCTTCTGTATCCTTTAATATGATGACACTGCCATTTAATTCTTCTAAAGTCAGAGCTTTAAAAAGGATAGGTCCTCATAATTATGATATTATTTCTATCCTTTTTGGTTCTCTGTTAGGTGATGGTTATGCTGAAAAACATGGAGAAGGTACTCGATTTTGTTTCCAACAAGAAGGTTCACATACTGGCTATTTATTATGGTTTCATAATTATCTATCCAGATTAGGTTATTGTAGTAAAACGATACCTAAATTACAAAATAGGCTAGCTCTTCATGGTAAAATAAGAAAAATTTCACGATTTAAAACGTTTACATTTTCTAGTTTTAATTGGATAGAAGAATGTTTTTATATACAGGATAAGGGATTAAACCGTCGAATTAAGGTTCTTCCTTCTTGCATAGAAGAATTTTTATCTCCATTAGCTTTAGCTATTTGGATTATGGATGATGGAGGAAAAGTATCAGGAGGACTTAAACTTTCTACTAATAATTTTACTAAAGAAGAAGTTTTATTGTTATGTAATATTTTAAAAAAAAAGTTTGATTTAAAAACAACAGTTCAATCAGCTGGAGTTAAAAGATTTAATTTTTTAACTGAAGAAATTAAGAAAGACCAATACATATTATATATTTCTAAATTTTCTATGGTTAAATTAATTGAAACAGTGGGACCTTATATACACCCTTCTATGAAATATAAATTAAATGGGTACTTATAAATTTAAAGTAATATAGTCATATCCTTTATCTATAGCAATTAACACAGAGAATTAGATAAATTTATTAAGGATATAATACTAATCTTTTAGTATTAAGTAGTTAATAGTTACTAGTATAAAAAAAAACTATACTATATTAAATTAAACTACTTGGCGATATCGGTGAAAACAAGGTTAATAAATTTTTCCGTTTAAAGACCGTGGGTTATGTGTTTGATCCCTACAGACTGGTTCACCGGTAGGTGTCTGAAATGATGCTTAATGTACAGTCGAAGTTTCAACTTAGTCATTTCTAAGTACACAAGGCTTTAACTAGCGACTTCTTTAACTAGCGACTTGAAAAAATGTATATATTTTTAATGTTTACTTCTTTACCATCTATAAAGCAGAGAGCTAAGCAAGTCGGCCGATTTAACTGGCCTACAGCAACATATAAAAAAAAATCTTTTTTTTAGTTAAAGTACAGGGGTTTAATTATGGAAAATTTTAGATTTATCTTTTCTCCTTTGGAGTCAGTTTAGCTAGTATCTATATATAAACAGAGATTAGTTCTAGTTTACCCTATTCTATATAAGTTACACAATCTTCAATGAGGCTAGCTTTCTTATCTTCACCTCAAGGACATTTAAAAACCTGAAGGGGCAGGAGAGATAGATCAATAATTAAATTTAGAAACTTGGCTACCGTAATTACTAACTTATTAAGTGCAGTTCCAGTATTTGGAAAAGACCTAGTAGAGTCAAATCCCCTCACAGAAAACCTTATGCTAGCAAGCGTATTACCAGTCTTGCCTACAGTAGGCACAGTAAGTATACATGCATTAAAAAAAGGAAAAAAAAAAAGATTAGACAAAAGAGATTATTTATCAATTCCTTATCAATTTATAGCTTTTTTAGTTGGTTTTATAGATGGAGATGGTTATATTCAAATAACTAAGACAACAAAAGGATTTATAACTATTAAATTGGTAATTGGAATACACTTAGATGATATTTCTACTTTAGAATATATTCAATCTGTATTAAAAATAGGGAAAATTACAATATTTCGAGATCATAAAAGTCCAAATTGTAAATTAATAATTAATAGAACCGATTTACAAGAAGTTCTTTTTCCATTATTGTTACATCATGGTATCTTTTTTTTAACTGAAAGACGTAGAGCTCAATTTGATCTTTGTATGTATATCTTTAAAAACGATATAAAAGCTTACGATCAATTATCTGATATAAAAAAAATACCTACCTTATTTGAATTACCTAAAATAATCTCAGATTACATTAATTTAGATTTTTTTAAAAACTGGATTGTTGGATTTACAATGGCTTCTGAATATCCAGGGCTTGTAGAATATAAGAAAGAAAATCCTCTTACCTATAAAAGAGTAAAAACACCAGAACTTCGAAAAAAATGTTCTAACAAGGAAACTTACTATGCTCTTAAAGGAATGTTCAAAAAGCAAAACAATAATGTTAAACATTATTCTACATATGTAAGACCAAAGAATACAGAGATTGTTGTTTGAGGTACTAATTTGGGTTCAACAGTTGGTACAGGTCGTCTCACAAAAATAGTTAAAAATATGATTCTATTACCTCCTTACCAAAAAAGTGTGGTTATTGGGATACTTTTATCTGATGGAAACTTAGCTTCTACTAAACCACATGAGAATCCTCGTTTAGAATTTAAACAGTCTTCTAAAAACTCAGCTTATGTTTGATTTGTTTTTTCTATACTTTCCCATTATTGTAATGTTTATCCTTATTCTGTTATAAATGTTAGAAAAGAGAAGGTTCATTCAGCCTTGGCTTTGTATACTAGAGGGTTACCCTGTTTTAACGAATTGAGATCTTTATTTTATATTAACAAAGTAAAAAGAGTTCCAGAGGATATATACAATCTTTTAACTCCGGTAGCCTTAGCTCATCTGATAATGGGAGACGGAAGTGCAAAGCAGCACGGTTTAATATTATGTGTGGATTCTTATAAGATAGTCGATGTAGTCCGTTTAATGAATGTCTTATTAATTAAATATAACTTAGAGTGTACAGTACGTAACCATTCTCCAACTCAACCTAGAATTTACATACGTCAACGTTCTATGCCAATTCTGAGAGAATTAGTAAAATCGCATATTATTAAGTCAATGCTGTATAAGATAGGATTGTAAAAACCCTTATATTTTGGCAAGGTTCATTTTTAGTAAAAATAAATAATGATAGATGTTTTCAATTAAAACAAAGACTACATGTTCAATTATTTGAAGCCTTTAAATTAATATTTAATACTAATCGAAAAATTCTTATAGAAAAAGAAAAGTATAATCAATTTTCTGTCAGTTCTAAAACTGATATACAAACAGTTATTAATTTTTTTTCGTTTTCAGGTTACCATCCTTTAATAGGGTTAAAAGGGATTCAATACTTAAATTGGTTAACGGGATTACGAAATAGTTCTCGTTACAGTAATCTTAATTTCCCTCAATAATGCATTTATAAAATTTAGCAAATTAAACAAACATGTCAGGGCTGACAGACCTATCCCCTCAGGGAGGGAGGGGTGAGAGGATCATATGTCCACATCTTTTTTTTTTGCAACAAATGAATAAAATACTAAAAGGTTTTCTTGTGAAGATAGGCTCCTTAAAACAGTAATGTTTTAAAGGCAAACGGGGTAAATTGCAAGAATCTCTTAACTAAAAACCCCCTAAATATTAAGACAATTTGCAGCGAAGCTTGATTCGGTATAAATTTTAAAGAAAAAGGATCAAGAACGTTCAACGACTAATGAGTGAGTTATACCAACAATAAGCTCAACACGATAACCCCGCAGTCAAGTTGTTATAATAATTTGGTTGAATATATAGTCTAAGCATTACCGTGAGGCAATGAAGATGTAATTAAATATTATGTCATAAATAATTCTGTAATTTGGGGTGGATTCTCAGTTTCAAATGCCACACTAAATAGATTCTTTTCTCTTCATTTTCTTTTACCATTTGTACTTGCTGCTTTAGTTGCGGGACACTTCCTTGCTCTTATTTTAATGTAGGGCCTTTAATAATTAATTTATTTATTATTTGGATTACACTATATGCTGTAACAATAAAATGTAAATGTTTAACAGCAAGGCTATTCAACCTTCAGAGAATTTACGTGTAACTTCTATAAATTTATTTCTTTAAATCTGATATTATTTGTGATTAATAAAAATTTAATATCAGTAAATTAAGAAAGAATAAAAATTGGAAGATGAAAAATTCCGCTATTTAAAATATGATAAACTAAGAAAATACTTAAGCTTTAAATATTATTTAGATAAATAATTGATATGCTAAAATTAAAGCTTTGATAAAGTATTTTATACACTAATCTAAATTATATGAAAATAAGCATGTTTGCTTAAGCAAAAGCAATGCCTGTGTTATTATATTTTTATTAGAGCTTATTTTTAAATTTGATAAATATGAATCTTTTTTTAGCTTTATTCCTTTATGCTTTATGTCTTATAATAAGTCAGAGGATAAGATTGAGACACATGGAGATGGTCGGTTATTCGTTAAACCTGTTACGGATAAAAAGGTAAATGGAAATAATAATTCAAATACAAACAAAATTAGAACTCCTTTATTAACTCATCTTGAAAAATCTCAATTTCAATTATCAGATCATTTACAAGAAATATTAGTAGGAAATTTATTAGGTGATGCTCATATGATAAAATTTAATATCACTATTAATAGTAGATCTAACGCTCGGATACGGTTTTTACAAAGTTTAGAGCAAGCTGATTTTATATATCATCTTTATGAGTTATTTAAAGAATTTACTTATATTGAACCTAAAATTAACAGTTCTTTAATTAAAGAAACTGGTAACACTCGACAGAATATTTCTTTTTCAACTAGAAGTTTTGGCTCCGCCGCTTGTTTTAATGAAATGTATTCATTATTTTATGAAAATAAAGTAAAAGTAGTGGCTCCGCCGCCAAGTAATCTTGATGAATTATTAACATCAGTAGGACTTGCTTATTGGATTATGGGTGATGGCTCTTGGCTTGGTTCTGGATTAAGATTGCACACTAATAATTTTAATAGGGAAGAAGTAGAATTGTTAAATAATGTTATTAATACTAAATTTAATTTAAATTCTTCAATAAATATAGCTAGTAAAATCAAGTCACAATATACTATATATATTCCTAGTAAAAATATCGACAATTTGAGGTATTTAGTATCACCTTATGTCCTACCTTATTTTTTATATAAATTAGGAATAAAATAAAGTAATCATTTTTTAAATTAGACGCTTCATGAACACGGATCAAGTAATCCTAATGGTGTGACAGGTAATGGGGATAGATATGCAATGCACCCTTATTTCACTTTCAAAGATCTTGTTACAGTCTTTTTATTTTTACTTGCATTATCTATTATTGTTTGTTTTTTCCCTAATTTATTAGGGCACTCAGATAATTACATTCCTGCTAATCCTATGCAAACACCCCCTTCGATAGTACCTGAATGGTATCTCTTACCCTACTATGCTATTTTAAGATCTATTCCAAATAAATTGCTTGGAGTTTTAGCTATGTTCGGATCACTTTTAATTTTATTAGTACTACCTTTCACCGATTTATCTAGAGTAAGAGGGAGCCAATTTAGACCAGCTATGAAATTAGCTTATTGGTTCTTTATAGTTAACTTCTTTATATTAATGTGGATAGGTAGTCAACACCCTAACCCTCCTTTTGTTGAAATAGGACAAATTTCTACAGCATTTTATTTCTCTTGGTTTTTAATTATAGTACCAGTTGTAGGAGTATTTGAAAATAGTGTATTCGATCTTGCAGTGGAAAAGTAGATAATTCTTCTATTTGCTAACAAAAATTTTTTTTAATTAACTGATAGTACTAGAATAAAGAATATTTATTCTTTATGATTAACTCTGATTACTTAAAGTCCTTTCGTTATTTCAATAATTCATGTTAAAATTTTGGCTTTATTTAATAAAAAAAAAATCCAAGTTATACACTCTTTAAGTATTTTACGTCTAATTGCATATCTTACAAAAAATAGTAATTAACTTTTAATTTATTATTAGTTGATCTTTTATTACTTTAATACTTACTCTAATTATTAATTTCACTATTAAAGTTATTTTTTTTTTTATTATCTAATTTAAATGGGATAAGATAAAATTTAAATAGTAATTTAATGTCTAAAAAATTAAGAGCCTAAACCAAAGTTTGCTACACTTAACAATTAATTTCCTAGGCCTAGTCTGGAAATTGCTAGCTTTACTGCCTAGAAAGGGGTACTTCTCAGAGATTTAGTTAAGTTTAAATATTTCTTTCTTAATAAAAAATAAATCTCAATCCTTTGGATCTCTTTGTTAATTCCGCCTATTTCTTAAAATTAAGATATCTGGCTTTATTATAATTGGATAAAGTAAAGGGCTATACTTAAAAAAAAATAAAAAAATTTATTTTTTTTTTTCATTTAAGAGGTAAAATGAAAAATATTCGAAGTTCGCTATATTAAAATTTAAGTTTAAGAAATTAAACAAAAAATCATTTTAAATTTATAAAAGAGATTTAAATAATAGTATTAAAAAAATATAAAATACGACAAATCAAATAAAAAAACTTTGAAAATAAAATATAAATTGATTAATTAATAAATATAAAAGAGATTTAAAAGATTGTATTAAACATATAAAATACGACATATAATAAAACTTTGAATTATAAATAAGATCATACCTCTGCTTGGGGCTTTTATTTTTTATAGGGCGGAACACAGAAAAAAGGAGAGCTATAATAAACTAGCTTAATATTTTATTTTTTCAGCCAACAAAGTTTAAGTTAATTATTTTGTCTAATTATAAGCAAGAATTTAATTTTGGTTCCGATTGAACGCTTTCCAGTAGTTTAAGGCATGCAAATTTATTTTTAACAACAGTTAAAAAAGTGTAGGGGTGAGGATATTAAATAAGATACACTATAATCTTCAGAAATAGAAGATATAAAAAAGGAATTTTTCTGTTATAGAATTCTATTTAATTCGATTAGGTAGTTGATGGGGTAAAAGCCTACCAAGCCGACGATCGATAGCCATGTTTGACAGATCAAATGGCCACATTGGGAATGAGATATCCCAAGTAGAGTACTCTACCAGCAGTCGAGAATATTAGTCAATGCTCGCAAGAGTGAACTAGCTAACTGGAATCACGAATGTGTCATTTGTGATAACGTAAAGGAAAGTTATTTTCTTTTTTTAAACATTATTTTACACTCAAATATTTATTAGGGCGGCGGAGCCCTATCTTTAATAAACGTTTTAATTGTATCGATACCGAAAACATCTCTTTTTTTACAGTACTATGAAAGGAAACTGAGTTTAATGAGTACTTCTATACAATTTTTTTAAGTTCATTATTTCTACTTAAGGTTGAACCTGAATTACACAGAAATTACTCTAATAAATTGGACGTCTCCCCACAGGAAGATCATATTGTAGCTAAAGATGAATTTATGCCCATCCCTCTTTCTGTACAAACTTATAGTAATTTAGATAAATTAGAGAATATTAATATGATTAGAAACTCTTACAATAAAAAAGGAATTATTTATGGTATTGTAAATAATTTAAACAATAAATTATATGTAGGAAGTACTACTGATACTAATAATCGTTTTTATACACACTTTATCAAACCTAAACGTTCAAATAAGCATTTACAAAGTGCCATTAAATTAATAGGTTTATCTAATTTTACATTACATATCTTTACAGTAATAGAATTATCAGACTCTTTATCTCCTAAAGAAAAAAGAGAAATAATCTTACCTTTGGAACAAAAATACTTAGATATGTTTCCTAATTCTCAATTATATAATTTTTTATTATTATCCAGTTCACCTCTAGGGTTTAAACATTCAGATGAAACGAAATTATTAATGAGTATAAATTCTAAAGGAAAAAATCTAGGCAGAAGTCCCGTAAATAAAGGAAAATTACTCTCTGACTTAGCAAAGTTAAAATATCGTAAACCGTTACATAGATATAAACCGGTTTATTTTTATGATGAAATGAAAAATCTTATAAGTATTTATGAAAGTTTTAATGAAGCTTGTCGACAAGAAAAATGTAGAACAAATAAGTTGTCATTATGTATTAAAGAAGGTGTTTTATTTAAAGGATTTAAAGTCTCTTATCTTGATCCAGAATCTTTTAAAAACAGGTCGTAATTAAAATTGTAAGTGTAAAAATAAATAATGTAAATTAAAAAATTAAATAAACAAACTCTCCCCCTTTTTAGGAATAAAAAGGTGCAAATAACCCTAAATTCTGGAAGTTTCCAAATTGTAATTAGTACTTAGCAGCTTTAAAAATAAGTCCTAATCTTTAGCGCTAATTAAGCTAGTTTATAGATTAGAGTTTAAGTTAAGTTATAATCTAATTAATGGAATAATCAGAAAGAACTATATGTTCTTCAGAGACTACACGGGTTATTTCTTATAATAATATAATAAGAAGATGATATAGTCCGACAATTTACTAATACTTCTGTATAAATAGTCTTTAATAAAGGCACCGCTAAGTCGGTAAATAAGTAAGAGTTGATTGTTGAAATAATGATGTCACTTTACTATTAGTGTTGTCAAAATCTGGTGCCAGAAGACTCGGTAAGGCCAGAGACGCAAGCGTTAGTCATCTTGATCAGGCGTAAAGGGTGTGTAGGCGGCTTTAAAAAAATAATAATTAAAGCTAGAATCAAATAGAGGTCACCGTGAGAGAACACTTAGTGTAGGGCTGATATCTGTAAATACTTAGTGGAATTCTAATTAGCGAAGGCTCTTTTCCAAATAATGATTGACGCTGAGAAACGAAGGGGAGGAACGACAATAGGATTAGATACCCTGGCATCCCTCTCTGTCAACGATGAATGGTAGTTGCTAGTTCTAATGAGTTAGTGGCGATGTAAACACGTTAACCATTCCGCCTTGTGAGTACAATTGCAAAGTTGAAAACAAAAAAATTAGTCGGTTTCGGAGCAAACGAAGTGAAGCATGTTATTTAATACGATACCCCGCGTAAAACCTTACCAGTTCTTGTATAACAAACTTTCTTATTTTAATTAAAATTAATATTTGAAAGGGATAGTTTATTTTTTTTTAATAAATTTTTCTAGTTACAGGTGTTGCATGGCTGTCGTCAGTCCGTATTTTGAGAAGTGAGGTTAATTCCGCTAACGGACGAAATCCCTGTATTTAATTTATACTTAATTATTAATGATTCTGATAGAGTTTCATTTGGGGCTAAGACAAGTCGTTATGGCTCTCATGAACTGGGCTATAGACGTGCCGCAAAAACTTTTACAAAGTGACGCAAAACCACCTGAAAACTTTTAAATATATCATTTTTCCCTGAAGGCGGCCTGACTCTCTCACAAAGTGAGTCATCGCCCGCAACATTTTCGCTAATTATTACTAACATTAGTGAATAAAAAAAAATTTTTTTAGAGTTTCTTACAGGTATCAGGAAGAGCTAATCATAAAAGAAAGTTAAAATATACACTTTTTCAACCGAATTGTCATCTGCAATTCGATGACATGAAGAAGGAATTTCGAGTAATCGTTGATCACTAGGCGCAACGGTGAATGTGGAATCCGTGATGAACTAACTGTCTGTCGCTGGGAAGAAGTTTGGGTAGGAGGAAAATGGGGCGAAGTTACATCTTTTTCAAGAGACTGTTTAAATAATTTGTAACTTATTATTGAGCGAATATTTTTGAAATAAAAAATTTAACTTATTATTAGACATCTTTTGTTAAGCTAATTAGCCTTTTTTAATCAACTTGGATAACATTTCAAAAGTCATAGCAAGGTAGCCGTACCGGAAGGTGCTGCTGGAAATTAAACATACATTTAACCCCCGTCAAAATATAAAGATAACTTTTTTAATTAAAAAATGGAATATACAAGCCTTTTTTTTATTTATTTAATAATTAACATGAATTTAAGCTACGATAATTGTTATTGTTAACTTAGTAATATTTATTATATTTATTTATATTAGCGATTATCTAGTATAAATCAAATCGAGATGCTCTATCTTGGTTGAAGCTTAATCCTTGATGTTTTATATTTAATGTTTGATTTTCGATGTTAAAAAAATTTTTTTTGGAATTAATGATTAAGGCCAAATCCAGCCCTTATATTTAATATTTATAAAAACAAAAATTAAAGAAAATCTTTCCCTCCGGCCCGTAGTTAATCTTTCGTTCTAATTCTACTATATTACCGTAACTTTCTTTGTCAAAAGGATATGGCGGCTTAAATAATTATCTGGCTCCGCCCTCCCGTTAGGGCTAACGGGAGGCTCCGCCCCCCCCACGCTTTTATTTTTATTTATTATTAAAACAAAAAATTTTTTTTTATTTTTAATTTTCATTATAGATAGAGCATCTGTTACTTTTTTATGTTTTTTCTTTGATTGTGAATTACAATTTTTCTTTCTACTTGAATAGGACAATAACAAGAAACTGCTTTCCTGTATAAGTCTTTTTTTTTAATATTTGCTAGATAGGGATAACTAAAGAATAGAAATAACAATAGGCTCTTGAAAATCCTAGTTTTAAGTCGCGTAGCTTCTACAACTAATTTAGTGGCTGGCTGGCTGGCTCTGGCTCCGCCGCGCCGCTACCGCGCCTCTGGCTCTGGCTCCGCCCCCCACCGATTAAGGGGGGGAAATAAACACGCCTGGCTCCGCCTGGCTCCGCCGCCAGTCCAATCCATAGTTTTGGTTTTAACACAATCACTACTCACTGCTACTACACCCACTACAACTACACCACTGCAGATGATATTTTATTTTTATAGACAGAGATACTATACAGGTATAGAGATAGATTAAATAAAAAAATTTTTTTTACTCATTTCTATTAGTGATTCTTTAAGGATTAACAATTTTTTTTAATTAAAAGATAAAAAGGGGTTAGCTGAGTGGTTTAGCAGTAAATTTACACTTTACAGACAGGGTTTCGATTACTCTACCCCTTAAATTTAAATATCTTATAAAATATTTTTTATTTTCACTAAGAGAGGGGGGCGGGGGGACGAAGTATCCCGTTAGCCCTAACGGGAGGGCGTAGCCAGAGCCAGAGTATATATTAATATTTAATAGCTACATTTCCGTATTTTTGAGGTTTTATCTTTTTCTCGCTCTCTGGCTCCGCCGCTAAAAGGAGGCCGAGCTTTATTCGCCCCCCCCCCGCCTGGCTGGCTGGCTGGATCCGTTTACTTCGTCCCCCGCGCCGCCGCGCTTCTATTATTTTTATAGGTGTTATGTCTTTACAAATAAGAAAATCTCGCTCCTGGCCTCCTAGCCTCCGGAGAATAAATTAATTTAATGTCTTTAACATTTATTTTTTTTTTTATAAATGAATGTAACAAATTATAATATCTTTCCTTAATTTCAAATTTTGCTAACTAATTTAAAAATTGATGCAGTATAATTTAGACTATTAGAGCTAGTGCTAAGGCCTTATGATAAATAAAAATTTAAAATTAAAGCATCATACTATTATAGACTAAAATTTATATAAAATTTTCATTTTTCAGCGATTATGACGAAATTTGGTAGCCGTGTGAATCTTAGGAATTCATGATCTTTTGATTGTAAGAGTTCGAGTCTCTTTAATCGTAAAATTTTAAATCTTTTCTTTAATTATTTAATCTGTTTATTTGATGCCAAAGGAATATTGATTAAACGTATTTAATAAGAATTATAAAGATTAGTGGTATAATAAGAAAAGGAATAAAAGTTAAAATTAGCTAATTTTTTTAGTTTTATTTAATTAACATATACTGGCGCACATAATAAAGAGCGTAACTTGAAAAAAAAAAATAAGAAAAGAATAAAGAAGTTATGAATAAATAAGTCGTATGCTCCGCCTTCCCCTAACGGGAGGGGGGCGGAGCCAGATAAACCTTTTTAGCTTTAGGTGAACCGAATAGGTAAAGATAAATATAAATAGTAATAATATTTTTTTTTTTAATTAAAGTAGAGTTTAATTGATTAAAAAAACTACCTTGCTAATTTTAATAAATTAAAATTTAATATTTTTAAAGATTAGCCTTAGATTTTTTTTTCGTTTATATCTTTTCTTAATTTAAATTAAAACATCTTTAGCTGAATTGGTACAGCGTTTGCCTTCGAAGCAACTGTTTATTGGTTCGAGTCCAATAGGATGTTAAACTAGATCTAAATTTTATTTAAGAGAGAACATCCTTTAACTGGCTATAATCTTAAATACTTTATTTCTTTTTTTTTTATTTAAGAGGTATAAGTTCTGTTCTCAAATTAGAATAATTTATTATAACAAATTAATTACTGCGATACAAACTTCTATTTATTTTTAAAATTTTATCAGTGAATTTTTAAGTTAGAAAGAAACCAAATGTAATTTTTTGTATGTTATTTTTTTTTTTTAATATTATAAAAAAAAGATATTCTGGCTCTGGCTACGCCCTCCCGTTAGGGCTAACGGGATACTTCGTCCCCCCCGCCCCCCTACAAATTTTTAAAATTTTGTCAAATCGAATCTAAATAAAAAGGTTATCTTTATCTTTAATAACACTAGTATTATTATTAATAAATAAAACGTTAGTTCTATACTCATTATTGCGAGCCGTAAAATAAAAATAGATGCTTAGTAGTAAGGTAAGAGAAGTACGCTCTTCTTTCCTCGATCCGCGCTCCTGGTGATCTAGAATTAAATAAATAAATCCAAATTCTTGTAAGGGTTATAAGTCAAGTTTTTTTTTATCTTTTTTTTTTTATTAATTTCTCTTATTATAAAATTCTCTTATTATTTAACTATATCAGACAATCTAATCTATGAGAAGGGCTCCGCCGCCCGTAATAATAATAATTATAAGATAATAATATTTACTTTTATTTGTGTTTGTCTTTACTTATAACAAAAATAATTTAATTTTAATAAATTTTTAAAATAAATAGAGAAAAAAAAAAAAAATACTGCTTATTTTATTAAATCGTGATATTGACATTTCATAATTTTAAGTATTTTTAGAACTTTCATTTTTTTTTCATAGCGGCGCCTCCCTTGCCCTTAAGCGGCGGGGGGACGAAGTAAGCCGGGCGTAGCCAGAGCCAGAACCAGAAAGGGAGGGGTTTAATTTTTAAATTATAATGTATAGGCAAAATTTATAAATTATGAATCCTCCTTAAGGAAAGTACTACTAATTAATATAATTGTTCTATAAAAAAATCTTTTTTTATTTTATTATTTTATTTAATTGAAACAATTGATAGTCTTGATAGTTTGACATTTATAAAAAATGACGCTGCTTACGTTGATTATGTAAAATTTATTGCTTTTTATAGGGGAGTGATTCTTAATTGCCTCTTCCNTKCGGCCCCTTCGGCCCCTTCGGCCCCTTCGGCCCCTTCGGCCCCTTCGGCCCCTTCGGCCCCTTCGGCCCCTTCGGCCCCTTCGGCCCCTTCGGCCCCTTCGGCCCCTTCGGCCCCTTCGGCCCCTTCGGCCCCTTCGGCCCCTTTTTATATAGCTTTCAAATATAAATTTATTTATAACTTTAAATAAGGAGCCAATAAATTAAAAAAAAAATGTTTGTATATTCTCCTTTAGAACAATTTGAAGTAGTTTCTTTAATTTCTTTAAATGCTCCTGTTTTTGGCTACTTAAATATTAGCCTAACAAATTTAGGTCTTTACTCTTTAATAGTTTTCCTACTAGTGACTGGTGTACATTTGGCTTTTAAAGGAACAGGTGGTTCTACACTAAATGATACTAAATTAATTCCTTCAACCTGGTCTATCGCTTTAGAAAGTTCATTTGCAAGCATTAATGCTATCGTGCGAGAACAAATTGGACTGCGAAATGAAATCTATTTACCTTTTATTTATTCATTATTCGTGCGCGGCGTGGGCCAATTCACCGTGATCTTATCAAAGATCGTACATTACCCAAATATGTTCACAACACTAGAGTTAGGCGAGAGGGAAATCCTCAAACTGAACAGAGCATCTCTAGATAACATGACCAAATCTCTAAACCTATTATGAAATTTGACATCATATGTTGTTCTTTCTATGATTAAAGCTATACTGCCTAAAGTTTATTATTCATTGTCCTCCAGAGTAGGGAATAACCTTGATAGGGATGGGGTTATTAAGCTCCTCGATGATCCAAGAATAAGATCGTTGAGATGGGTGAGCTTCACAAGATACACACTAAGTATATTTAAGAATAAGAGTAAACAATCTAAGGAAAGTAATCGAGTGAAAGAAGCTACCGTCGGATTACCTAAGGAAAGCAATTTCTATGGTAACAGAGTAACCGTAATACCCGTTGAATCACAGATTCTATACGTTACAAGTAACACTGTAAGAAATCGGGGAAGGGTTGCAGCAGGTTTCTCCTTGAAAACTAGAAGTTATAGCACAGGATGTGCAAATACACAGCTTATTGCTGAAGTAGATATAACTGATAAACTAAAGGATTTATACCTAAGATCATTATCACACCCCGAATATCCAATAGACAGAAATTTATACAAGTTAATGTGCAACATAGATATCCTGAAATTAGCTTACGAAAAACTTAAAAGTAAGCCAGGACAGATGACTCCTGTAATTAACCCGGAAACATTAGATGGAATATCTTTGTTAGCTCTAGAACCTATCATTGATACTCTAAAATCTGAAACCTTCCAATTTAAAGCAGGAAGAAGAATAAAAGTACCTAAATCCTCAGGCGGAACCAGACCTTTAACGATAACATCCCCTCGTGATAAACTTGTCCAAGAAGCGATGAGAATGATTTTAGAAGCTATATATGAACCAATGTTCCTAGATTCAAGTCATGGATTCCGACCTAAGAGAAGTTTTCACACGGCCTTGAAAACGGTCAACCAACAATTCCAACCAGCCTCTTGAATAATTGAAGGGGACATCTCTAAATGCTTCGATAATATTGATCACCATAAACTAATGACTTTAATTGAATCTAAAATCCTAGATAGAAAATTCACTCGACTAATATGGAAAAGCTTAAAAGCTGGCCACTTTGAATTCGCGATTTATCAAAATAACATAAACGGTACCCCACAAGGTTCTATTATTAGTCCTATCTTAGCTAATATATATATGACCCAACTAGATCAATTTATGGAAGAACTTAAATTAGATTTTAATCTGGGTAACAAATCCAGGGAAACAAAAGAGTACAACCGATCTCACTACCTGAAATCAACAGCCAAAAGAGAAGGAAATATGGTTCTACCAAATAAATTAGCCATAGCAAGTCGTAAACTCCCACGATCTGATTTCTCAGATACCCAATTTAAAAAGCTAACCTATGTTCGATATGCCGACGACTGAATAGTAGGAGTCAAAGGCTCATATGATGATACTAAGATAATCTACTCCAAAATCGAACATTTTCTTAAATCAATTAATTTAACCCTTAGTGAAACGAAGACTAAAATAACCAATATTAATAAGTCTGAAGTAATGTTTCTTGGAACAAAAATATACAGAGCTAAACACACTAAATTCGTTAGAATTCAACGTACCTCCTCTGTTAGAAGAAATTCCCGAAGATTGAGATTAGATGCTCCTATTATAAAAATCCTTTCTAAATTACATGAAGCAGACTTCATGAAGAAAGGCAGATCTCATCCTAAATTTATATGGATGTCTATGGAACACCGTCAAATCATTCACTTATATAACGCTGTCCTAAGAGGATATTTAAATTACTATAATTTCACAAACAATTTCGGTACAATGGCTAGCTCGCTAGTTCATATTCTAAATTCCTCTTGTGCCAAACTCTTAGCTGCTAAATACACTCTGAGAACTCAAGCCAAAGTTTACAAGAAATTTGGTTCCTTATTAACTGCTCCAGCTAAAAAAATCAAACCAAAGATGCTAGCTTCTTAAAACCAAGTTATAAGATCACTCTAAAATTCCTCACAAATAATACTCCGATCGTCAAAGCCCTATATGGATCCAAATCCATTGCTAGCCTTGATAATCTAATCTGTAACATCTGTAGCTCAGAATATAGAGTCGAAATGCATCACGTAAGAGCACTTAAGGATTTAAATCCTAAGTTATCTGCGATTGATAAACTAATGGCTTCTAGACAGAGAAAACAAATAGCACTTTGTAGAGAATGTCATATGAAGAAACATAGAGAACCCTAATTCTAAAAGAAACTATAATATTTCGTTATTGATAAAGACCAAAAAGAGATAAACCAAAAAAACCTGTGGAGAGCCTAGTGACGCGAAAGTTTCCCGCTGGGTTCGGGAAAGAGGCTATTTAACCTACCCCCTCCGGGAGGGTAAGATAGTACTTAGTTCATTTTTTTATAATTATTGCTAATTTAATTGGAAATACTCCTTATTCTTTTACAATAACTACTTCTATAGTATTATCTGTTGGATTAAGCTTTACTATTTTTATAGGGGTTACTGTAATAGGACTTACTAAACATGGTTTACATTTTTTTTCATTCTTCATTCCTTCTGGAACACCATTATCATTAGTACGTGCGCCGTATGAGGGCCCATTGCTGGCTGGAACCTTGTCTAATTCCTCATGCATATTTGACCGTTATACACACGATGCATGCTGCGGATACTCACGTCTCTATGAGCTAATAAGTCAAAGAGGTCGGGTAGCTGAGTATAAATGTAATGGATGCTCCGGTCTGCCCCGGAAAGAAAACATTATAAGCAGGAATAGTCATGTCGAGGCTAACGAACCTGATACTTACAAACGCTTTCAAGATACGGATAATATCCTAAGCAGAATATGTCGGTATTATTCTAGAATTGCTTGGTGAGATGGTACTAATTCACCTAGTTGTCAAAAATCTAGACGTTCTCCCCAGATAGGGAGCTCATTTAAGTGTAAGCAGGCGACTAACACTATGCAGACACTAAACACAGCAGTAGGTCAACTACGGGATTTAACCGCCTCTGTCGAAATTAATAACTCTACACTGCGGAAACGGAGCTTTCATAGTAGTATACAATCATATACGAAGGGAAGCAGCATAAACTCTCCTTCTTTCGAAACTTTAGATAGTAACAACAAAAATCCGGTAAGCGAGGTCAAACCTAAAAAGGTGGCTAAACGAGTCGGAGTTACCACTATTGTGAAGGGAAAGTTGGAACAATTAAAAAAATCAGAGCAGAAATATTATAAACTACTTAACATTATTACTGATCCTTACTTCTTGGTCGCTTGTTACGAAGACATTTCTAAGAAAAAGGGAAATATGACTCCTGGCTCAGATGGGTATACCCTTGATGGCCTAAAATGAGAATGGTTTGTCGAAACAGCTGACATGCTAAAAAAAGGAACTTTTAACTTCAAACCTAGCCGTAGAATCGAAATCCCTAAATCGGATGGAAGAACTCGACCGCTAGGTATAGGTTCACCTAGAGATAAAATTGTTCAAAAAGCTCTCCACGCTATTCTTGAAGCTATCTATGAGCCCTTATTTCTTCCGTGCTCTCACGGATACAGACCTAATAGATCAGTCCACTCTGCTTTATTACGAGTGTACCTAACAGGTGATAAGTATAATTGGGTAATCCAAGGGGACATAACTAAGTGCTTTGACAGTATCCCACATATCATTATTATGAAGCGTATCCGTAAACTTATTGGGGATCCTAGAATTTTGGAGCTTATCCTCAAGTACCTTAAAGCTGGTTATTTAGATTCTATATCTAAAAATGTTATCACTTCAGATATAGGAACTCCCCAAGGTGGAATTCTAAGTCCTATACTTTGCAATATAGTTCTTCATGAGTTTGATAAATATATGGCTAACTATGAAATCAAATTTAAAAAAGGTCTGAAACGTAAAATCAACCCTATTTACAAGAGTTTGGCCGTCGAAAGAAGTAAATCAAACTCTGTCACCGAAAGATGGACTCTGCTAAAGAAGATGCGAGAAGTTCGTAGAACCTTACAAACCGACCCCGACTTTAGAAGAATGGAATATATAAGATACGCTGACGATTTTTTGGTACTTGTAACTGGAACTCTCAAAGAAACTGAATCTATAAAGTCTAATATTAAGGACTTACTCAAGACTAACTGTGGATTAGAACTTAACCAGGATAAATCAGTAATAACCAATCTTACAAGCAGTAAGTGGACATTCTTAGGTGCTGAAATGAAGAAACTAAAAACAAATCCAGAATGGCGAGTTAAACACACGTATGGTGAAGCAGTAGGAATCCCCAAATTATTAGTTAACGCCCCTATCCCAAAATGAATAACCGAATTAAAAAAAGGGGGTTTTACTAGACAAAACCAGTTAGGTAAAATCCTACCACAAGCCTACACTAAGATTGTGAACCTTAGTCATTACGAAATTCTTCAGTTCTTTAACTCTAAAATCCACGGAGTTCTAAACTTCTATAGCTTCGCTTCTAACCGATCTAGTCTTTACACTATAACATGGCTACTGAAAGCGTCTTGCGCACTTACCTTGGCTCGTAAATTTAAATTAGGTAGTCTTAGAAAAGTCTTCCAGAAATTCGGCTCTAGCCTTAAATGTCCTGAAACTGATCTTGAATTGCAATCTCCTGCCTCACTAAAAGCAATCCACGAATTTAAAGTAAATGACCGGATTGTAACTCCCTCTAAAATAATTAACCAAAGCTGGGGTGGAAAACTGACTAAATCCAGCTTTGATCAAGTGTGTGCCATCTGTGGCACATCCGACAATATTGAAATGCACCATATAAGATCTGTCAAAGGAATAAGAGTCAAATATATAAAAGGAGGAAAAACTTCTTTTGCTCAATTTGAAGGTGCGATCAAACGGAAACAAACCCCGTTATGTACTTACCACCACTATCTCTATCACAAAGGTGAACTAAATTACCAAGACCTAAAATCCATAGCAAACCACAAATAATACCCCCAACTCTCAGAGCTAGATTGGTATCCTTTCTGTCAAAAAAAAAATATCGCAGAAAAAATCAGTTCAATTCTGACGCTTTGTTAAAATATAATATTCTATTAAACTGTCTCCTTTTTTATTGGACTACAGAGTTCATGTGGCGAGCCGTATGATGGGAAACTATCACGTACGGTTCTGAGGGCAGTTGTGATCGAACGCTGACCCCTACCTTTACTGGTATTAATCGAATTAACTTCTTATTTAGCCAGAGCGCTTTCTTTAGGAGTTCGTTTATTCGCAAATGTAACAGCAGGACACACTTTATTAAAAATACTTTCAACTTTCCTGTACCAATTGTTTAGTAGCAGTATTATGGTAGCATTATTCACTTTAGTACCTTACTCTATTTTTATAGCATTGATTGGATTAGAAATAGCTGTTTCTATTATTCAAAGCTATGTTTTCATATTACTAACTGCTTCTTATATTAAAGACGCTATTGAATTACATTAATACTTAAAAAACAATAATAATTACTTTTAACCCCCGATCTCTTAAATAAGATCTTTCAATCTTATTTCTTTATCTGGCTCTGGCTACGCCCTCCCGTTAGGGCTAACGGGATACTTCGTCCCCCCCGCCCCCCTATCTCGTAAAAAAAAAAATTACGGAACTTATTTCCGTATTCAATCTTGTTTTCATTCTATGTCTACGATGAGTAGCAACTCTCACTCTATAAATTAAATCTGAAGTTTTTTAGTCTTTTACCAATTAGCTAAAATTTTTTAAATAAGCTAAAAAAAAGAATAAAGAAAATTAAATATATATATAATATTTTTTAATATGTTTTAATCTGTTAAAATACATATGATTTATACATTTACAGAATCTTTTATAAGTTAAAATTTAATAATGTAAAAAGAATAATTAGGATCTGTGGCAGAGCGGTTGAATGCACTCGTCTTGAAAACGAGAACCTGTTAAAATAGGTCGTGAGTTCGAATCTCACCAGGTCCGTTAAGGTTTAAGCAAGCATAATCTCTGCTCTTTATAGTTTTTTTTTAAGATTTTTTTTTATTTTATACGATATAAATCCGGAGCCCTGAGTGATAAAATCAGGAATTTTTTTTTATCTAAATCTAAATAGTTAGCATTGAATAAGGTTTCTTGTTTATTTATTTTTTTTTATGTTCTTTTAGACTATGACACTAAAGGTTTAATTCATTAGCCCTTCGGAGAGATGCAGAGTTAAAATTCTTTATTTTATTTTACTAGCTTTTACTTTTACTTTACTTTTACTTTTACTTTTACTTTTACTTTTACTTTTACTTTTACTTTTACTATGATAATAGATGTAGTAATACATTGAAACTGAGGACATATTTATTTTTTTTAATACAAACTATTACTGGTAGCAAACAAATTGGTTTGTTGCTTACTTTGGGAGTAAGATCTTGCTCGTTCGAATCGAGCCTACCAGACTAAGGGTGAAGTAAGGCTAAAAAAAGTTATTTTAATTATTAAATTTAAATCTAAAAAAAAAAACAAAATTTGAAGATATTAAAATAGAGAGTAATTAATCTCTTAAATTTCTTTAATTTTTTATATTATTATGTAATCTTTTCTAATGTGAAAAAACATTCTATGTTATATTAAATTTTAGGGGTTTACTCCTATTTTTTATAGTAAATTAGATGGCTCTGGCCGAGTGAATTTCGCTCCCTCCCCCGCCTTGCCGCCTGGGAACTAAATCGCCGGTTCGCCGGTTCGCCGCTTCGCCGCTTCGCCGCTTCGCCGCTTCGCCGCCCATTAATATCAGTATCCCTTATGTAGCTTTCCCTAATCCATGAAAAAAAAGGTTAATAGTAATAATTCGGTCTACTAAATATCAGGTTAGATTAAAATAATTATTAACAAATTCAGATTATAAAATTAACTTACTTACAGATATTTTTCCTTAAAAAAAAATAAAAGCTAAAGTTAATCGTAAAAATAAAAAAATAAACACAATTATAATATAAAAAAATGAAAAATCTTTTTAATAACCAACTTAAATATTTAAGTTTTAACAAATATACTGTTCGATCGTACTCATCTCTTAGCAGCTCGTCAAGAGCTAATCAGATAATTAGTTGGTCTTCGCTTGTAACAAATAAAAATATCCTTAGTGTAACTAAGGAAAAACATGTCTTAACTAACTTGTATGCTCAAAACCAATTATTGCTGCGGCGGAGCCCTTCTCCATTTTTTATGTTTACGCGCCTATTTAGTCAAGGTAAATTTATAAGTAAAGACTTGACTCCTGCTGATATCTCTTATTCGCGAAAGTCGACAGAAGAAAATAATAAAAAAAATAAGGATAATTTACTATCCTCAGCTCACAGCTTCTTATTAAATAAATTAGCTAATTCAGAGGGGGCCGAAATAAGACCAGAATTAGATCCGCGAAATCGTTTAAAAGGTTTAAGTAAATCTACATTAGATTTAAATAAATCTAGATCTGTAACGATGGAAAGAGGGAAAAAGAGACCTAGTATGTCTTTGCCTTTTCCGCTAAAAAAATCTCTGTCTTATCCCAAGTCTCTAGATTTTAAGACATCTTCACCCACATTCTCTTCTGACTTAAATCTAAAAAATATCCAAGCTAGATCTAACAGAAATAATCAGGCCTCATTACTTCTTTCTAAGAATACCCCCCAAATATTAAATCGTCGCCCGATTAAACTGACTGAAAAGGATTGGAAAGAAATGTGGTCACGAAAATTTACAAAATTTAATCGTTTAGGTCTTTATGCTCCAAATTTCTCAGATAAACTCCTATTCGCTCATTTGAACGAAAGAAACCAAAATATAAAGTCAAAATATACTTTCAATAATTTATTATCTGGTTCTCAATTAATAACTTATAATTTTAATAAGAATATTAAGAAAATAGATTTAAATTCTCTTTATAAATATTTAAAATCTTTTTTTAGAAATTTGTCGAGTTTAATAAGTTTTCCTACATTAGAAAACTATCCCGATAAACTAAGAATACGATTATTCTTTTATGTAATACCTTCCACTACTAAAAAGAATCTTCATAAAAGCTTACACAGATACATAAGAAGCGATGAAAAATTATATAAAGAAATGATTCTTAAAAGAAAATTTAAAAATGTAATGGAACATTTTAAAATGAAACTGTTTATAGCTAAATGGAAAGAAGATAATTATCTTATACGTATACCTAATCCAATATCGTTTTTCAAAGAACTAAGTGTAGAATATCTTACTTTACCTGTTAAGAATGAAACATCTAAAGAAAAACCCCTAAATAACTTTGAACAATTAAATGAAAATTTAAATATGTCTAACGATGAATTTAACAGATCTAATGAGACAACGCTTGATCTTTTAAAATTGGACTTATCTAAATTATCTCAGCAACACGATCAATTAAAATCTTTATTTGGTTTTACATTAACTGACAAAACTCCAGAAAGTTTTTCCCTTCAGTCTGATCATGAAGTTCATCATTTAGATCCAGAAACAGATAATAACATCCCAGAAAGTCTAAAAAGCTTAACAGACAGAAAAGTGTCTACTATCGTTTCTTTAAATAAAGAAAAATTTAAATATTTAATTTTTACTTTAGAAAAATTGTTTAAAAAAACAATCATATTAGATTTAGTAAGACTAAAATATCCTTACCATGAAAGCAATATTCTTGCACAAGTATTAGGCTTAAGTAGTAAAACTAAAAACTTTAGAGATATTATGAAAAAATTGTTATATACTGCCACTATTACTAATCCTACTAAGATGGTTAGAAAACAAAATTTTACTATTATACCTTCATATTTATCAGGATTAAAGGTAAGATTGGGTGGACGGCTTATTACACAAAGAGTTGTACCCAGATTTACAGTTCAATCATTTCAAATTGGTAGTTTAGCTAGAGGAAAAATAAACTTTACTGATAGTTCAAGAATAACCCTTAAAAATAAAAGAGGTGCATTTAGCTTTACAGTAACAACTAGTCATATCTTTGATAAATAAATATTTTTGAAGTAATAAGTATGTGATAGAATAGATGATTATTAATTCAAATTTGAAATGCCTTTAGGCTATAAGCCCGTTAATTTAAACACAAATACTATTTTTATATACTACATTTTTAATTTTCAGTCTTAAAAGACATTTATTTTTTATTATATTGCTCTGCTAAAACTTAATCTGTAAGTCATAAGATATTTTAATTTTAGTAAAATAATCATTTCTAATTAATGGAAAAAAAAAGATCCGTTTTAGTGAGTAGTTAAAATAAGACTTATCCGTTTTCTAATTTTTTTTCTGGCTCTGGCTACGCCCGGCTGACTTCGTCCTGACTCCGTCCTGACTTCGCCCCCCCCCGCTCTTTTTTGTTTATAAATTAAAAGTATTTATCCTACGATAGTACTAACTCCATAAGATCTAAGTCTATTTTTTTTCTGTAAATAAATTGAATTAATTCCGACTCTGGTAAAAAAAAAAAAAGTATATATTATGGCTCTCGGCCACACACCTTTATATAAATCTCAATGACGGTAGGTTTAAACTTCTAAATTTTTAAATTTAAACATAAAATTTTTTATTTATTTTCTAGAGAATCTAATGTTTTTATTTTAGACACAATCAAAAAATAATATTTTAACATTATAATGTTAGCAGCAGCAAAATACATTGGAGCAGGTTTAGCCACTATTGGTCTAGCCGGTGCTGGAGTTGGAATTGGAGTTGTTTTCTCTGGGCTAATTACAGCAACAGCTAGAAACCCTCAATTAAGACCACAATTATTCGCTTACGCAATCCTAGGTTTCGCTTTAGCGGAAGCTACTGGACTATTTAGCTTAATGATGGCTTTCTTAATACTATATACATAATTACTTTTTTTTAATATTTATATTTAACCCCCACCTTAAGGGATGGAGCCTTTTTTGCCTTTTTACATTCTTGGTTAAATTTTTCTTCACCTATGTCAACCCCCCCTCCCCCAAAAACAAACGCCGCGCCGAAACTTTATTTTGTTTTTTATATCTGATCTATCTAAAAAAAACTATATATAGTGGTTTAATAATTAAAAACAAAATTATTTTTTTTTTATTAGGCGGCGGCGGGGACGAAGTATCCCGTTAGCCCTAACGGGAGGGCAGAGCCAGCCCTTAATAAAATATTTTTTTTATCTAACCTAGTTTTAGTTATAAAAAGGTTATGGTTATTTATATTTACTTAAATTCTACCACTCTCCCTTGGGGCAGGCTCTAGGCTCGGATTTGTAGTATTATTTTTAAAAATTTGGGAGGGCTCTTGCGTCCTTCGATAAATTGAAACCCCCTCTGGGCTTCGTTTAAAAGGCCACTTGCTGATTACTCCACTATCTGATTTGCGTCTATAAAAAAAAAACAGGCTCATTACAATCCTGTTTTTTTTTTTTTTAATTCCAACTAAGATAGGATCCTTAAATACCTGGTTTATTTTTCAAGTATCGGAATTGTATTTAATTATTACAGAGGATTGGTTCCTTTAAATTTTATTTTATGTTAACTTAGCAATATTAATTATTAAAGGATTAATTCTTTTCTCTTTAAACTTTCTTAGCAAGCCAGTTCTTTAGCCTTCGATATAACAAATAGTCTAATTGGAAAAAAAAATGTATATTTTAAATTTTATCTTTAGTGTATCAGTTCATTTCATTTACTTTTATCTCTTCATTCACTAGTGGTTATTTGGAAGACAGGTTAAAGTATAAATAAAAATTTAAAATGTTTAAAAAGTAGGTTATAAAAATCTTAAAGTCTTTAACTCCTTTATACTATCTGCTAACTCTTTGTCTGCTAACTCTTTATAATGCCATTAATAGTCTTTTTTTTTAATAGGCTCTCTTGATTGGTGCGCGCTGGCACAAGCTACGTGGCTATAAAACATAAAGACACAGTAAGTTTTCTTCTGATTCGTATAGTCTTTATTAACAGGCTAAGCTTCATACAAATTTAATTAAACCTGAAGGGAAAGTATGCCTGCTTCCGCTGTCCTAATTATCCTCTTATTCGGATCCAGTGCTTACTCTAACTCTGAGCCTTATTAAAAATCGGTCCAAAAATCGGTGTGTAAAATAACAAATAAACAAATAATACTCGTAAATTTCTATTTCAATCTAAAAAAAAATAAACAAGAAACAGAAAAAAAAAAACATAAAACATATTCCTTTTTCTTTTTTTACATTACACGGGCCAAAATAGCTAAATCCATATCTTTTTTTAATGTAATCAATTACATACTTCTCTCTGTTTCAGTCTCCATATGGAGACTGTAAAAAAAAGTTAATAATAATAGTTCGGTCTACTAAATATCAGGTTAGATTAAAATAATTATTAACAAATTCAAATTATAAAATTAACTTACTTACAGATGTTTTTTAATAAAAAAAAATAAAAGCTAAAGTTAATCGTAAAAATAAAAAAATAAAAGAATTTAATCCTTATCTTCTTATTCTAGTAAATAAAGTCTCTCAATCTCACTCTGAATCTTACTCTTAATCTTACTCTTAATCTTCATCTGACTCTGACTCTTAATCTTACTCTAATTAAAAAAAGCTGAGATCGTCCGCTCTATCTAAGAATGCTCCCCGTGAAAGCTCTCTATTCGAAAGACTCAATATATCTAGTCGTAGTCGAAAATTAAAACGGCAGAAAGCTCCTCCGCCCTTAAATTAATAACAAAGTGATGTTATAATGGTTAGGTTAAATTTCTTAATATTTATATACTGTCTAATAATAAATCTATAGTAAAAAAAAAAAGTTTTTTTTAATTAATTTTATTTAAATCATGTCTTTGTCGGTTAGGATAATTAAAAAAAAGTGATAATCTATATGAACAGATGGCTCTTTTCTGCTAATGCCAAAGACATAGGAACACTTTATTTAATCTTTGCTGTTTTTGCTGGTATGATTGGAACAGCTTTTTCTGTTTTAATTAGATTAGAATTATCAGCACCAGAAGTACAGTTTTTACAAGGGGATCACCAATTATTTAACGTAATCGTAACCGCTCACGCATTTATTATGATTTTTGTTATGTTTATGCCCGTGATGTGGCTTAGGGTATATTACTTTAAGCTCTTGGTATTAATTTCTTCAAATTTAATTAGAAAACTCATAGAAAATTCAGGTTTAAAATTTACGAAAATATTCAAATCTGAAGGAAAATTTATTATGTCAGGTTTATTCCTCAGTCTTGAGAGTGATTCTTCTGGTTTAAGTTTAAATATGAACGCTCAATTAAAAATATTTATTCTATTTATATTTTTTTTACTTATTCTTTTTTTTTTTTTAATGGAAAATTTCTTACAAAAAACTGAAAAGCCAAAAATATATTCTTATTACTATTCTTCTGGTATTAGGATTAATAGTAATTTAGCTAAACTTTTTACTATTTTAGGTGGTGCAGCAGGAGCCGGTAGATACCTTCAAGGTCGAAATGAAAAAAGTAAATCAGAATTATACGATGAGCTATTAAACGTCACTAAAGAAGCCCGAAGAGAAGTGGAAAAACAAGAGGATTATATTGAAAATACTAGAACGAATGCTTTAGCTTTGTTGGCTGAACTTAAAGAATCTATTTCAAAAATGCAGAAATATCGCACAACTTCAGATGAATATTCAGCTGATTCTTCTCTTTCAACAGAAAATAACATAGATACGGAAACTGAGTTTACGAAAAAAATGCATGATCATTACATATCCCAAACTACCAAAGAAGAACTCAATGCAGAAACTTTAATTAAAGAGCTCCAAAAAATACATGGTTGGAACGATGACGGAAATAATTTTTTAAACTATGATTGGTCCGATCTTTTTAAAACTATGTCTAATGAACAAATAGCTGCTTTTTCTAATTTATTATTTTGTCAGGTAATTTTAGCATCTTTAATTTCCATTGCTTTTGTTTTTTTTGGTGAATATTTAATATCACGGTTTAAATTAGAAACTCGTTACCCACGTTTAGCAAAATTTATTCAATTACGACGTAAATTTCAACGGTATTATTTAATTTTAAATATATTTTATATAGTAGCAGTCGTTTTAATACAAGTATATGTGGATATTATAATCCTCTTTACTTAAAAAAAAAGAAGTTCAGATGTTTGGCTTTACTACCCTATCTGGATAAGTCCTTTATCTGATAATTTTTTAGTTTAACTCTTTCAAGTTTAATTAGAAAACATATCAGCCGGCGATAAAATTTTAAGTTTAAATAACCTAATTTTTTTCGAAGGTAAGTGTTAAGGCAAGTGGTATTTGTCAGGTTTTTTTTTCTAAGTCTTTATATTTATTCTGCTGGGTTTCAGTCTAACCATTAATTCTTGCCACTACTTATTTAATTATACCTTTTTTTTAATTAAAATATTTAGATTAAACCTTCTCTGTTCTAAAAAAATATACCTTTTTTTTGATAACTCTATATTTCAATATCTATTTCATTAATAATATCATTTATACTTAAAAATTATAAAGTATGTTATAATATGATAAAAGATAATAATTGGAAGTCATTAGATAAGTATAATAAAGGAATTAAAACATCTTCTATTCAGAATAATAGTAATAAATGACATAGAATCAGTAGATAGTCGCTATAAATAAGTTAAAGATAAAAAGAATTTAATTCTTCTCTTCTTACTCTAGTAAATAAAAAACTTGATTTTACTCTTAAATTTTCTCCTAATCTGACTCTTAATCTGACTCTTAATCTAATTCTAATTAAAAAAAGCTGAGATCGTCCGCTCTATCTAAGAATGCTCCCCGTGAAAGCTCTCTATTCGAAAGACTCAATATATCTAGTCGTAGTCGAAAATTAAAACGGCAGAAAGCTCCTCCGCCCTTAAATTAATAACAAATTGATGTTATAATAGTTAGGTTAAATTTCTTAATATTTATATACTGTCTAATAATAAATCTATAGTAAAAAAAAAAAGTTTTTTTTAATTAATTTTATTTAAATCATGTCTTTGTCGGTTAGGATAAAAAAAAAGTGATAATCTAT